ATGATAAGTGATAGTCAAATTTTTATTGCACTACTGTTTGCTCTAACTTCAGCTGTTTTAGCAATCCGTTTAGGAATTGAGTTATATCAATAATGTTTTTATATATTTTAATACAATTAATTAAATAATATAATTTTATAAAATGTAGCAATTAGTGCTGCATTTTTTTATTTTGCATTCATTTTAATTTGGATGGTTTACTTTATACTGGATAGTATTTAGTGTAATCTATTTATTATATATATAATAATTAGATGATTTTTATGGACTTTATAAAAAACATTAGTCGTCCAATTTTTCCTTTTACCGCTATAGTTGGTCAAGAAGAGATGAAGCTAGCTTTAATTTTAAATGTTATTGATCCTAAGATTGGTGGTGTAATGATTATGGGTGATCGTGGTACAGGTAAGTCTACAACAATTAGGGCAATGGCTGATTTGTTACCTCAAATTTTAGTTGTTCAAGATGATCTGTTCAATTCTCATCCACATAATTTTGAGTTAATGAGTAATGAAGTGAAAAATAGTATCGAAAATAATCAAGATATAAAAACTCATCTAATTAATGTACCTATGGTTGATTTACCATTAGGTGCTACCGAAGATAGAGTATGTGGTACAATTGATATTGAAAAAGCATTAACCGAAGGAATAAAAAGTTTTGAGCCAGGTCTACTAGCGAAAGCTAATAGAGGCATTTTATACGTAGATGAGGTTAATTTATTAGATGATCATTTAGTAGATATTTTATTAGATTCTGCAGCTTCAGGTTGGAATACTGTTGAAAGAGAAGGTATCTCTATCCGGCATCCAGCTCGTTTTGTTTTGGTAGGTTCAGGAAATCCAGAAGAAGGAGAATTGAGGCCTCAACTACTTGATCGTTTTGGTATGCATGCAGAAATTAAAACAGTGAAAGATGCCTTGCAACGAGTGAAGATTGTTGAGCAAAGAAGTAATTTTGATCAAAATCCCTCTTTGTGTTTGAATGAATATAAAATTCTGCAAAATAAGCTAAAAAGTAGAATTATAATGGCTCAAGAAAAGCTGAAATTTGTTAACATAGATTATGAATTACGTGTAAAAATCTCTGAAATTTGTAGTGAATTAGACGTAGATGGGTTAAGAGGTGATATAGTTACAAATAGAGCGGCGAAGGCATTGGCGGCATATCAAGATCGTGACGTAGTTAGTTTGGATGATATTAAAAAAGTAATTAAACTATGTTTACGACATCGTTTGAGGAAAGATCCTTTAGATACTATTGATTCAGGCTTAAAAGTAGATAAGACAGTAGATAAATTTTTAGTATAGGCCTAGTAGGATTCGAACCTACATTAGAGACTTAGAAGGTCCCTGTCCTAATCCCTTAGACGATAAGCCCAAACCCTTTTATGTATTTTTAATTGGGCGGTACTGGATTTGAACCAGTGGCCATCTGCTTGTAAGGCAGATGCTCTACCACTGAGCTAACCGCCCAACTCAAGTGAATTATATTACATAATAAAAAATATAGCAATATAGTTAATATTTAGTTACAATAATTTAGTGAAATGGTTTGATTTGATTTTAAAAGTATGTTTATTTTAAAAATAAATTTGGCTCAATGGCTAGGACGAATGAAATCTGCGCTTAAATTATCATTCTTGACAATATCAAAATTGAGTTTTATTAATATAAGTCGTATCAATTTAATTGAACAAATTGTTGTAGTTGGTCCTGAATCTCTAGGTATCTCAATTATTACAGCTTGTTTTATTGGTATGGTATTTACTTTACAGGTTGTAAAAGAGTTTTTGTACTTAGATGCAACAAGCGTTATTGGTGCTATTTTGTCTTTGGCATTTATTCGAGAATTATCTCCAGTCTTAACAGCGATTATCATTGCTGGAAGAATAGGCTCCTCATTTACTGCTGAAATAGCGACTATGCAAGTTACAGAGCAGATAGATGCTTTATATCTTTTGAAGACAGATCCTGTAATATATTTAGTGATGCCCAGGTTAATTGCATGCTTAACAATGTTACCTATCTTAAATTTGATTTTTTTCTTTACCAGTATATCTAGTAGTATTTTTACTTGTTTTATATTTTATGATATTCATCCGTGGATTTTTTTAAAATCTGTTTTTCTTGCTATTTCTTATTTAGATATTTTTAAATCGATATTAAAAACAATAGTATTTGGTTTTATTTTATCGAATATTAGTTGTTCTTGGGGTCTTAATACTGTTGGTGGTTCGAAAAGTGTAGGACAGTCAACAACATCATCGGTAGTAACTAGTCTTTTAATGATTTTTATAATTGATTTTATCTTATCATATTTTATGTTCAATCAAACTGATAGTGCTATTAAATCCTTGTAAGAATAATCTTATATGATTGAAGAAATATGAATATAATTTTGCAGTTTTGGTTAAATATTAATTGGAAAACTCGTTTCATTTCTATTATTATTTTAATAATCTCACTTTTAATGAGTAGTTTTACATTCTTTGTATTAGTGAGTATACAAAATCAGTCTTTGCATACTAATACACTTTTTTGTCAAGACATAGTTTTTATATTAACTAATAATTTAGTCAATTTAATAAAATCAAATGATTATCAGGAATTGAAAAGTTGGATGGAAAATTTTTATTTAAATACGTCAAGTATCACTTATTTGCAGTTGTTTAATATTGATGGAGATATCTTACTTACTTTTCCGGTTTATGACTTAGAATTTCAAAATATTATCCATTTTAATAAAGATATTCTTTTGTATAATGATCAAATAAACTCACTTAATATTCCTATTGTTAATTATTCTGCTTTATTTTATGGAAGTATAATTAATTTAACGATTCCTTTAATTAATGGTGGTTATAGTTTGGGGATTCTAAGATTAGGTCTCAATGCAAATACTAGTATAGTTTCTATTTCAAATGTTATTCAGCAACTTAGCATAGCTATTTTTGTATCTGTTTGGCTAATGTTTATATTAGGTGCTGCTTTTAATTCTTTTGTTTTTATTGAACCAATTGAAAATTTGTTAATAGGTGTAAAAAATATTGCAGCGGGAGACTTTAGCCAGAAAATTAAATTTTCGTTTGATGGTAAATTAGGAGATTTAATTGTTAGTTTTAATGAAATGTCTGAACGTTTGGAGTCTTATGAGCAAAAAAATGTAGAGCAGTTAACATCTGAAAAAGCTAAATTAGAAACTTTAGTTTCAACTATTGCAGATGGTGCTATATTAATGGATACAGAAATGCGTTTATTATTTGTAAATCAAATTGCTATAAAAGTTTTTAACTGGACTAATAAAGATCTAATCGGTACGCCCATTTTTCAGCATCTGCCGATACATGTTAATGAAGCGCTTTTACCTCTTCTGAATAGTATGATTAAATCAAATTGCTTAGATAATGATTTATTACAAGCTCAGGAAGTATGTATTAATCTAAACTATGAGTCAGTAAAAACATTTCGTTGCTTGTTAGCTACAGTTTTAGATCAAAAACAGAAATCTTTGACTGGCGTTGTAATGACTATTCAAGATATTACTAGAGAAGCTCAGCTTAATGAGGCTAAAAATCAGTTTGTTAGCAATGTATCTCATGAGTTGCGCACGCCACTTTGTAACATAGGCTCATTTTTAGAAACTTTAATTGATTATGAACATAAATTAACGTTACAGCAAAAAAGTCAATTTTTAACAATTGCTTATACAGAAACTCAGCGTTTAAATAGATTAGTAAATGATGTTTTAGATCTATCAAGACTAGAATCAGAATATAATTATATTTTAAAGCCAGTTGAATTGATGAACACTGTTTCTTATATAGTTAGACTCTATCAAATCATAGCATTAAATAAGAAAATTAAAATTACTCTAGAAATATCAAGTGTAATTCAAAAAATTTTTGCTCATGAAAGTTCATTATGCCAGGTTCTATCCAATTTAATTAGTAATGCTTTAAAATTTACTCATGTTGGAGGTAAAATAGTTATTAGAGTATATCCAATAAATATTTTAGCTCATACTAAGCTTAGTTGTACAATAGGAATTACTTGTGTACGAATTGAGGTTATAGATAACGGTATAGGTATAGATAAAACATATCGAAAACAAATCTTTGATAGATTTATGCGAATAGAAAATCATATTCATACACTTGAAGGAACAGGTTTAGGTCTTTCAATTGTTAAAAATATTGTTGAAAAACATAACAGTTTTATATTTGTTTATAGTGAAGTGGGAGTTGGCACAAGTTTTTGGTTTGATTTATTTGTTGAAAATTAAGGTTAATAATTAGTTTGTGTTTCGCAAAAAAAGATTCTTTTTTGCAAAAGCTGGAAAATACAATTATTTTTTTAGTTATTTAAGGTATACTAAGTGTTAAGTATAATTAATTGTGAAAGTTTGTCTATTATAATTACTAATTTAAATTAAATAATGTAATGCTAAGTGTAGCAGCATATATTTTGTCATAGTCTGAAGTGTATAAATATTGAATTATCATTATATTTTTTTGAGGAGGAACTAATCATGTCAGGAGGATCAACAGGAGAGCGTCCTTTTTCAGATATTATTACTAGTATACGTTATTGGGTTATTCATAGTATTACTATACCATCTCTTTTTGTAGCAGGATGGTTATTTGTAAGTACCGGTTTAGCTTATGATGTTTTTGGAACACCTAGACCGAATGAATATTTTACTCAGGATCGTCAGCAGGTTCCACTAGTTAATGATCGTTTTAGTGCTAAGCAAGAACTAGAAGATTTAACTAAAGGTATTTAAAGGTTAAAATAATATGACTCAACGTAATTCTAATCAGCCAGTTTCGTATCCAATTTTTACGTTTAGATGGTTAGCTATACATGGATTAGCTATACCAACAGTATTTTTCTTAGGTGCAATCACATCTATGCAATTTATTCAAAGATAGGAGATTCATATGAGTGGAAGTGGACCTAATCCCAATAAAGAACCGGTAGAATTAAATCGTACATCTTTATTTTGGGGCTTGTTGTTGATTTTTGTGTTAGCTGTTTTATTTTCAAGCTATTTTTTTAATTAGATATTTGTTATTTAGGTTTATTGAATTTATAGGTATTATTTTTATATTGTATTCTAGGGAGATAGTAAAATGGCAGGTACAGGTAGAGTACCTTTATGGCTAGTAGCTACGTTTGGAGGTATAGCAGCACTAGTTGTTTTAGGAATTTTTATATACGGTTCTTACTCTGGTATAGGTTCTTCTTTGTAACGTTATTTGTCTAATTATAGGATAGATTAGCCGCTTTTTAACTTATTTAATAAGTTATAAAAGCGGCTAATCTATTAACTTAAGAAATAGCTTCTTGTTCTATATAAATAAATAGTAAAGCCATACTTAAACCTGGAAAAATAAGGCCTATTATTGGTACAAGTATGGAAGGTAAGTAAGATGCAGTCATATTTTTATTTAATTAATATAAAAGGTTTCTATTGAAGAAAGGCAATAGATATTTTTTCAATCAATAATATCTTAGTCAAAATTAATTGATATGTTATTAAAATATTGTAAAATTTAATATTTGCTATGATATTAATCTCAGCTGTTATAATTTAAAAAAAAGGCTTTATATATGTCATTGAATCAACCGAAGCAAATACCAGATAGTTTGGAGGCAATGCGCAAATTTTCTGAAGTTTATGCTGAAAGAACAGGTACATTTTTCTGTATTGACTCAAGTGTTACAGCTGTTGTTATAGAAGGTTTAGCTAAGCATAAAGATCTTTATGGATCACCCCTGTGTCCTTGTCGTCATTATGAGAATAAAGTACTAGAAGTACAAAGTGCATATTGGAATTGTCCTTGTGTTCCAATGAGAGAGAGAAAAGAGTGTCATTGTATGCTTTTTTTAAAGCCAGATAATGAATTTGCTGGTTCAACTAATAATATTGATAATTCAGAAATATTTTCTCATATATTATAAATTTAAATTTTTTGTTTTTTTTGCAGACATAATAACTAATTGTTATGCCTGCTTTCATTATGTTTTATGATCAGCTTATGTTACAAGTTGCCTTTTTTAAAAGATAGTAAAACAATTACTGCTGGTCCTAATAAAACGATTATTGCTAAGGATACTAATTGCCCAATTACTTGCCAATTAATCATAGTTTTTTTCCTACTTCTTTATTATTATGAATCTACTTATGATTATACTATTTTTTTTATTGAATTTTAATATTTGTGAGAGTCATGAGAAAAATTAGTATGTATCCATCCGTTGGAATACTGTATAATTAAATCATTAGTCAATAGAGTATATTTATTAATATTCTTTTGAGTTTTTGGTTTTGTAATTATAAATATAATTTGTGTATTTACAATCTTGTTAAAGTTATAATGAAAATATAATTGTAGAACGCGTTTTTGTAAAACTATATGTTGTTTTTTTAAAAGATTAAAATTTAAACTTATAAGCAATGGGTGCTTGCTTTTGATATATAATTTAATAGTATTCTCTTTGATGTATTCGTTATCTTCCTGACATAATTCTAAAAATTTATGCAGATTATATTGTATATTAGGATTAAAGTAATTTTCTAGGTAAGGTATTAGTTCGTTTCTTAATCTATTTCTACGAACGGTATAGTTATAATTAGTTTTATCGGACCATATCGGTAGACAAAAATGACGACAGAACCAAGTAATCTCTGATCTTGTAAAATTAATAAGTGGCCTAATAAGTGTAATTTTATTACTAATCTGTTTTTTAAGAATTAAATTAGTTATCCCGTTTAAGCTAGTACCACGTAACAAATGCTGAATCAGAGTTTCAACTTGATCATTTTGATTGTGTCCGGTGATAATTGTATTACATTTATTCATAATTGCATGCTTAATTATTATTTTATACCTTAATTGTCTTGCTTCTGCTTCTGAAAAGACAGTATCCTTAATTTGGTAAATAGCAATAGGAATCATAATTTTATGCATTATATTGATAAGATGTTCTACATTTTTTGAACTATCTTTTTTCCATTGATGGTCAATATAAATAGCTTCTATATTCTCGATAGCTACATGTTTCAAGTATTCACTTAATAATTTTATTAGACAAACAGAGTCTTGTCCACCTGATACAGCTATTAATAAGCGATTTTTCTTTATTGATGGATTGAAATTTAATTTAAATTTTTTGTGTAAAAATGTTGACATATATAGTTTTCAACTTAAAAAACTTGCTATTCTATCTTACTTATGCTATTAATACTTGAGTATTTGCTTGGGTTACTAACTCAATGGTAGAGTACTCGGCTTTTAACCGATTAGTTCCGGGTTCGAGTCCCGGGTAACCCATGAAATCATGCATTTATTTAATAGTTTGTTAATCATTAAACATTATTATCGGTCTATTAGTAGATGTTGACAATATCTGATACCATATTAAAAGCAAATTCTCGGTTAGCTATCATACCATTTGTAACAGCTGGCTATCCAAATATTGAAATAACAAAAGAAATAATCTATTTGTTAGATAAAAAAGGAGTAAATGCAATAGAGCTAGGCATACCGTACTCAGATGCCTTGGCTGATGGCATAGTTATTCAAGAAGCTTCACGTGTAGCTTTAGAACAAAATGTTTATATTGATCAAGTACTAACTCTTCTGAATCAGGTGAGTTCTAATATTAAAGTTCCTATAATTATATTTACATATTATAATCCTATACTCTCGAGAGGTTTAAATAGTTCTATTAAAGACATAGCAGAATCAGGAGCTAAGGGTTTAGTAATTCCAGACTTGCCTTTGGAAGAGTCTGATTATGTAATAGCATTATGTAATTATTATAGTGTAGAGTTAATATTATTTATTGCACCAACAAGCTCTGAAAAAAGAATACAAGCAATTATTTCTAAAGCACCAGGTAGTTTATATTTAGTTAGTAGTTATGGTGTTACTGGTTTGAGAGATACAATTTCATCTAATCTGAAGGATTTAGTGGAAGCTATTAAAAGAAGAACAACTAAATCTTTAATGCTTGGTTTTGGTATATCTAATGCAAATCAAGTTTCTAATCTTATTAATCTAAATTTAGGCATAGATGCAATCGTAATGGGTAGTGCTTTTATTAAAAAGATTACGGACTGTAATAAATTAAATAACTATGAAAAACTAGGCTTTTTCTGTGATAGTATACAAGAAGCCGTGAGGCTGGTTGATTGATAATTTGATAGTATATACCCCCAGGGGAATTCGAATCCCCGTTACCTCCGTGAAAGGGAGATGTCCTAGGCCTCTAGACGATGGGGGCTTTGGCATATTTAGTATCCTATTATTACTATAGATTATCGAATTTTTTATTAACTGTCAACCTTTTAGTTTAAATTAGTAATTAGACGAGAGCGTATGACTAAGTAGACAACTGTTTGGCGTATATAACTGGTCATCTGAATAAATAGTTGGAAGGCTTCATTTTTATATTCAATTAATGGGTCTTGTTGGCCATAGCTTCTCCAGCTAATAGACTCTTTTAGTAAAGCCATTTTTTCTAAATGTTCTTGCCAAGCTTGGTCAATTTGTTCTAAAAGATAATATTTTTCTAATTTTCTTATTAGACCAGGTTTTAGATGTTCAAGGTAAGCTTCTTTTAAATCATATGTTATATGAAGCTGTTCATAAAGAAAATTTTGTAATTCATTAATGTTATTTATCTTATAGTTATTAATATATTGGTAATTAGGTAAATTCAATATTTTATATATTTGATTGATTTGTTGACTATAATTTGATTGGTCTGTTTTATATATTGACAGTAGTTCGTCAATAGTGCTTTCTGCATATTCAATCACACAGTCTCTTAGAAAATGTGATTTCAATATTTTCTTTCTTTCAGAATATATAGCTTGCCTCTGTTTATTAATTACTGCATCATATTCAAAAAGTTGTTTTCTAATATCATAGAAGTAGGATTCAACTTTTTTTTGTGCTGTGTCTAAACTTTTGCTTAGTATTGTTGATTCAATCGGTGTATCATCGTCTATTTTTAAATTTTGCATTAAGTTTCTTATTTTATCGCCGCCAAAAATTCTTAATAGATTATCATCTAGACTCAGAAAAAACTTTGATGAACCAGGATCACCTTGTCTACCAGCTCTTCCTCTTAATTGATTATCTATTCTACGAGATTCATGCCTTTCAGTTCCTACTACATGTAAACCACCTAAACCAATAACTTCTTGCCTCTCATTATCAAAAATATTCTTGTATTCTTGTAAAATTTTTATATATATATTTTTTATTCTTTTTTCTTCTGAATTTAAAGTAGTTGAATGAATAATTTGATATATATAATCATTCAGATTATGTATAGTAATTTTTTTTAATTTAGTATTTGTTGTAATATATTCTTTATACTCCTCTAATATATTGAATATTTGATTAGGCAGTTTTTTTATGATCAATTCTCTACTGTTGATTTTATAAGCATGAAATTTAATATAATCTGTAAATACTAGTTTGGCTATTGATTTTGCGTTACCACCCAATATGATGTCTGTGCCACGACCAGCCATATTTGTTGAAATTGTTAACGCATACTTTCTTCCTGCTTGTGCAATTATTTCTGCTTCTCTATCAATATTTTCTGGTTTAGCATTCAGTAAATTATATTTTAATTTATAGACATCAAGCATTTTTGCTAGCATTTCTGATTTTTCTACATTGGTAGTACCAACTAGAACAGGTCTACCCTTTTTATTCATTTGAAAACATTCTTCCGCTATAGCTTGCCATTTACTATACTCATTTTTATAGACTAAATCAAAGAATTCTTTACGTATGCATGGTCTATTGGTTGGTATTGTAACCACAGCTAAGTTATATATTTTGTCTAATTCAGTTTCTTCCGTTTTAGCTGTTCCGGTCATACCGCTAAGTTTTTTGTAAAGTAAGAATAAGTTTTGGTATGTAATTGATGCTAATGTTTTGTTTTCTTTTTGGATAGTAACATTTTCCTTGGATTCGATTGCTTGATGTAGACCATCGCTCCATCTTCTTCCCTGCATTATTCTACCGGTGAATTCATCTACAATGATTATTTCTGAGTCTTTTATAATATAATGTTGATCTTTTAAAAAAAGTTCCCTAGCTTTGAGACTATTAATTATATAATGTGCCCAAGGATCATTTATATTATATAGGTTATCTATACTTAGAAATTGTTCAGAAAATATAATACCCTTATCTGTTAATGTTATATTTCTAGCTTTTTCGTCAATTTCGTAGTGTATATTATTTTTTAATTGGATCGTGAGTTCATTTGCTATGCTATATTTTGTTGTATTTACATTAGATGGACCGGAAATAATAAGAGGTGTTCTTGCTTCATCAATTAAAATGGAATCTACTTCATCGATAATAGCATATGAAAATTCATTTTGTACAACATCATGAGGTTCAATTGCCATATTATCTTTTAAGTAATCAAACCCCAAGTCACTGTTTGTTACATATATAACATCGTAAGCATAATTAACTTTTCTCTCTTCTTTTGTTGTATTTTGTTGAATGAGTCCAACTTTTAAATTTAAGAATTGGTATACTTGACCTACCCATTCAGCATCTCTTTTAGCTAAGTAGTCATTTACTGTAACAATATGAACACCTGGTTTTTCTAAGCAGTTTAAATAAGCCGGTAATATACTAACTATTGTTTTTCCTTCACCAGTCTTCATTTCAGCAATTTTTCCGTTATGTAAAACTATGCCTCCTAAAATTTGTACATCAAACATCTCTATGCCTAACACACGATTAGTTGCTTCTTTTGCTGTAGCAAAAGCTTCAGGCAATAAATTATTTAACTTATAGCCGTCAGATAATTTCTCTTTTAATTTTTTTGTTTGTTGTTTTAATTCATCATCAGACAACTCTTTAATTTGCTTATGTATTATTTTTATTTGTCTCACTAAGTTTTTATATTGTTCTATTTGCTGATATTCTTTGTTTATTAAAAATTTAAACATTCTTTAATTTATAATGCGATTAATATTTGGATTTTAGCTTAAATCAATTGAGAAAAACTCTTGAATCATGGTTAATGGTTTTTTATTGTACCACATTGTGTATTTTCTTGACCAAAGAGGTTTATTTGCTTTAAGTCTTTTTTCCAGATTATAAGAATAACCGTAATTAACGGAGTTAATTTCTTTGTAAGTGTCTATTTCATTTATTATTAACGATTGACCAATAGGTTTATCATTCGCTATATTTGCTCTATTAAGGTTTTTTTTTGCCAATAGGATTCAGCAAACGCTAGTTTTTGTAATTTTTCCTTGATCCAGACCTTCCTGGTGATTTCTCTATTCTTTTTTGATTTTTGTTTAATTACTTGAATTTTAATTTGTTCTCCAGTTATAGAATTAAAATTTTGTGTTAAGGAACCGTTATTCATTAATATTAGTTGTAATTCTATAGGAAGAGAGGTTGTGTTGAATACTTGAAAAGAGGATATTGTATAAAAAGCTACTATATATTTTTTTCTAATCATGAAATTCCAGATTTTTTATTTACGAGTATGAAAATTAGCTAATTTTTTATTTAAAGCAATAGACGGATTTATAGTTTGGATTAGTGATTTGCCATTCATATCTTTTGGTACATTTATGTTTAGTAAATGTAAAATACTTGGAGCTATATCTGCTAATGATCCGCTCGATTTTAGTATTCCTTTACATTTTTTATATGATGAATCCATATATTGATTGTTAATGATGAGAAAAGGTACTAAATTATTTGTATGAGATTTACACGTTTGATTATTTATATTTAGCATTTGTTCTGCATTACCATGATCAGCAGTTACTATTACAGTTGCGTCATGCTTTTTGGCTTGATGTATTACATTATTTAATGTATGATCCAAAGATTCTATTGATTTTTTAGTTGCTAAAAAATTCCCTGTGTGTCCTAGCATATCTGGATTAGCATAATTAACAATAATTAAATGATAAATATTTTTGTTAATAGCTTCTATAAGTTGTTCGGTAATTTGTTGTGCTGACATTTCAGGTGTAGAGTCATATAAATCAACTTGTGGACTTTGTATAATTTGACGATCTTCACCAGGAAAAGGTTCTTCTCTACCACCATTAAAAAAATAGGTTACATGTGCATATTTTTCAGTTTCAGCTAACCGGAATTGTTTTAGTCCGTTATCGGATATTATTTTTCCTAGAAAATTATTTTGATTTACTTTAGGGAAAACAATAGGTAAATTTAAAGTACTATCATATTTAGTAAATGTTGTAGCATAAAGATTTGTGAATTTGCGAGTGTTAAATCCTTTAAAAAATGGATTAAATAAAGCTTGTACTATTTGCCTCATACGGTCAGGCCTGAAATTAAAAAAAATAAGTCCATCTCCTTCGTCTATCTTACCGTAATTAATTCTTGTAGGTTTTATGAATTCATCATAAATTTTTTGATTATAGTTATGTTTAATAAGTTTTTTGCTATTCTGATAATAATTTAGTTCCATATTATCATCACTAATCAAGCAGAGATATGCTTGTTGTGTTCTTATCCACCTGCAGTCTCTATCCATACTATAGTAACGACCGCTGATCGTACATATATTTATATTTAATGAATCTTGAATAAGATCTTCTATTTGATTAATGAATTTTATTGCACTTTTCTGTTCTGTATCTCTGCCATCTGTAATCATATGTATGCATATTTTCGTATCTTTGTATTTCTTACTCATTTTAATCAATGCAACTAAATGATTAATATGAGAATGAACACCACCGTCAGAACATAAGCCTATTAAATGTATTTTGTTATTAGAAGAATTAATATTTTTGTAAATATTGATAAGTTTTTTATTCTCAAAAAATATTCCAGTTTGAATATTGTTACTAATTTTAACTAGTTCTTGGTTAATTGTTCGACCAGCTCCTATTATTGTATGTCCTACCTCAGAATTACCCATTTGACCATGAGGTAGACCAACATGTTCACCTGATGCATGTATTAAAGTTTTTGGATAATGGTGCCATAAAAAATCTAAATTGGGTGTATATGCTTGTTTTATTGCATTACCATGATACTTATGGCTATATCCAAATCCATCAAGAATTAATAAAATTATTGGTTTTATTGCTGTTTTATTATGCATATTTTGTCGAAATCTGTATATTAAGATTTGAAATCATTTAAATCAGTAAGTAAATGAAGAAAAATTTATTTTTATTTTATGGTTCAAAAAATCCACGAAATAAATGAAATGAACTTTTATTTCGTGGTGTAGTTTTTTATTGAAAAATTAATTGTAGAATATTAGCTTAATGAGTTAATAGCATAATCTAAATAAGTATTAGCTTCATTAGCTTCTTGCCCCGAAAGTCCATGACTATTCTTAATGTAATTTAAAGCTTCTATATACCAACTAGGTGATAATTCAAAGCTTCTGTTAATTTCTTCTAAACCAGCAACTAAGTATTCGTCCATTGGCCCTGTAGCACCTACTACTAAACAGTATGTAGTCATCCGTAAATAGTAGCCAATATCACGAGCGCATTTTGCTTTACCAATTGCGCTTGATGCATATGTTGGTCCAGGCATTTGTGTTACAAAAGGAAACTTGGTATATACTGCTTGCGCAGCTCCTGTAATTAATCTTTGTGCATTATTAGTTAATGATTTAGCTGCTGCTAAACTAGCAGATGCTCTTTGGTATCTACCATTTATAGATTGTAATTCTCCATTACTTAAAAATCTTCCTTGACTATCCGCAGATGCAATTGCTTCTGTAATTGGTGTTTTCATTATTTTTATCCTTAGATGATGATTGATTGATAATAAAAAAAGTTATTTTTAATTGTTATATTATCAGGTTATACAACTGCTATAGCAGCACGATCAAAATAGCTACCTAGTTCAGCTGTTAGTGAGCTACAATCTCCTAAAGTTACACCATTTCCATCGCTAGCTAATGCAATAGAAGCTTCTTTCATCTTTTGAATAGCTACTGCTACTGATGTCCCAGGTGTTCCTAATGCTTGATAAGTTTCCCTTAATCCATTTAGACACCGATCATCTAAAACACTTGAATCACCAGCTATCATTGAATAGCTTACGTAACGTAGTACAATTTCCATGTCTCTTAAGCAAGCAGCCATTCTTCTATTTGTATATGCATTGCCTCCAGGTTGGACTAATTGTGGTTGTTCAGCAAATAAAGCACGAGCTGCATTTGTTACAATTGAAGATGTATTAGAATTAATTTTATTAATTATATCTAGTCTTTTATTACCTTCAGAGATCATTACACTTAAAGATTCTAATTGAGTGTTACTTAAGAATTCTCCTCTTGCATCAGCTTGTGCTACAAGTTTTGCAAATGCATCTAACATATTCTTAGTTCCTTATAATTGTTTACCTTAGTAATATATATACTACTTTTAGTATATATTTTTTTATAAATTATTACATTGTCTCTATTCTATACTATTTTTATTCTCCTATTATTTCAGGCTGTGTTATTTCATCGACCATTTCTAGAATAGCTCTTATAACAGGTTTTACCATAGGATCCTCTATTATATCAATATCTTCATATTTTCTTCGTTTTGCTCTATTTGCTACTTTAACTGTTATTTTAAATCTATTATCTGCAGCATCTAGTAGTTCTTCTGTTTTATATGTTATTTGATGTAGTTTCACATCATGATATTTGTTATTAATATTGTATTTCTCCTTACATTTTTGAATTTATAGCATAACTGTATAATGTTATAAATATTTTCGATGTATATTATTGCAAGATATATGTAATACTATATTTCTAATATTCTATTATGGCTATAAGTTACTAAATAATGAATAGATGCAGTTTTTTCATTTTTTATACTACTTTTTATGCATATTTTTAATTATTTTATGTTGTTTATTAATAGCTAAACTATGTCAACAGATAACTTATACAAATGATAGAAAAACTATAATTCATTTTCTAATTATAATACAATAATATATGCAAGTATCAAAATTTTTTGCTTATAAGCTTAATCAGCATTTAGGGTATCCAGCGATAATTAATGAAAGAGATGCCTGTGGTGTTGGATTTTTAGTTCATATGAATCAAAAATCTTCTAATCATCTTGTGCTTCAGGCTTTGAGTGCATTAAAATGTATGGAACATAGAGGTGCATGTTCTGCTGATGGAATATCAGGAGATGGTTCTGGTATTACAATGCAAATACCATGGGAGATTATTTGTAATGAAATGGATAATAATTTATCTAAATCAATAAAGCTCAATAGTTTAGGCGTCGCTATGATCTTTTTGCCAAATAATTTCTTAGAAGAAATAAAAAAAATTTTTCGCTGGGTAGTTGAGCAAAATGGCTTTAAAATTATTTTATGGAGAAATGTTCCAGTTGATGAAAATGTATTGGGCCAACAAGCTCTAAAGAATAAGCCAGGTATTTATCAATGCATCGTTTGTCATGATCTTTTATGTGGTGATAAATTAGAAAGAGCTTTATTTATTTTGAGAAAAAAAATCGAAAAAAATATAGCACAAACAAATTTTAATAAACAATTCTATTTTTGTTCTTTTTCTTCTAGAGTTTTAGTTTATAAAGGAATGGTAAGATCAGAGGTTTTAGGTCAATTTTATAATGATTTAAGCAATCCGTTATATTCTAGTAATTTTGCAGTGTACCATAGAAGATTTAGTACTAATACGATGCCAAAATGGTCTTTAGCTCAACCAATGAGGTTTATTGCACATAATGGTGAGATTAATACTTTACTGGGTAATCTTAATTGGATTAAATCAAAAGAAGCAATTTTGACACATAAGTATTGGGAAAATTGTATGAATGATTTAAAGCCAATTGCAAATCTAGATAATAGTGATTCATCTAATTTAGATGCAGCCGTAGAGTTATTAATTGCGTCAGGTAGAAGTCCACAGGAAGCATTGATGATATTGATTCCTGAAGCTTTTCATAATCAACCTGCATTAAAAAATTATTCTGAGATAGTTGACTTTTATGAGTATTATGCAGCTTTACAAGAAGCATGGGATGGTCCTGCTTTAGTAGTCTTTACAGATGGTAAAATATTAGGTGCTACTTTGGATCGTAATGGATTAAGGCCAGCTCGTTATTCCGTTAGCTCTGATGGTTTTGTTATTCTTTCATCTGAATCAGGAGTTCTTGAATTACCTTTAGAAAATATTGTAAAAAAAGGTCGTCTGGGGCCAGGCCAGATGTTTTGTGTAGATATGATTAATAAGACGATTTTAGATAATTGGACAATTAAAGAAGCAATAGCTAGTAAATTTCCTTATAGAAAGTGGTTAAATCAGTATCAGCAAGAATTATATCCGCAACCATATTTAAGCGATTTAAGTATTAATTCATTGGAAATGATTAAGTTACATACTGCTTTTGGTTATACTAGTGAAGATGTAGAATTAGTTATAGAACATATGGCTAGTTTAGCTAAAGAGCCAACTTTTTGCATGGGTGATGATACACCTTTGGCTATTTTATCGGAGAAGTCGCATGTAATCTATAATTACTTTAAGCAAAGATTTGCGCAAGTAACCAATCCTGCAATAGATCCATTAAGAGAAAGTTTGGTAATGTCTCTAACTGTATATATTGGCGCAAAAGGCAATATTTTAGAGCCTTTAGAATCTATGGCTAGATCTATAAAGCTAAAGTCACCTATAATTAATGAACAAGAGCTTTCAAAATTATTTACTTTGGGTTTTAAAATTACTACAATTAGTACTTTTTTTAGTAAGGCAAATTTAGATATTCGTCAAAGTATTGATTCTATTTGTCGACAATGTTCAGAATCTGTCAATCAAGGCATAGAAATTATTGTTCTAACTGATAAAGTAGATAGTCTTCTTGCTGATCACATTTTTATTCCTCCATTATTAGCAATTGGTGCTGTTCATCATTATTTAATTGATAAACAGTTAAGACAAAAGGTAACTTTAGTAATTGAAACGGCTCAATGTTGGAACACTCACCATTTTGCTTGCTTAATTGGTTATGGTGCAAGCGCTATTTGCCCATATATGGCTTTTAAAACGGTAAGACAGTGGTGGTATCAACCACGAACTCAAAAATTGATGGAAAAAGGTAAATTATTAAGTATTACTTTGCAACAGTCACAGAATAATTATCGTCTTGCTATTGAATCAGGTTTATTGAAGATTTTATCTAAAATGGGTATTTCTTTATTATCTAGTTATCATGGTGCACAAATTTTTGAGATTTTGGGTTTAGGCAATGAAGTTGTACATATGGCATTTAGAGGCACTGCATCACGTTTGGGTGGTTTATCTTTACAAGAACTTTATAGTGAAACTCAAATCAATTATAATAAAGTATTCTTGAATACTTTACCTAAAAAATTGCTAAATTTGGGATATGTTCAGTATCGCCCAAGTGCTGAATATCATGTGAATAATCCTGAAATGTCTAAAACTTTACATAAAGCTGTACGTAGTAAGAATAATGCTTTGTATCATAAATACAAAAGTTTATTAGAAGATAGACCACCAACAAATTTACGAGATTTATTGCAAATATCTAGCAAGAAGTCTTCTATTCTGTTGGATGATGTAGAATCTGTTGATTCCATATTATTAAGGTTTTGTACAGGTGGCATGTCATTAGGTGCATTATCGAGAGAAACCCATGAAACTTTAGCAATAGCAATGAATCGAATAGGCGGTAAGTCAAATTCTGGTGAAGGAGGAGAGGATAATATAAGATTTTATCCAATTCAAAAGATCAATACTTTGGGGACTTCAGAAATTTTTCCACACTTAAAAGGTTTGGAAGAAAATGATCTTGCTAATTCAGCTATTAAGCAAATAGCGTCAGGCCGCTTTGGGGTGACACCAGAATATTTGATGAATGCTCGCCAATTAGAGATTAAAATTGCTCAGGGGGCTAAACCTGGAGAAGGTGGTCAGTTGCCAGGCAAAAAAGTTAGTCACTATATTGCTGAATTAAGAAATTGTAAACCAGGAGTTACGTTAATATCACCACCACCTCATCACGATATTTATTCAATTGAAGATTTAGCGCAATTAATTTTTGATTTACATCAAATCAATCCTAATGCTCAAGTATCTGTTAAGTTAGTGTCTGAAATTGGAATAGGTACAATTGCAGCTGGAGTAGCGAAAGGTAATGCTGATATAATTCAAATTTCAGGTCATGACGGTGGTACAGGTGCTTCACCATTAAGCTCAATTAAGCATGCTGGTTCTCCATGGGAATTAGGTTTAACAGAAGTACATCAATCATTGGTGGAGAATAACTTACGAGATAGAGTTTTATTAAGAGTTGACGGTGGTATAAGAACAGGTAAAGATGTAATTTTAGCAGCTATTATGGGAGCAGAAGAATTTGGATTTGGTACAGTGGCTATGATTGCTACTGGTTGTGTAATGGCAAGGATTTGTCATACAAATAATTGTCCTGTTGGTGTTGCAACTCAGCGTAAAGATTTACGCAGTCGTTATCCAGGTATACCATCAGATTTAGTAAATTTTTTTATTTTTATAGCAGAAGAAGTAAGAGTTATTTTATCTGATTTAGGTTATAAAAGTTTGCAAGAAGTTATAGGTGAATTGGATTTGTTAAAATTTAACAGGATTAAATTGAAAAAAACAAATAATCTGAATCTTGATGGTTTACTGTTTCATCATAAATCATCAATAGCTTTAAAATATCCAAAATCTTCTACACATATTAATGGTTTAGTTTTAGATGATATTCTATTAAATGATCCAGATTTACTAAATTCTATTTTAAATCATGGTTCATATATTCGTCATGTTAAAGTTGTAAATACTGATCGTACAATAGGTTCGCGCATTTCTGGTAAAATTGCACAAAAGTATGGTAATTATGGTTTTCAAGGTTTAATCAATCTAATTTTTCAAGGAACAGTTGGGCAAAGTTTTGGTTCATTTATTTGCAAAGGAATGAAATTAACTATATTCGGTGAAGCAAATGACTATGTTGGTAAAGGAATGAGTGGTGGTCAAATTATTATTGTTCCACCTAAAGATAGTTCATATATTGCTTCACAACAAGTAATTTTAGGTAATACATGTCTTTATGGCGCTACTGGTGGTACATTATTTGCTAATGGGCAAGCGGGTGAGAGGTTTGCTGTCAGAAATTCTTGTGCACAGGCAGTAGTAGAAGGAGTAGGAGATCATCCTTGTGAATATATGACTGGAGGAATTGTGGTTGTTATAGGACCATCAGGAAGAAATATTGGTGCAGGTATGACTGGAGGAATTGCTTATTTTTTAGATGAAGATAAGGATCTTTTACCTAAAGTTAATCAGGAGATTATTAAAATTCAAAAAATTATTACTCGTGAAGGTGAAAAGCAATTGCTTGATTTACTTAAACAATATGCACAAACGACTAATAGCGTTAAGGCATGTCATATTATAAGTCGTTGGAATTACTTTTTACCTATGTTTTGGCAATTAGTTCCTCCTTCAGAGGTTAGTAACTCTTTGACTAATCCTAAGCTATCTTCTTTTGAAGCTTTATCGAATTTTTAGTTTATTCTTTATGAAGATTTAAGAATATTATTGACAATCATTAACTTAGCTAATTTACAATGTGATACAAATATTTTTATGAGAGCTTTAATTATTTAGTTATATTTTAGGAAATAGAGGTGTTATTTTATGGCTCATAATGTAAAAGTTTATGATACTTGCATTGGTTGTACTCAGTGTGTAAGAGCTTGTCCTTGTGATGTATTAGAAATGGTCCCATGGGATGGTTGTCGAGCATCTCAAATTGCTTCAGCACCTAGAACAGAAGATTGTATTGGTTGTAAAAGATGTGAAACAGCTTGTCCCACAGACTTTTTAAGTGTACGAGTCTATTTAGGAGCAGAAACTACTAGAAGTATGGGCTTAGCATATTAGTAATTATATACATATATTAAAGGTTATTTTTAATATATTTATATTGTTTAAAGTAATTAAATATTGAAATAAATTTTAATTACTTTCTGATTTTTATTTTTTACTAATTTTTAATTATGGCTTTATTTAACAAGAAGATTCAAAAAAGATTTACCGAAAAAAAAACTTGAAAATCATAGCTGGTTTAAGTAATTTGAAAGTCAATCAAATTATCGAAATTGCCAATGCGGCTGATATAGCTGGTGCTACTTATTTAGATATTGTAGCTAATTCTTTAATTCTAAGAGAGGTTAAAAAACATACTCAATTACCAATTTGTGTTTCTTCAATTAGTTTAAAAGATTTGTATAATTGTGTGGTTGAAGGAGTAGATGCAATTGAAATAGGTAATTATGATTATTTTTATACCAACAAGATTGCATTATCTCGTAAGCATGTTATTAATATTGCTAAGGAAGCGCTAAAGCTATTCCCAGGACTAGATATTTGTGTTACTATACCCTATCATCTATCTCTAGAACAAAAAGTTTATTTAAGTGTTGAACTTGAAAAAATAGGTATTAATATAATACAAACAGAAAGTATAAAAGCAAAACATGTGCAAAATTATTCCAGTATGACTCAACTTATTAAAGAAGCAGCACCTGTTTTATCTTCAACTTATGCTATATCTCAAGCTGTTTCTATACCTGTTATAGCATCGTCAGGAGTTAATAGTGTTGTATCATCATTAGCCGTACTTTATGGTGCATCGGGTGTAGGTGTCTGTACGTCGTTGAAAAAATATGAAAATGTTTTAATGAAATCTGTATATATACGAGAAATTCTCATATCTATGCAGAAAAAAAGTATCATCTCAACATCAAATATGATTTTATCAAGCCAAAATTATACGAGCTCAATTGTTTAGTTTTTTATGTATGATAAAAAAGAAGCAAAAAAAATGGACAATAAGCATACAAAGCTTGCTATGTTTAGTTTTTCTCTCTTTTAGTATAGTAGCTACTCTTGTGGCTTCTTATTTTAAATTTAGACCTTTGAATTATTCATTTTTTATTGAATTTGATAATTTACATGGTATTAGTAGAGGTACACCAATACGTATGAGAGGTATTGATATAGGTTCGATTCAGAGTACTAAACTAAAGCTAGATTGTGTTTTAGCATTAGCAAAAATAAATTCTAGTAAAATTTTTATACCTAGAGATTCAATAATTGAAACAAATCAAACGGGTTTATTAAATGAGCCTGTTATTGATATCATTCCTTTTGGAATACCCAGCCTTAGTAGTCATATTAATCATAATCCATTGTCAAATAGTTGTGATAGTTCTTCGATTATATGCGATCAAATGTATATTACTGGTGATAGAGGCTTAAATTATGATGATTTGGTAAGATCTACAACCAGGATTTCTCAACGGTTTGATGATCCACGTTTTTTTAATCTTTTTTATGTTTTCTTGCAAAATGGTATAGAAGTAACAGATACTTTTTTGGAATTGATTGCAAGTTTATTAGATGTAACTTCTATTAGTTATATATATTTGCAAAAGTTTTTATCTAATAATCTATAATGCTTTATTATAACAAATATAGAACTGGTTTAGTATATACTACTGATATAATCTTCTTATTCTTTATATTTTAATATTGGAAATAAATGAGTGAACGACAAAGTGTATTACTTAATTTTTTAAAGCCTGTTTCTGAGTTAGAGTCTAGAATTCAGAATCTTAGTGGCTTAGTAAATACTAATAAATTATCTTTTACTAATGAACTTAATACTTTGAGGCATCAAATTCATCGATTAAAAAAAGAAATATTTACGTCTTTAACACCATTACAACGGCTACATTTAGTGAGACAGGCTGAAAGACCAACAACTTTAGATTATATTTCTCATATTTTAGATGATTGGGTTGAGTTACACGGTGATAGGGGTGGAGCAGATGATTCTGCTTTGGTTGGTGGTATTGGTTTATTAAATAATAAAACTGTAGTATTTATCGGTCATCAAAGAGGTAAAGATACTAAAGATAATGTGCATAGAAATTTTGGTATGCCTTCACCAGGTGGTTATAGAAAAGCCTTGCGTTTAATGAAGCATGCTAATCGTTTTAATTTTCCTATTCTTACTTTTATTGATACACCAGGTGCATGGGCTGGTATAGAAGCGGAAAAATTAGGACAAGGAGAAGCCATTGCAGTTAACTTAAGAGAAATGTTTTCATTTAATGTTCCTATTATTTGCACTGTTATAGGAGAAGGTGGTTCGGGTGGTGCATTAGGTATAGGTGTAGGTGATAAAATATTAATGTTAGAGCATGCAGTGTATACTGTCGCTACACCAGAAGCATGTGCAGCAATTTTATGGAAAGATAGTAAGTTATCTCTCGAAGCTGCAGAAGCTTTAAAAATTACATCTATGGATTTAAAAATTCTAGGTATTATTGATCGTATTATTGACGAGCCTACAGGTGGTTCACAAGCTGATCCTAATCAAGCCGCTATGAATTTAAAAAGTGCTTTAACAGAAGAATTAGAATCTTTACTGTCTTTAAGTAATTCAAAGCGTAGAAATTTAAGATATCTTAAATTTCGAAGTATAGGAACATTTTATGAAGAAGTAATTTCATGAGTCAGCAATTATAAGTTAATATATTGCTGAATCATGTGTTTTTAATTAATGAAACCAATGCCATGTAGTCCAAGAATAGCTCCTGCACCTAACACATGCCCAAGGCTGGTAGTTGCTAATAATTCAGTTAATCCAAATCCTGCCATTCCAGAGATAGGAATCGAAGGACCCAATCCTCTAACTTGAATTGCGTATCTTCCAATGATAATTGCAATTAAGTTAGAAATTATCATTATAATTGATATTTGAGCAGACCAACTAGTTGTGCTTGGTAGTAAAGTAAGTAGCATATATGTATTATTCATTTTTATTCCGTATTGGTTTGTTTTAAATTTTAAATTACTCTTTATTATTCTTCAACTATAATAAAACTTTTATTCACAAAGTGAATCTTTAAAAAAATATAATTATTGTAGCCATCCATAACTATGTAGTCCTTGACCCAGGAAATTGACTCCTAAGTAGCATATCCAAACAACAAAGAAACCAATAGAGGCTAAAATAGCTGGTTTTTTACCTTTCCATGATTTTGTAAACCTAGAATGTAAATATGCCGCAAATATTAGCCATGTAATAAGTGCCCATGTTTCTTTAGGGTCCCAACTCCAATAACTTCCCCATGCTTCATTGGCCCACACAGCACCTGCGATAATGCCAATTGTTAACAAAGGAAAGCCAAGTCCAATTGTTCTATAACTTAAGTTGTCAATACTTTCAAGTAAAGTTATTTTTGATTGATTACGTGTTTGGTCAAAAACCAAGCTATTCTGATTATATTTATAAATTTTGTTAATTTTAGATGAGACTTGATTAATAGAATCTTGATTATTTTTTTCTTTTTTGTCTTGGTCAATTATAAGAAATAAAATAGATAGTAATGAACCAATAATTAGGGTTGCATAACTAATCATCATGATTGTTACATGCATCATTAACCAGTTAGACCTTAATGCTGGTACTAGTGGTGAAGCTTTTTGCATTTCTATTGGTAAAGAGAAACTAGCAAAAGAAATTATAAACAAGCTGATAGGGGCACTAATTGCTCCAATTATTATGCTGTTATGTTTAACTTCTAGTATTAAATTTGTAAATGTGATACACCAAGTCAAAAAAAGAAGAGATTCATATAGATTACTTAGGGGAAAGTATCCATGTATAATCCATCTTGATAGAAGAACAATAAATAAGCATATATTTGATGCAAATATACTTATTTTTCCTATTATATTTAATTGTTTGAAGTAAGGTAGTGAAAGATTTGTCCAGTAAATGATCAGACTAGTTAATAGTAAGCCGAATGCTGTATTTACAAGAGAATTTTCTAAAATATTCCAATTCATAATAGCTCCAGTATTATTTACAAGTAATTATGTGATTCTTGTATCATTATATATAAAAAAAGATAACTTAAAAATTAAGTTATCTTTTTTCTTACTAGATTTTATTGCATTTATGACAGAGAATTAATTACATAATCTAATGCTGCAGTATACTCTACACCAGCTTGTGCTGACATATCACGTGGTATACATAATCTATCACGTGTAAATGCAAAAGCAGCTACATAAGAAGCAGCTGGTAGATTTAGAGCACGATATACTTCACGTGCACCAGCAATACCCCACTCATCAAGAGGACCTGTGCCACCAACTACTAAAGAGTAGTTAATTAGGCGCATATAGTGGTCAATATCACGATAGCATTTGTTGATTTTTTCTTGTGAGTCACCAGCTTCACCAGAGTTTTTTAGGTAAGAATACTTAGCAAAGCAAGCATCACCAGCTTCTTTTACAACAGCTTCATGATTGCCAGCTAATTTTTCTGCTGCTTCTAATCTTGCTGCAGCTCTTTGAATATTTCCCTGTACAGATTCAAGATCTGAAGAGGATGGAAAACGTCCTGCTGCATCAGCAGCGCTAATAATAGTAGTAATAACAGATTTCATTTATTTTTCCTTAGAGATAGTTGTAAAAAGCGTAAATCGCTTGTATGTTTACTTTGTTATGCTATTTAATTATGCTTACAAGCATAATCATAATATTTATATTATGAAATAGCAGTAGCAACTCTATCAAAGTAAGCAGCAACTTCTGCAGCTAAGCTAGAACAATCACCGTCAATCGTTTCAATCTTGCGTTGAGAAGCTGTATTATTAATAAATGCTGTTGCAGCAGATTTCATAATAGTCACAGCTCTAACTGAAGAGTTAGTTGGAACTCCAAGAGCGATGTAAGTTTCTTTCAAACCATTCAAACAGCGATCTTCTAATACAGAAGCATCACCAGATAAAAGTGCGTATGAAGCGTAACGTAAAATAATTTCACCGTCACGTAGACATGCAGCCATACGACGATTAGTATAACAGTTACCACCTGGTGAGATAAGACCAGTGTTTTCACAAATCATTCCAGACACAGCATCTGATACGATGCAGCTTGCATTTGAAACAATTGCGTTAACAGAGTCTAAGCGTTTGTTGCCATCTGCAATGAATTTTTTAAGTGCTTGAAGGTCACTACCGCCTACATAAGCAGCTTTAGTATCAGAATTTACTACAACTCGGGAAAATGCATCAAGCATTGAGCTCTCCTTAATATATTTTTGAAGGACTTCGCTGTTTCAGCTGTCAATTATTATACAGTCTGATGTATTAGTATCGTGTATGAACTATAATTTATTTACAGATTGATATTTGTAACAAAGCAATATTCTGTAATATTTTTATTACTTAGATAATAATTGATTATCTTGAATTTTTATGTTTTGTAGGTAGTTTTTAAAAAAATTCATATATAGATACTAGTTTTATTGATTGAAAAATAAAATATTATGTTAAAAGTATCATAATAATAAGTAACTATTAAAATAGAGGTCTTCAAATTGTGAAATAAACACAAAAATTTACTATACTAATATCTTGGGCAAATCATTTTCAGGCTTATAAAATAATTACTTTAATTTAGTATTCTTTAATGAAGTTTTTCATTATGATAGAATTTAGTTAGCTTGAAGTCTGTATAGTAAATATCAATAATAATTCTGATGATCAAACACTAAATAATAAGTTTTACCTATATACTCATAACTATTGGCTATTATTTCATATATAGTCGGACATATTGCAAGTTAGGTATCTAATATAGTTAATCCTTTTGGTTGTTATGTTAAAATATATACCACAATAAATTCTAATTGCTCAGTTAAAAAACAAGTATTTTGGCTTTCATTAAACTAACTATTTAGAAACTTTGTGTTTTGAGTAATCAGAGGCATCAAGTACTGTTAAAGCAATATTGAGAATATAAAGAATAAATGAGCAGCTTTAGTTGTTAGGCATTAGTAGATAAAGTTATATTGTATAAAATAACTTTATAATAATATTAGAAAAGTAGAAAATTATATAGGAAAACGTAAAGTAAATAAGAATTATATATATCTATTTATACAAAAGTAGCCAGCTCTTTTTACTTTATAGTCTTTATTTACTAATTACATTTTTTTTGTTACAGGTTTGAGTTTTGTATAAAATATTTAATCAGATTATCCTTGATCATCATTTGTTTTAGTGTCTCCATTAAATATTTTTTCGATTCGTAGGCATTCAATTTTACTAGTTGTTTTTTATAATTGGCTAATTTGAATTCTTGTTCTAAGCTTAATTCGTTAGATCTGTTCATGATAAATATGTTAAAGTTTTTTATATATGTGAATAATTTTAAGCAATTTGTTTTATTTTAAGTAATTTAGAATATATTGATATGTATATAAATTTATTCTATTTAACAATATAGCCGTGGAGAATAATTATGCCTATCCCAATCTTAAAATATGCCTTAGCTACACAAAACCAAAGAGTTAATGGATTTGAAGCTAATCCTGGCGAAGAACAACCTGTCGTTTATACGACAGATAATTTACCCGCAGCATTTGAAATGGATGAAATTATTTGGGCTTGCTATAGACAAATATTTAGTGAGCATCAGATTTTAAGTAGTACTAGAGATCTATGTTTAGAGTCACAATTAAGATTCAATCAGATTAAAGTAAAAGATTTTATTACGTCATTAGTATTATCTGATTCATTTAGATATCTAAATTATGATGTTAATAATAATTACCGTATTGTTGAAATGTGCGTGCAGAGAATATTAGGACGTGATGTTTATAATGAGCGTGAAAAGTTAGCTTTTTCAGTAGTGTTAGGTTCTAAAGGCTTTCAAGCTTTTGTGAAGTTATTAATTAACAGTAATGAATATATAGAAAATTTTGGTGATACTATTGTACCCTATCAAAGAAGGCGTATCATTGCTCAAAGAAGTAAGGGAGAAATGCCATTTAACCTAAAAACGCCTCGTTTAACATCAGAATTTTCACGTAAACAAAATACTGCCCAGTTACTGTCTTCAACTGCTATACGTAAATTTAGACCCCAAGAACAATCGCCAAAAGCTGGAGATCCAGCATTATTTTTGACAATGGTTAATGAATTTTCTCCATTACTTACATAAATTATCTAGAGTGCAAAATATATATTATTATATTTTGTTTGCACTCTATTTCTCTTAAAGATAAACCTTCAGCTACCTAGTTTGAATGCATCAACAAATAACCCATAAAGAATTCCAATTTTGATACTATTACAATACCTAAGGAACATTCTAAGTAGAAATATTGATTGGCAGTAAGAGCGTAGTTTTTTTTGGTATATTATTTTACTGACTATTTCTTGATTTGTGACAATAATTGCTGCTGCAATTATTCCCCAATCTCCAGTTTGAGCTGGTATTGTAGATAATGCTGTTGAAATAAAAAAACCTAGTAAAAGACTTAATAGTTGAAGACTTAAATGATTTAATTTATAGTTTATAAAATAATTTATAGATGCTACTATAAAATTAATTTGAATTTCCAAATTAGTTTTTGGTATATAAGTCATTAATCATATTTGAAATTAAATATCTTGTTCACTAATTGCTTGTATTAGATGCTGAAAAGGTTCACTAATCAATAATTTATTAATATTATAAACACTACTTATTTCTTCTTGTATAATTTCTTGTAAAATTTGTATGCTACGTGACGTTGGTGATATAGGTACTCCTAATGAATTGTATGTATCTCTTAAACCATCTAATACGCGTTCATTGAGAATATTATTATTTCCAGCCATTAATGCATAGCTAGCGTATCTTAAATAATATTCTAGATCTCTTAAACAAGCAGCATATCGTCTAGTTGTATAAGAGTTGCCACCTGGACGTAGTAATTCTGGCTGTTCACTATATAGCTGTATAGAAGTTGCTTTAATAATTTTTGAGGCTCTACTATTAATAAATTCTATTGCTTTAATTCTGTCCAAACCAGTATCAAAATATGCTCTAATTTCATTAATTGCAGGTTCATCAAGATATTTCCCGGTCAGATCATATTTGTTTAGTACATTTGTAATAGCATCTTGCATAAGTAAAATCTCTAAAATAATAGTAAGTTCAAATTATCGGAAAATTGATATATTTTATCTTTAACTAATAAATATACTTTATTTTACTTACTATATGTTGTAAGATTGATAGCTCTTAACATATTATTTAAATAAAGAGACTTCATAAGTTTGATTATAAACTAAAGTTGTAAGTTTTAATTTTGGTTAATAAGCATTATACTAAAAAAAAAATTATTCCTTTAGAAATACCTTAAAAAGTTAAAGGCAATAATGCTAAATATGTATATTAAAATTATGTAGATAATATGTTACTTATTATTATAGATATATTTAGTTTTTTTAAATAGATTGGTTTTATTATATATTTGCATTTTTTGTAGTATGTAATTGAAATAATTATTAAGTTCGTTTGTATCAGAGCAATTTATGTGACTATACTTTATAAAAAGTCTTCCAAATTGCAAAAAGTCTTTCTCTGAAAAAGTAGATTGACTTAATAATTTAATGAAGAATTTTTTATCGTTGTACCAAGCTGGATAGTAGTACAACTCTTTACTCATTTTAGTTATATTGATATATTTTAATTTTTTCATTATATCTTATATTTTAGAGGGCACGTAACTCAGTGGATAGAGTATCAGATTCCGATTCTGAAAGTCGTTGGTTCGAATCCAACTGTGCTCGTTTAATATACTTTTTAAGTTGACTTGCTGAAATTTATAATTTAGTATATTGTTGTTGATTATGTAAGGGGCTGTATGGTTTCTACATGTAATTGATATCCTATAAGTTGTGAGAAATAATTCTAAGCTAAAATGACTTATTTTAGTTTTAATATAAATCCAAAACATCAAATTATTCCTTTCTCTTTAAATCGAGTCTTTGCTTAAATAGTCAAAGCCTGAAAACTGAATTTTTATAGAGTCTCATGTAAAAAGTCTTCCTTTTTATGTGATTAATATCCTGAAGATACTCTTAAATATTATTATTTAAGCAAAGTTATTCCGTTGAATTAAGTAATATTAATTTCTCTTCTTATAATTATTGTTCAATATTTTGATAAATGCTTATATGAGCTTATAGAATTCATTTATATGGACGTGGGTTCGAATCCCACCAGCTCCATAAGTACATAATCTATTGACTAAAAATAATCAAATATGTCAACTTTTTGGTTATATTGAATTTATGCATCTAATATATCAGCTTAATTAATAATCATATTCTAAATTTCATTTCAGTATTTTAGCCTTTTATTTATTAGAATGTAAAAATCTCTACTAGATTTAATATATACATTTATATTTTCTATGACAACTTTTCATGATCTTATTTAATTTAATTGCTTCACAAAATATTACAGAATTATCGAGTATACAGTACGTGAACTCAGCTAGTAAAATCAACAAAATTGATGTTTTACAGAGATCTCCAAAGTCAGGCTTTTGTTTTGCTTATGTACGGTCCGATATAGGTTATTTATCTAAATCGAAGGAGGATTTGGCCAGTAGCGATTTAGTTCAGAGTAATCCGTGGCGTAGATTCGTCAACACATTTTGGTCTCAAACAATTTTCCTATCTGTGCCCAACAAATTATCCGAAAAACATGTTGCTAAACTAAATTCTTTAAATTCGTCAGTAGGCAAAAGTAATTATAAGCATCTTTTGTCTCAATTTAGTAAGTCACTGAGCAATAATTCTATCAGGTCATCACTATTTGAATATGATAATGTTACTTATTCTAATAATATGAGATATATCTGGTATAAAAGTTTAAATTTTAATAGAATAAGTTTCTTGGATAAGTTATTTGAAGTAGATAAAACAAAGCAACAGTTAAATAATCTAAAAAATAAACTGAAAAATCACATTGGTTTTAATTCAATGCCACTGTATACAGTCTCGAACAACTTGGGCCAAATGATTATATCTGAACAAGCAGAACAATTGAATAGTGGACATTTATTGTTTAATACAAATACTAATAGTTTATATGAAGGCTGGTTTTTTGTTAATATTGATGACGCGAAAGAGTACATGAATCATATTGAAAAACATTATGGTTTGAATAGTACTAATAAGGCTCTAAAAATCTTCACCTCTAATTTAGAAACTTTTTATACAATTTCAAGCATTTATAACAATAAGGTTTTAGTAAGATTAGTTCCAGATTTAAATGAGATTGGTAATTTATTAAGTAAATATAGGTATTATCGGAATATTAAATTCCATCAATCACAAAATTATGGAAAAAAACATTTTCAAGGACAACCAGTGTATATGATAAATAATGATGAAAATAGTGATAGTTATTATTATGAAATTTTTGTAAATAAAAAAAGAAAGCTTTATAGAACTCTTTTTACCAACTATGAATCAGCTATAAATACTTGGAATAAATTAAACATAAATTCCTCTAAATCACTAATACCAAGTAAGCCTCAATTAATGGTATATAATTTAGAGCATTTTTTAAAAGATCAAGCTTATGATTCTGGTCAAAATAATGAATTTCTTTTAGTCCCGTCTAAAAGTTCTTATCAGTATGCAAAAACTAACCAAGTAAAAAAAATACATGGAATAATGAATAGTGATATGATAGCCAGTCTTTCATTTTTTAAACTTTGGACTAAAAGAATCTTATGGTCTTTAACCAGTGAACAACCTGTAAATTGGTAGTCCAGGTTTGAAATTTAAAGAGTGAGTAGAATTTATTTTCTGGAATAATATTCTACAATTAATAATTCATTAAGCTGTAAAGAGACCCATTCTCTTTCAATAATCCCGTTGATTCTACCCGATAATTCATTTTTATCTAATTCTAAATGATTAGGTATATTAGTTAAACCTGGATAATTAAGATAGTTCTCAATTAATTTTTTAGAGATCTTACTTTTTTTGGCTGCTATTACATCGCCAGGTTTACATTGGTAGCTACAAATATTTATTCTTTTTTGATTTACAGTAATATGTCCATGGTTCACCAGTTGTCTTGCAGCAGGTATCGTTGGCGCTAATCCTAGTCTAAATATTGTATTATCTAGTCTCATTTCTAACATTTGTAAAAGAACTGAACCAGTGGAGCCCTGAGCTTTTTTGGCTTTTTTAATATATCTTAGTAGCTGACGCTCGTTAATACCATAGTTAAATCTTATTTTTTGTTTTTCTTCTAATCTCACTGCATACTCAGAAGGTTTTTTAGATTTTTGACCATGCTCGCCTGGTGGAGCAGTTTTTTTTGATGTTTTACGGGTTAAACCAGGTAATTCTCCTAATTTTCTATGAATTTTTAAACGTGGTCCTCTATAGCGAGACATATATTCTTCCTTAAATATTGGTAAATAGTATAAAGTAATAATTAAATAAATGGAATATTTGAGATATTTTTATTTGGATTTATTTTTCTTTGGTGATAGAATCATAATTAATTGCTTACCATCTTTTGATGGTGCCTGTTGTACATCCGCTAATTTATTTAAATCTTGAGCCATTTTATTTAATAATTCTACAGCTAAATCAGTATGTTGAATTTCTCTGCCTTTAAAAGTAATAGTCGCCTTTACTTTATCTCCTGCTCCTAAAAAACGAAGAGCTTGATTAATTCTTACTTTATAATCATGTTCTTCGATTTTGTACCTCATTTTCACCTCTTTAAGACTAGCATTATGTTGCTTTTTACGTATTTCTTTAGCTTTTTTTTCTTGAGCAAATTTATACTTACCATAATCAATAATTCTACAAACAGGTGGATCTGATCGATCACTAATCATTACTAAATCTAATCCTTCTGACTGAGCTAGCTTTAAAGCTTCTTGTGAAGAATAAATACCTAACTGAGAACCAGAGGATCCTATTAAGCGTATTTTTGAGTTTTTAATGTGATGGTTAATAGTTGCTTGGTTATTCCCTTTTTTCAAGTTTTTTGATTTCTCTAGCACAGATTATTTAATATATTCTAATTTATAATAAAGTATTGATAACTAATTTTATTATAGCATTACATAAAATGAGAACACAAATTCTATTATTGTAATTAGCATATGTAATTTATATTATAAAGTAGTAAGTTTGTATTACCTAAAAAAATGAAACACACATTATCAGTTTTAGTAGAAGATGAAGCAGGTGTATTATCAAGGATAGCTGGATTATTTGCACGTAGAGGTTTTAATATTGAAAGCTTGGCAGTTGGTCCAGCTGAGCAATTAGGAATTTCAAGAATTACTATGGTAATTCCTGGAGATAATAGAACAATAGAACAATTAACTAAGCAGTTATATAAATTAGTAAATATCTTAAAAGTTCAAGATATTACTAATGTACCTTGTGTTGAGAGAGAGCTAGTGTTACTTAAAATAAAAGCTTCTAAAGAGAATCGTTCAGCAATATTAGAAATAGCTAATATATTTAGAGCTAAAGTCGTTGATATTGCTTTTGAATTTTTGATTCTTGAAGTTACAGGAGATCCAGGTAAAATGGTCGCAATTGAGCAGTTACTTAATCAGTATGGTATAGTTGAAATTGCTAGAACAGGAAAAATTTCTTTAATACGTGCTTCAAATGTTAATACAGAATTCTTGAGAAAAAAATTCACTAAAAATACTATATTAACTAATTAAAATTGGGGGTGGAGGGACTTGAACCCTCACGATTATTAAAAATCAACAGATTTTAAGTCTGTTGTGTCTACCATTCCACCACACCCCCTATTTAGGCGGCACCCAGATTTGAACTGGGGAATAGAGAATTTGCAATCCTCTGCCTTACCACTTGGCTATGCCGCCGCTACTAGACAATTATATCATATTTTTTTCTACGAAAACAGCTTTTAATTCTCATTAAATAAACGGCTCTTTAAAATATCTTCTGATTGTATAGTTACTAGATCAGCCTTAGTTAAAACTTTGTTTCTACTACCAAAGATTCTATTAGCTTGTCTCATTCTTGCTCTATCAATAGCGTTTCTAATACTTCTAGCATTTGCAAAATGAGGTAGCTGCATTCTTTTTTGCGCATAGTCAAGTAATACAAGATCAGCATCTTTAGCAAATTTATATTGTTGATCTTCTAACATTAATTTAGCAATCTCTAACAGTTCATCCGCTGTGTAGTCAGGAAAATTTACATGGTTAGTTACTCTAGATGATAAACCTGGATTAGATTCATAAAATTTATTCATGCGATCTTTATATCCCGCAAATATTACTACAATATCATCTCTCTGATTTTCCATAACTTGCAATAAGATTTCAATAGCTTCTGCGCCGTAATCTCTTTCATTATCTGGCTTATACAAATAATATGCTTCATCAATGAATAATACTCCACCCATAGCTTGTTTAAGTACTTCTTTGGTTTTTGGTGCAGTATGTCCAATATATTGGCCAACTAAATCATCGCGGGTTACAGTCATTAAATGACCTTTTTTTATGTAACCTAATCGGTTTAGAATATCAGCCATTTTCATCGCTACTGTTGTTTTGCCTGTACCAGGGCTTCCTGTAAATGACATATGAAGTCCTGGGTTGCCAGATACTAAATTTAAATTATTTCTTAGTCTATCGATCAATAATAATGCTGCTATTTCTTTAATCCTTGTCTTGACAGGTATTAAGCCAACGAGTTCCTCTTCTAACTCGTCTAAAACTTCTTGTATTTGTGTTTTATCATATTCTTCTTGTAAATTTACAAGAGTATCATTAGTTAAATGTAAAGTCATTATATCATTAACAGTTAATTTAAAAAAAGCTAGAGATTATATATATTATTATAATCTCTGCTTATTATATTACAAGTTTTTAGTAGCGTGAACCTTCTGGTTTTTCTACAGAATAACTATGGAAACTATATTTTTGATTTCTACCTACATCTTCTGATCTTAATAAAGCAAAACCTGGTTCAGAAGACGGTCTGTTGATAATGAAAGATAAGACACAACTTTCTACGCCTCTTGTATTATCAAATGCATTTACTTTGATATAAACATTTGAATGTTGTTTGCGGCAGTTATTAATTTCATACATAACTGTAGCTGTATCTTGAATATCGAATAAAGGAAGACCCCAAAGTTCCCAATAACTGTTTCTTGGATGCGGATCTTCTGTATATTCAATATTAATAGCCCATTTATTTTTTACAGCATAAGCTATTTGTTTATTTATTTGTTCATCAGTTAAATCTGGAAGAAAGGAAAATGTTCCTTGTGTCAATCTCACTATTATTTACTCCTTGTCTTAATAAGATAGTTATTTAGTTTGCTAGATATCGAATCTATTTTGACTATTTATATTATACGTTTGCTGTTGGAGTTTCTACAAAGTCAGCCGTGTCAGTTGAGGTATAATTAAATGTAATATCTTTCCAAAGATCTAAAGCAGTTTGTAAAGGTCCACAGGTTTTTGCTGCTTCACGCAGGATTTGTGGACCTTCTGCTACAAAATCACGCCCTTCATTTCTTGCTAGAACCATTGATTCTAAAGCTACGCGATTTGCTGTTGCTCCTGCTTGAATACCATCTGGATGTCCTATTGTGCCACCACCAAATTGAAGAACTACATCATCTCCTAGATAGTCTAAAAGTTGGTGCATTTGACCACAATGTATACCACCAGATGCTACAGGGGTAACTTTTCTTAAAGCAGCCCAATCTTGTTCAAAAAATATACCTTGCGGTAAGTTAACATCTAAGTGACTCATTAATAAAGTATTGTAGAATCCTTTAATCATTAAAGGATCACCCTCTAGCTTACCAACAACTGTACCAGCATGAATATGATCTACCCCTGCCATACGCATCCACTTACAAATTACACGGAAGTTCATGCCATGTTCTTTTTGTCTTGAATACGTAGAGTTACCTGCCCTATGTAGATGTAGAATCATATCATTTTTACGTGACCATATTGCCATTGATTGGATCGCTGTGTAACCAATAACTAGGTCAATCATGATAATTATACTGCCAAGGGCTTTTGCAAACTCAGCTCTTTCATACATCTCTTCCATTGTAGCAGCAGTAACATTTAAGTAATGTCCTTTTATTTCACCAGAAGCAGCAACTGAACGATTTACTGCTTCCATAGAGTATAAGAATCTTTCTTTCCAACGCATGAAAGGTTGAGAATTAATATTTTCGTCATCTTTTAGAAAGTCTAAACCACCTTTTAGTCCTTCATATACAACTCTTCCGTAATTTTTACCAGATAAGCCTAATTTAGGTTTTACTGTAGCACCAAGAAAAGGTCGACCAAATTTATCCATACGTTCACGTTCTACAATAATACCTGTTGCAGGACCTTGGAAAGTTTTTAAGTAAGCAACAGGTAACCGCATATCTTCTAATCTTAAGGCTTTTACGGCTTTAAAACCAAATACGTTACCAATAATCGAAGCAGTTAGGTTAGCAATGGAACCCTCCTCAAATAAATCAATATCATAAGCAATATAAGCAAAGTACTGGTCAGTAGAGTTTGGTACAGCATCTACTTTATATGCTTTAGCTCTATATAAATCGCAAGCAGTTAGTAGGTCTGTCCAAACAACAGTCCATGTTGCTGTAGATGATTCACCTGCAATTGCGGCAGAAGCTTCAACAGGGTCAACACCTGGTTGAGGTGTAATACGAAATAAAGCCAATACATCTGTATCTTTCACTACATACTCAGGATCCCAATAACCCATTTTTGCATAAGGTATTACACCTGATTCATAACGTTCATTTTTAATCCTTGTCCGTTGTTCTACGGATTGAGACATATATTCCTCCTTGAATATAAGGCAGTATCATTAGATCTTTGTTGAATCAAAACTGTAGGTTCTACTTTTTTGATCTTAGCTTAAAAGATATCATTATATAATTATCAATTAATCTCAACCTTATTTATATTGGTGATAATATTTATTAATATATTAAATGAGAAAAATATTATTGGCCAATGTTTATAATTATATGTAAAAATATTTAAATATTATCTGTGTTTATGCTAGAATCTTATAAGCAAGGGATAAAAAATAAAGAGATTTTATTGTGGAAGTACTACAAATTGAAGATACTACGTTTGATAAAGAAGTATTAGAATCTATTAAACCTGTATTAGTTGATTTTTGGGCGCCATGGTGCGGTCCATGTCGTATGGTTGCTACAGTAGTAGATGAGATAGCTAGTGAATATAGCGAAAGTGTTAAAGTAGTTAAAGTTAATACAGATGAAAATCCTAGCACAGCTGCATTTTATGGTATTCGGAGTATACCTACTTTAATGATTTTTCACGAAGGTCAAAGAGTTGATACAGTAATTGGAGCTGTGCCTAAGTCTACTCTATCTAATAAACTACAAGAATATTTAAAAGAAAAATAAAATTTATATGTCTAAAAAATGTCAAATTAGTCAAAGACAAGCCAATAATGGTTACTCTGTGTCGCATTCGCATATTAGAACAAAAAAACTACAACATATTAATTTACAAAAAAAAAAAATTTGGTCTAAGAGAGAGTCTCGCTGGATTAAGATTCGTATTTCTACAAAAGCATTAAAAAGTCGACATCAAATTATTGTTTAATGTTGGTATACAGGATAGTGACAAATATGTATTTATATGTTATTATTTACTTATAGAAAATAAAAAAAGTCTTGGGAGAATAATATGTTATCATCAAACAATAATTACTATACAGATAACGATGTTGAATTTTTACTAGAGAGACCTATCGGTTGGTCATCAGCATGTTTAGACTCAACAATAGATTATTATCTAAATTGTAATCAAAACAACTTGCAGGAGAATGAAGACTCAGAAAAAAGTAGAGTTGAATATTAAATTCAATCTATTTTGAGAGTAAAATATAACTAATTATCAGAAGTAAAATTAAATTTTACTTCTGAAATACTAAATTATTCGCTAGTATAGCTCAATTGGTAGAGCAGCTGATTTGTAATCAGCAGGCTATGGGTTCAAGTCCCCTTACTAGCTTGTAGGAGTAGGTATTTATACCTTAGAGCATTAAAATGGATTATTAGCTAAAACTAAATAAGCAACTGCAGCTCCGCCAATAGAGCCTACTAAAAAACCACCTGTAAATTGACTCCAACCTGTATTAGTTTGAAGTATATCCTTAGAATCATTTTTATCAAAAGATACATTTCCATACATTGATAGGCAGGTAGTCAAAATGATTACTAAACCTACTGCAGATAAAAAACCGGCTAGTAAAGCAGCATCTGTATTTCTTAAAGGTCCTAGTTTATAAAAAGGACCTACTAAAAAATATCCATGAGCCATACCTATTTCTAGACCTCGTAAAATAGGCGAAAGACCTCGGCGATATGCAGGCAAATTTCCAATAAATTCTTTAGTAACAACTGATGTGCTTACAGGAGTGGATAGATTACCTACAAAAGGATCATTATTATAGGGTTGAATAAAATCTGACATAAATTTATTAACCAGTAGTAAATATATAACAAACTATTAATAATAATTTGATCTAAAAGATGATAAAGCATATAGTTTAATAAGTAATTATAAAACTAAATTTTTTATAATCTTTTATTACAAACTTATAAAATGCGAGCGTAGTAATATACTACACTATTTTCGTGTTATTAATTAAAATTTATTATATTATTAAAGCTAAGGATTAATTTTTATGTTTACACTAATCAGTTATATTATATTTGTTGCTTTATTTTCAGGCTTAGCTTTAGGCTTATTTTTTGGATTACAAGCTATTAAACTAATATAAGATAGATTCCCATTAAATAATTATGTATTATAAAATGGGATTATGAAGTATATATTTAATATTTTTATGATTAATAAAAAGAAAGATCAAATTTTAGGATCTCGTAGATTTAGTAATTATTGGTGGGCAACAATTACTTTTATAGGCGGTATCTCCTTTTTTTTAACTGGTTTATCTAGTTATGTAAAATTAGAGTTATTACCATTTACGAATTCAATAGATATACTTTTTATACCGCAAGGTGTTATTATGGTATTTTATGGTACACTTGCAATATCATTAAGCATATTCTTGTGGTTAACTATTATATGGAACGTAGGTGCTGGTTACAATGAATTTAATAATGATAGTGGTGTTATTACTATCTTTCGAGTAGGATTTCCAGGTAAAAATAGATCTTTATTGTTGGAATACCGCATTAAAGATATACAAGCTATTAAAATAGATATTAAAGATGGATTAACAACAAAACGTGAGATGTATTTAAAAACAAAAGATGATAGAGAAATTCCTTTGACGCGTGTAGGCCAACCTTTAAGGTTATCAGAGATTGAAAAGCAAGCTACAGAACTTGCAAAATTTTTGGGAGTTGTCTTGGAAGGGATAGACTAAAAAATTACATGGAAATTATCTTCATTATTAATAAAATAGCGATATAAATATTTTATTTCTAAATATAATGTGTTGCTTATAGTCGTAGACTAAAAATATTGAATATGTGAATAATAAAACAGACAATTACTTAAAGGTGACTATGAATGTTAGCTTAAATCAAAATGATTTAGCTTACTATATTGAGATCCTTTATCAATATTTAAATGCTGTATTGCAAAAAGGCTATTCAGCAGATAACTATTTTTTTATAAATGTGAATACTGTTTTAAAAAATTTAAATAAGTCATTGTCTGGCAAAACCCGTGAAATATTTATGTAAACAGTGTCTAAATTATCTAATGTTCATCTTGAATACAATAAAAAAATAAGTCAACACAAGTCTTTGTATTGTAAGGAAGGAGGAAGCTTATTATCTTACAAATATTTATATAATAAAAAGTGTGAGATTGATGGTGATGCTTTTTATAAAAGGCTTTATATTAAAATGCATCCGGTGATTTCTGATATTCTTCGAGAAAGTGACTACAATTATACTATTTTTAATAGGCAAAGTTACGAATCTTTAAAATCTAAGAAAATGAAGCTTTTGTATTACTATTTTTCTATCTCTACGTTGCAAGGTTCACTCAGTAAGAAGTTTTTTATAAATGATTTAATAGAATTATGGCCAAAAACTATTAATCAAAAAAGAAAATTAGTGTTGAATTAGAAATCTATTAAATAACAAAACAGCTTTTTGATTAAGGCTGTTTTTTTGGCAAAAAAAAGAATGTACAAAAAAAAGAGTGTACCTTTGGGAGAACGCTTTAAGAGTAAAACGGGCGGTTTCTGTGTTATAGTTATCACATTATAGTTATATAATTATAATAAAGTTATATTCTTGTTATTTATTTTATATCTTTTTTTGTCTTAGTTCTATTTAAATTATTTTAATCCTCTAAATTATTAACATTTCTACGAAGTTGTTTTATATAATCTCTTTTTCATATAGAAATCTATAGTAAAGGTGGCGAAAAACACGTATTTTCCAGTCAGGCGGTGTTATTAAGTACACATTGTTTTATCATGTTTAATATATTAATATATCTTTTAAATATATATTTAGTGAAAAAAGATCGAGATTTTAAGGACAATAGTCCAGAATCCAATATTCTGTTTTATTATAAAGATAACTTTTTGTAATAAGTATAATTATGTTAGTACAATATATCTTATAGCAATGTAGAGGTTAAAAATTAATACATAATAAAATTATTGAATATATTTTTGTTTCCTTTTTTGCTTAATAATAATTATAGTAATCGTATAAAAGACTTGTCTAATCAACATTATTTAGCTGACCCCTCTATTAAAATAGTAAACTTATTAATGCAAATAAAGTAGTAAAAAGTAATAATATTGATAAAAGCTTAGTGCTTAGAATGTGTAATGCTATGAAAATATTTCATTTATTAGACTTAACTGTATTATAAGAGTATAATATTCTTGTGTGATCAGCGGGTATAGTTTAGTGGTAAAACCTTAGCCTTCCAAGCTAATGATGCGGGTTCGATTCCCGCTACCCGCTTTGTATAAAATAAAAAAGATATCACATATTTGATATCTTTTTTTGCATCTGGCTGGATTCGAACCAGCGACGTCCCTTTCGGAATGGCGGATTATGAGTCCGCTGCCTTCGGCCTCTCGGCCACAGATGCTTACAAAATTTAATAATATAACTAAACAAATAAAAAAGCAAGAGGAATTACTCATTCATGCTATGATATGTTGCAACAGCAGAAGGAGAAATTTTATTTAAATATCTAAATATCCAGTACTTAAAAATTGTATCTAATACTACTGGAAAAGTTGAAATGAAGATGAAAATAAAATCTCTACTTTCTGGTAATCCTAGATGTCTAAGCATAACCTCTATAATTACTTCCCATCCATGTGGCGAATGAAAACCTACAAATATATCTGTAAATAATATAATTAAAAAAGCTTTGGCTGTATCACTTAAACCATATATGACTTGATTAATAAAAGATTTTAAAATAGATATTTGTCTTTTTGTTGTACTAATAATTACTAGAAATGTAATAATTGAAACTATATCAGATATAATATTTTTAATAGCATTCACACTTTCATTAGAATATTCTTGAGCCAGCTCTAAAGCTTTGTGTGTTATTTGCTGGTTCATCATTTGGTATGATGCTTCAGGTATTTTACCAATTAGTATTTCAAAGTGTAATTTTTCTTCAAATCTTTGCAACTCTGCAAAAGCTCTTTCTTCCTGAGACTCATTTAAGAATACATTTGGTTCTTCTATGTTCCATACATGATCTACAATAGGGCCTAGAAAAAAACTTTTAGTAACTTGATTAACTACAATAGGTACAACTATTAAAATTAAAATATACTTCATTGATGCAACTGTATGGTATTTTGAAATTTTAAATTCTTCTAGTGCTTCAATCTCTGCATTTGGATCAAGTTCTTTTTTGAATTTTTCGAAAATCTTATTTATAGATCTTGGAATTAGCCCAACTTTATCTAGTGGCGACTTACCTATTTTATTTAAATTCCAATTTTTCATATTTATATATATAATGTAATGTATATATCATAATGAACAAATGAGTAACTCATTGCTTGAATTATGACAGATTTATTTAGCATAAAAAACGTCTTTGATGTGACTATACAGGCATATTTTTTACTTACAGAATGAATTTTAAAAATATAAAATCATTAAATTATTTTGAGAATAGAAAACAAATAACTATATTTTCTAATTGCTCTAAACTAAACCAAGAACAATTGATTAAAAAAAATATAAAAAGAATACTTATTCAAGGTATAAACAATCATTACCTAAAAGATAAGCTTTTTAAAAATCTAAGTCTATACTATTTTTTTAACTTTAAAAATAAATTAAAAATTGGTACTATTAATGCTGTAATTAAAAAGCTCAAATATTCTGGTTTTTTTAAAAAAATTCAATTATCCTATACTTCAATTAATAAAAAACCTTGCCTAATTATTGAGGTGTTTACGAATCCTATAATTAAAAGAATTAAAGTAAATAATATAGATAAATTAAACATTTTAGAAAAAGATTTAATCTACATCTTAAAAAAACAAATTGGCTATCCTAAAAATCTAAAATTACTTAATGAAATTACCAAAGACCTTGACACATGGTATTACGCTAGAGGATACAGATGGTCAAAAGCTAGCTATGATATGAATAGTGAGAACAATTATGTTATCAATATAAAAGAGGGGCAAATTGATGAAATTCAACTAGAATGTATTAATCATAGCAATAAGTATTATAAAAGTGATTTACAGCAAATACTTTTACGTGAATTACAACTTATTCGAGGCCAAGCATTAAATTATCATAATCTAGAAACAGGGATTAAAAAATTAAAAACTAGGCAGATCTTGTTAAGTTGTAATTATAAAATTCATTACACCAAAAATCATACATTAAAAATTATTTTAAAATACCGTATACCAAATCAAAAATCATTCTATTTATTTTATCAAAGTATGTATTTACCATATGATTTGCTTTACTTAATGTACTTGAGATGGTCTTCCACACTAATAAGTTTCGAAAATTATTGGCCTATAAACAGTAATTTACATCGCCTATTTAATTTAAAATATTTAACGAATATTTTTGACGATAATAATGTAATTCCACATAATGCATTGATCTATAAATTTTGGAATGTAATTAGCTGTAAAAATTCTTCACTGTACGCTTTTTGGCAATTAAAAAATAATTTAAGACTTAAATTCTATTTAAATCAATTCAACAACAACTTTTCTCACTTGTTGATATCTTTTATTAAATCTGAAAAAAAGAATAAAATATTCTTGATATATACATATCCATTCCAAAGATATAATACATATAACTTAAATCAAAAGAAATTATCAATAGTACAAGAAAAAAATCCTATAAAGAAAAACTTACTCATCTTTTTATCGAATAGAATAGACAACATTAAAGGATATTTAAATAATATAATTTCTAAAAATATAGAATTAACATTGACTAACATTTTATCGAAGTGTTTATTTATTAGCCAGAAAATTAAATTAACAAAAGAGATTTATGAGATATATATACTTTGTATTAGTGAAAATTTACAACCATATGTATATTATACAAATAATAATATACTCAAAAAAACTCAATTTTTATATAAACAATTAACTTGTTACAGCATATATATAAATTCTATTATTAATGATAATAAAGATAATATACAACCACATATATTCTGGCACTTATATCTCGAAACAAAAGGTACTAGATTCTTTGATACTCAAATATTCACACTAACTGATAAATTAAGTCATTTCATAAGTTTTCACTATAAGCAAATTGCTAACTATTTTATAAAGAATAAACAAAATATATTTGGAACTACTTTGCTAACTCTTAAAATTAATACAATTTTGCGAGAAGCTCAATTCAAATATTTCTCCAATAATACACTCAAAATAAATAACTACTTTAGAAAGATTCAAAATTCTAAATATACTTTTGATTATAATTGTTACTTGTTATTATCATATGATTTAGAACTTTATATTTATAAAACTCATAGATTTGTACTATTTATATTTATGACTTCAAATAATTATATCAATAACTTTACTAATTATAAAAAAAACATTTATAATGTCAAAGCCGGGATAGGTATATTAATTAATCTAAAAATCAAATTAATGCCGAATATAAAACTAAAATATGAATTCCAAAATAACTACAACTCTAAATTTCATGCTTCTTTTTATTTTAGATAGAAAATATATTAATGAATAGAACATTATTAATGAACCGTATGTCAGGTAATTGGATAATACAAAGTACCACTTATTCTTTGGTTAAAAAGAATATTAAAACATTGATAAATGAAGTTGAATGGTTACCAATATATGATAAGCTACAAAACCTAAAATATATCAGAAATCATATATCTAAAAAAACCGATTCTAGTACAGAAATATATATATTGGAAAAAAAAATTCAAAATATTCAAGAAAAAATATTGCACATCTTTTTATTTAATAAAAAATCAAATGGATACATTATTAAATTAGATGATCATTTTCAAATACTAAGTCAATCTACATTTAAGTATTATTCCAATAACGTCATATTTATAAATCAAAAGCTTGAAAATCATGAAATTACAGAAAAAATATATTTTTTAAATGATAATTTGAAAATAGTGAAATCTGTATTTTATAAAAATAATAATTGTATAGGTATTTGCTTTTCATCTGAAATAAAAATTAGTTGATTAAAATACTTAAGATTTAAGTATTTTAATCAATTCATATAATTAGAATACTTTATTCTAAATCTTTACGATTAGGGTTTCTTGATGGATCGTTAGATAAAAATCCGAAAAAGAATAAAGAAACAAAGAAAATAACTGTAGTGTAAACAAAAATCTTTAAAGTAAACATTGTTTAAGTCCTAAATAGATATAAATATATATGCATTTTTATATATTGTATATTAAAAATAATGAAAAAATAATCGTATTTATAAAATAGAATATTGTTAATTAGTAATTATACTAGCTGGTTGTAGATCATTGATATATATAACTGGATTTATTATTTTTCTTTTGCTTTCTAAAATCAATAACTCTCCTTCGATAATGACATAATCCCCTTGCAGATATAATTCAGATAGACAATCTGCTATTTTACCTTCTGCTAATGCCATTATATTAGCAAAATAATTTCTTGCATGAGGAAAATTAATTTCTACTTCTATTAGATATTTAGTAGTTATATTGAATTTTTCCGGTTTCTTTAGGAGACGTGCTGTTATCAAACAAAGATTCATTGTTATTTATTTATATAGATATACTGGCTTAAAACATTAAAAAGAATCTAAATAATTTATATCTTTCTTTTGTTCATTTAACTCTTTCATTTTTCTTAAAATACTAGAAAAATATTCTTGTAAATAGGTTTCTAATGAATTTAATTCATTAGAATCTATCTGAAAAATATCGTAAAATTCATCCATGGATTTATCAAAGTATTGTTTTTCAATCAGAAGATTTGTAAATGCTAATCTTTCTGATATACTCCAACTCCATTGAAACATTTTAGTGAGTTGACGGAAAAATTGTAAAACAAAAATAGGTATAGGTGAAATTTTGGACTTTTGGCCAGAAAGTTTTTCACATAATTCAATAATTTCAAATGAGGTCCAAGCATAACTACCAGCTAACACAAATAATCTATTCTTAGTATTTATAATAGATAAACTTTTAATTGCAAATTTTGCAACATCTTGAGTATCTATGTATGGAATAGCTTGAGATTCTTGCGTTATCCAAATAGATTGACTATCTAAAATAGGTAAAGCATATTGTTGTATTAAGCCTTGAAAAAAACCACATATTGAAAAAATTGTGTAATCCAAATCAGATTTTTTTAATTGTTCTTCTACTTGAACTTTTAACTCCATTAAAGATATTTTTTGATAATTCTGTGCATTAAAAAAAGAAAAGAAAATATATCTTTTAATTTTAGCTAATTTTGCAGCTTGAATCAAAACTTTTTTACTTTCGAAATCTATAGTGTCAGAAAGATGAAAATCAGATGGTCTTGCTATTGACGCATCAATAATTGCTGTAATACCGTATAAAGTTCCTGGAATAGTCTCTGGTAATTTCAAGTCTCCATATATTAATTCAGCACCCCACTGCTTTAAAAAAGCAGCTTTTCTAAAGTTTCTAACAAAGCATTTAACTTGAAAACCTTCATCTAATGCTTTTCTTACAATTTGTCGACCTAAAGTACCTGTTGATCCTAAAATTAATAAGCTCATTTTTTTATTATGTTTAGTATAATATATATAGGTAGAGAGGGACTCGAACCCTCAAAACTAAAGTTGTCACATTTTGAGTGTGATGCGTATACCAATTTCGCCATCTACCCAATTATAAAAATAACAGTAGAAAAATATAATCTTTCTAGATTTTTTTAGTTCAACGTTAAACTAATACTATGATACAATTCCTTGAATTATCAAATTATGACCAGTATTTATACTCTCCGAAAAGTTTGCTTCATTCAGACAAAAAAGATTATAAAATATTTCACTTTTTTTTACAACTTTTATTGCTACCTTTCATGCCTTTTCTTTATATTTTAATTGTATTAGTTATTTGCATACTAGTATTTATATTAATTAATATACCATCTAGTGTTAAAAATAGTTTAAAAAATTTTTTTTTGTTTCTGTTATGTATCATGTCTATCAATTTATATCATGTTACACAAATAAGATTAAATAACCCGCATATTCTTGATAATTCACTCATAAAAATTAAACCATTAGAATTATTTGCTAATTTTATAAATATCACTAATCCTTTAACTTCTAAAGCATTGAATTTTTGTTTCTATCTATCATTACCAATGTTCCGTTTATTTAGTATTAGTATAATTTATCTATTTATAGTTAGAATTCTTTTACTTACAACATATTATGAGAAAATTATTAATTTATTAATTTATAAAATCAAATTTCTACAAAAAATAATATCCATTGAAAAAAAATTTTTCATATTACTGTCTTCACAATTTTTAAAAATCATATTTATAGATTTAGATAAAATTAAAATCTCTTATCTTATTAGAGGCATTAATTATAATAATTATAGAATTATAGGTAATAGTATATATATTATTAGGTACATCCTAAAGAATTTATATAAAAATACTAATTACATTACTTATTCATTATATAGCAGAGAAGTGAACTCTAAATATTTATATATTTTAAATATTTATGACTTAAAATAATTATTAGAAACTTTTGACTATGAATATACTATTTTAATATAATAAAGTTAAATAATCCAATAATATAAAATATTTAATAAATATGGAAAAACAAAATAAACCTGATGTAAAGTCTTTACAATTGACTAATATCATAAACCAACCATATAAATATGGTTTTTCAACAAATATCGATTCTGAAAATTTTCCAAAGGGTTTAAATGAAACAATTATTCGCTTAGTTTCAGACAAAAAAAAAGATCCAGAATTTTTACGTAAATTTCGATTAAATTCCTATTATAAATGGATTAAAATGAAAGAACCTTTATGGCCTAAACTTAATTATCCTAAGATAGACTATAACAATATAATATATTATTCAACTCCAAAGTTTAAAAAGAAACTTGATAGTCTAAATGACGTAGATCCGGAGCTAATAAATACATTTAATAAGCTAGGTATTTCTCTAAATGAACAGAAACGATTGACTAATGTAGCTATAGATGCTGTTTTTGACAGTGTTTCTATTGGAACAACATTTCATAAAGAATTATCTGATGCAGGTGTAATTTTTTGCTCTATTTCTGAAGCTATTATTAAATATCCAGAATTATTACAAAAATATCTTGGATCTGTTGTGCCTAGTGGAGATAATTACTTTGCAGCACTAAATTCTGCTGTTTTTAGTGATGGATCATTTTGCTATATACCACCTAATACACATTGTCCATTAGAACTATCTACATATTTTAGAATTAATAATAAGGAATCTGGACAATTTGAAAGAACTTTAATTATAGCGGATGAAAATAGTTATGTAAGTTACTTAGAAGGTTGTACAGCTCCACAATACGACAATAATCAATTGCATGCAGCTGTAGTAGAACTAATTGCCTTAAAAAATGCAACTATTAAATATTCTACTGTACAAAACTGGTATTCTGGTGATAAAAATGGAAGAGGTGGTATTTATAATTTCGTTACGAAAAGAGGATTATGCATAGGTACTAATTCAAAAATTTTATGGAATCAAGTAGAAACCGGTTCAGCAGTGACTTGGAAATATCCAAGCTGTGTATTAGTTGGAGAGAATGCTATAGGTGAATTTGCTTCAGTAGCCTTAACTAATAATTATCAACAAGCTGATACGGGTAGTAAAATGATTCACATTGGAAATAATACTAAAAGCCGTATTTTATCCAAAGGGATCTCTGCAGGTCATTCTGTAAACAATTATAGAGGATTAGTAAAAGTAGGACCCAAAGCATATAATGCAAGAAACTATTCACAATGTGATTCATTATTAATTGGGAAAACTTGTCAAGCTAATACTTTTCCTTATATACAAATACAAAATTCATCTGCTAAAATAGAACATGAAGCTTCAACTTCAAAAATTGGAGAAGATCAAATTTTTTATTTCTTACAAAGAGGTATTAATATTGAAGAAGCTGTATCTTTAATGATTAGTGGATTTTGTAAAGACGTTTTTAATGAACTTCCAATGGAATTCGCGATGGAAGCTGATCGTCTACTTAATTTAAAACTAGAAGGAACAGTAGGTTAAAATGACAAAAAAAAATATTCTGGAAATTCAGAATTTGCATGCTAGTATAAATGATATTGCTATACTAAAAGGGGTAAATTTATCAGTGAATGCTGGTGAAATTCATGCTATCATGGGCCCAAATGGTTCAGGGAAAAGTACACTAGCAAAGGTTATTGCTGGACATCCTTTATACAAGGTTACAGAAGGTCTAGTTAAATTACTTGGATTAGATATTACATATGCTGATCCTGAAGCACGTGCGAATCAAGGTATTTTCTTAGCTTTTCAATATCCAGTAGAAATACCTGGTGTCAATAATATTGATTTTTTACGCTTAGCCTATAATGAAAAATTGAAAAAGGAGAACCAGCAAATACTAGACCCTCTAGCTTTTTTTGATTTAATTAATCAAAAATCGAAGGAAATTGGGATGAATACAGAATTTTTAACTAGAAATGTGAATGAAGGATTTTCAGGAGGTGAAAAAAAAAGAAATGAAATTTTGCAAATGGCATTATTAAATAATGCGCTTTCAATATTAGATGAAACTGACTCTGGACTAGATATTGACGCCTTAAAAAGTATTTCTAAAAGTATTAATAATTTTCTTGATTCAAATAAAGCTATAATCTTAATTACACACTACCAAAGACTTCTCGACTATATAATACCTGATTTTGTACATATCATGCAGGAAGGTAAAATAATACATACAGGAAATGCAGATCTTGCAAAACAACTAGAGAAAAAAGGCTATCATAAACTTCTAAACTAAATATATGAGCAAAATAAAATAATGATTAGTTTAATATTAATCATTATTTTGAATAATCTAAGATACAAAACCTTGTTTTACGTCTGCAATTGCTTTTTTTAGTAACTCTTCATTATCGGGATTTAATTTTTTTGTACTACGAATATCTTCTCCAAACTCAGGCTTAGAATTTATTAAATCCTGACGCAAGGAAATTATAAATTTCTGTACTTCTCCTAAAGGAATATCATCTAAATATCCATTAATTCCAGTATAAATAATAGCGACTTGTTCTTCTACAGAAATAGGTGAGTTTTGGGCCTGTTTTAAGATTTCTCTTAATCTTTGTCCGCGCGCCAACTGATTCTGTGTAGTTTTGTCAAGATCTGATGCAAACTGAGAAAATGCTTCTAATTCTGCAAATTGCGCAAGTTCCAATTTTAATTTACCCGCAACTTGCTTCATTGCTTTTATTTGAGCTGCAGAACCAACTCTAGATACTGAAATACCGACATTTATTGCTGGGCGAATTCCAGAATTGAATAAATCACCAGATAAAAATATCTGGCCATCTGTAATAGAAATTACATTAGTAGGTATATAAGCTGAAACATCTCCTGCCTGAGTTTCAATTATTGGTAAAGCTGTCATACTACCACCGCCTAAATCATTATTTAATTTTGCAGCTCTTTCTAATAATCTAGAATGTAAATAAAAAACATCTCCAGGATAAGCTTCACGGCCTGGAGGTCTTCTCAGTAGAAGTGACATCTGCCTATATGCCTGGGCCTGTTTTGTTAAATCATCGTAGACCACTAGAGTTCCCTTACCTTTATACATAAAATATTCTGCCAAAGCTGCACCGGTATAAGGCGCAATATACTGCAAAGTCGCAGAATCATCAGCGTTAGCTGCAACGATGATAGTATAATCTAAAGCTCCTTTTTCCTCCAGATCAGATACTACTTGTGCTACTGAAGATGCCTTTTGACCTATAGCTACATAAACACATATCACATCTTGTCCTTTTTGATTAATGATAGTGTCCAAAGCTACAGCCGTTTTACCTGTTTGCCTATCACCAATAATTAATTCTCTTTGACCGCGACCAATCGGTATCATTGAATCAATTGCAGTGATTCCTGTTTGCATTGGCTCACAAACAGATTGTCGACCAATGATACCTGGTGCATAAGATTCTATTAATCTTGTTTCATTTGTATTAGGATTACCCTTTCCATCTATTGGTGAAGCAAGCGGATTTACTACACGACCTAAAAATTCTTCTCCAACTGGTATTTGTGCAATTTTACCAGTAGCTTTTACTGAGCTACCTTCTAAAATTTCTCTGCCTTCTCCCATTAATACAACACCAACGTTATCACTTTCTAAATTCAAAGCAATACCTATAGTTTTATCTTCAAACTCTAGCAACTCTCCAGCCATAACTTCATCTAAACCATAGACTCTTGCGATACCATCACCTACCTGAAGTACTGTACCTACATTACTAATTTGTAAAGTTTGATCATATTTTTCAATTTGTTCACGAATAATACTACTAATTTCGTCAGGCCTAATATTTACCATTTTGTTATTTAATTATATTAATTGATAAAAGGTAGTTACTGTAATGATTAAATATACATAACTAAATTCATAGAGGAGCTATGTTTAAATAAGAAGCAATCTGACTCAACTGACCAGATAGGCTCATATCTATAACTTTTGACCCAATTTTTACAACAAATCCGCCAATTAATTCTGGTTTTATATTTACCACTAATTTTATCTCTTTAGAATTTGTCATAGACTGTAATTTTTTTTCTAGAGCTTTCTTTTGAACTTCAGTGAAAACAACGGCTGAATATATATCAGCAACAATTGTTAACTCTAACGCATAAACTAAATTTAAATAACTCTCTATGATTGCATTTAATAATATAATTCGACGTCGCTCAACTAAAATAAATAAAAAGTTAAATACATGAGGACTAATCTGATTATTAAATAAATTTTCTAAAACCTTTTTTTTATCTTTGGGAACAACTAAAGGATTAGATAAAAATTTTTGCAAAATCAATGATTGAGATATTGTATCACTAATAAACTTTAAATCCTGACTTGTCTTTTCAATAATCTGCATAAACTGAGACGACTCAAATAAAGCTTCAGCATAAGGCGATGCAGCTTTAGCTAAAGAACCATTAATGCTCATAGCTTATCTCCCAATTTCATAATATTTTCATCAATAATCTTGCTTTGAATAGACAAATTCATTTGTTTCTCAAGATCTAATGTAACTTGCCTTATAGCTAAGTGAGTTATCTGCTGTTGTATTTGTTCTCTGACTTGTCTTTCTGCAATAGCAATACTCACTTTGCCTGCCTCAGTTAGACGCTGTATATCTAGTTTACCTTGAGCAAGAATAGAATTTCTCACCTTTTCAGCTGTTACAATAGCTTCTTGTTCAATCTGTTTAATCACCATTTCTGTTTGCTTAAACTGTTTTTCCGATTCGACTAATCGAGTATTAGCCTTTTGAAGACGTTCTTCTGACTCTTGAATAGCAGTTAAAACTTTTTGCTGTCTAGTACTTAATGTAGAACCTAGAAACTGCTTTAAAACGTAAACCAGACCAGAAAATAATAAAACAATATTAATTACATTCGCTTCTAAAAAATCAGTATTAAGTCCAAAACCTGTATTTTCTTCATGCATACAAAGTACACAATAAATATTATAATAAGCTTGCATATAAATATAAGTTTTTTTATTGTTGTTTTTGATAATATTTGGGTTATTGAAGTTAAAAAAACTGGCAGCTTAATAACTTTGATTTAATATGATCACTTAAAATGTCAACTTGATCTTCTAAAGTTTTCAAAGCCTGTTCTTTTTGAACATTTAACTGTTCAGATGCTTCATCTACAAGCTTTTCTGCTTCTTGCTGAGCTTGCTTAATATTTACTGCAACAATATCCTGAGCTTCTTTTTGAGATTGACGAATAATATTTTGAGCCTGTTTTCTGGACTCAGCAAGGGCTTCTTCATATTTTTGAGTTAATTCATCTGCTTGCAATAAATAAGCAGAAGCAGTAGTTAAACTATTCCGGATATAATTTGTTCTCTCATCTAAAACATTAGTTACCGGTTTATAAAAAAGATAATTTAAAACTATCATTAGTATAATAAACTGCACCATCATTAATGGTAAAGTTGCATTAAAATCAAATATTCCGCCCTGTGTGCCAGATTTAACATCTTCTATAACTGACAATAATAACGTATTTATCATTACATAAATAATCTATAAGTAGAGTAAATATAAGCAAATTTCACAAAACGCTTAGCTTTTTTCATGTATATTTATAAAAAAACTAAGCGTTTAAAACTTAACTAGCCAGTATAAGGATTAGCAAATAATAAAGCAAGAGCAACAACTAGTCCATAAATTGTTAACGATTCCATAAATGCTAAACTCAATAATAAAGTACCTCTAATTTTACCTTCTACTTCAGGTTGCCTAGATATACCTTCTACAGCATTAGCTGCTGCGCTTCCTTGTCCTATACCAGGACCGATAGCAGCTAAACCTACAGCTAAGCTTGCAGCAATAACAGAAGCAGCTGAAACAATTGAATCCATAGTTTAAATTTATTAATGAGATAAGTAGAAAATTAACAGATTTCATTTGATGAGAGAGTATTTAATCTTCACCGTGTCCTTCTATAGCTTCACCAATATATGCAGCTGATAATGTAGAAAAAATTAATGCCTGTATAGAACTAGCAAATAATCCTAATATCATCACTGGCAAAGGTATAAGAATAGGTACTAATAATGTAAACACTGATACAACTAGTTCATCAGCTAAAACATTACCAAATAGACGAAAGCTTAACGATAGTGGTTTTGTGAAATCCTCTAAAATATTAATAGGCAATAGTACTGGTGTTGGTTCAATATATCTTGAAAAATAACCTAAACCATTTTTGCTTAAACCAGCAGAAAAATAAAAAAGAGAAGTTAATAAAGCAAGTGCAACTGTTGTATTTATATCATTCGTCGGCGCAGCTAATTCACCTTCAGGTAAATGGATTAATTTCCAGGGTATTAATGCTCCAGCCCAGTTACTTCCTAAAATAAATAAAAAAATTGTAGCTATATAAGGTACCCATTGTCGATAATCATGTTCTCCTATTTGTGTTTTTGCAATATCTTGTAAAAACTCCAAAAGAAATTCCATAAAATTTTGTATCCCTTCAGGAATACGACTCAATTTTCTAGTTCCTACAAACGCTAAAATTAATAAAGCAGCTATAACAATCCAAGAAACAATAAATACTTGCCCATGTACTTGATAATTTCCTATCTGCCAATATAAGTGCTTACCTACTTCAACTGCAGAAATATTTAACCACGAGAATAAATTTAATTTAGTGTGATACATAGAGAGTACCATATTAATAAATATAAAATAAATAAACAATAAAAAAATATCTGTAGTCTTTATATACGTACTTTGACTTTAATTGATCAGATATTATCATAACTAATTATATACGTATATAAACTTTATTTAACTTTATTCTAAAAATTTATGTGAGAATAATTTGCAAAAACTATACTTCAATAATAATTCTCACTAATTATGTAAAACCTCTAAAACATCCTTTGAAAAATCAGCTTTCTTCTTTAGAATTCCTTCTCCTAGAATAAATTTTTGGAATCGTCTAATTTTGATATTTTCCCCTAGTAAAGCAATTTTTTGGTCTACTAAAGAGCTGATAGACAAGTCTGTATCACGTATAAACGCCTGATCTAATAAAGATAATTCTTTTAATCTTTTTTCAATTCTACCATTTACAATTACTTCCTTAATCTTATCAGGTTTATTCTTTAAATCCTCTTTACTTAACTCTATTCTCATTTCTTCGTCAATAATATTTTGTGGTATATCTGCAACAGAAATATATTGAACATCTGGGCAAGCCACTATTTGCATTGCAAGATTTTTAGCAAGTAAATGAAATTCTGAATGACGCGAAACAAAATCTGTTTCACAATTTAATTCAAGCAAAACACCTATACGAGATCCTGCATGAATATAACTTTCAATTAAACCTTCAGTAGCTATACGACTTGACTTTTTGTTTGCAGATGCCAATCCTTGCTTCCTTAAATTCTCAATAGCCAACTTCATATCCCCTTGTGAAGCCTGTAATGCTTTTTTGCAGCTCATCATTCCTGCGCCTGTTTGATTACGCAATTCTTTTACATATTTTGCAGATATATTTATACACATAATTTCTTAATCCTTAAATTTTTTCAATATAAATATCAACTAATATCCTTTGAGGAAGATTCTATTGTGCGTTCTTCATTATTCTGATGCAGATTTTGACCTTCGAGAATTGCATCAGCTATCTGAGATACAATTAATTTAATAGAACGAATAGCATCATCATTGGCCGGTATAGGTATATCTATAAGATCTGGATTACAATTAGTATCTAAAATACATATTGTCGTTATTCCTAATTTAATACATTCTTGAATAGCAGTTGCTTCTCTTTTTTGGTCAACAACTATTACAATATCTGGAATTTTTTTCATATTTTTTATTCCATCCAGATGTTTTTTTAATTTTTCTAACTCCTTGCGTAAATTAGAAGCCTCTTTTTTAGGTAAACGATCAAGTAAACCTGTTTCTTCTTGTTTTTCTAAGTTTTTTAATCTTTCTACTCGAGATCTAATAGTTTGCCAATTAGTTAACATACCACCAAGCCATCTTTGATTAACGTAGAAAGAATTAGATCTAATTGCTTGCTCTGAAATAATACTAGCTGCCTGTCTTTTAGTACCAACAAATAGAAATTTTTTATTATCAGCAGCAAAATTTTTCACCAAATCGTATGCTTCAGTCAACAATTGAGCTGTTTGAACTAAATCAATAATATGTATACCATTACGTTCTGTATAAATATAAGGGAACATTTTAGGATTCCATCTTCTAGCTTGATGTCCGAAATGTACACCTGCTTCTAATAAATCTGATAAAGATATACTTGCCATATAAATTTTAAACTTGTCTCCAAATACAAATGTTAATATTATTTTAGATACTTAAATTTGAATTTATTGTTATAGATAAATAGAAAAAACAACAATAAACAAACTAGTATAACCATATACTATATGATATCCATATTAGGTTGCAAATCTTCTACGTTATGTTCAAACTTAGAATAATTTCTTGCTATTCTATCATCAAAGATAATATCATCGAAATTATTAGACTTATTATTCACAACTGATTGAGTTTTATCTTCGTATAAATCACTTGTATTTACATTTGTTGTATAACCACTAATATTATGATTATAAACATTAAAACCAGTTCCTGCCGGAATTAATCGACCAATAATTACATTTTCTTTTAAACCCCGTAGCCAATCAAGTTTACCAGATATAGCAGCTTCAGTTAATACTTTTGTTGTTTCTTGAAAACTAGCAGCAGAAATAAAACTTTCTGTATTTAGAGATGCTTTCGTTATTCCTAACAAGATTGGATAATATATTGCTGTTTTTTTATTCATCATGCACAATACTTTATTGATTGCTTCTATCTTTTGTAACTCTACCATTTCTCCTGGCAAATGATGAGTACCACCACCTGTCTCTATTTTTACTTTCGATGTCATTTGCTTGACAATTACTTCAATGTGTTTATCTGAAATATCAACGCCTTGTGACTGATATACTAATTGTACTTCTTTTATAAGTAACAACTGTATTTCTTGAATACTTTTTCTAGTTGCATCATGCAAATTTAATCCAAGATAGAGATAAAAACGGAACCTTTGTTCTAAGAGTAAATGAGGATTAAAAATACTATCACTTTTTTTTCTTGCTTCCAGTATTTCTTCTATTCTTGGTAAGCCTTGAATAATATCACCAGTTTTTGCTCTATCAAATATTAATGTAGCAATACTTTCACCTCTCTGTATCAAATTTTCATGATCAACATGTAAAATTGATCCATTTGAGATAAGATAAGGTCTGCCAATTCGTAATACTACTTTATCTTTATCAATTAGAATAATCTGACCCGATTCTGAAGCATATATACCATCAACAATTTCTTCATTTTTATAAATCCAATCATTTAGTTTTACTCTAATTTTACTAGATGAATTAATACTAAATATGCGTTTATCAAAATCAGTTAAAATCAAGAATCTTCTATTATATAATTTTGATTTTTCAATATCAAAAATTTGACCACTAACACTCGATAATAATTCTATTTGTGCAACGACTTCGCCATGTTTCACAAAGGAATTATCTTGAATCAGGATCCTGGTTTGAGCAATAACTTCAGGATTTGGAGAATTTGATATATTATCTTTAATCAAAATACTATCTGCAACAACAAATTTCAAATATGAACAAAATTGCTTTACATCTACAAACTCTACAAAACAAGTGAGACCAGATAAATCTTTTGACAATTCTATTACTAAATAAGTTTTTATTAAATCAATACCATTAACAGATTTAACACGTGCTCCATCTTTAAAATCTATTCTTCGTATGAGATTAAGCTTAACCGCATCATCTCTAAAAGAATCATTAGTATAAGTAAAAGTATAAGTTTTTTTGGGTATAGAGTAAACAACTACAGGTCTAATTAATAATAGTTTTTTATTAATACAATCTAGATATTCCCAGTATACCAGCTTATCGGTATAGACATCATTAATAATTTTTTCACCTGGACGCAAAAAACCTCTCTTTTTAAAATCATGATCAATATGACTAAAATTAGTTACATCATAAATCTTACAAGGCTTGATAATAATTTCTCTTACAATGCTATCTTTTTCAATAATTTCAACAACACCCGAATTTTGAGCAAACAAATTTTTGATAATTTCTGTACCAGACTCTATAAAATCACCATGACTAATTAATAATAATGACATATCTTTATTAATTTCATGAGTTTCTTCAGATATCCACAAAATATAACCTGCACCTAGAATAGAATAGTATTCATAATTAACATCATATTGGCTTTTTGATACGGGTAAATCAAGATATTTAATAATACCGCCTGTATTTGTTTTATAAACATCTGAAAGCAATTCACCTATAATTTGTTGGTTAACAATTTTTTGATTAGGGAAAATCTTCAATAAAAATTTATCTTTATTGTAGGTTTCTAATACATAATTACTACCTGTATAGTATTTATCTAAGGTTACTTGAGCATTAGAAAATGTTTGAGAAGCTGTAATAATTAAAATTTCTTGATGTGAATGCTTATAATTTTTAGGCAATATTCTAACATATCCTGAGTATTTACTAACAATTTTAGTCACAGCTAACATACTACCTGCTACAATCATTTGCTTAGGTCCAACCATTATTTGAGCATAATCCGGTATACTATGTACTCTGCCAGATAAAACCCAAATTAATCCACCTTTTTGAGCACTTCTAATAATATGCTGCTTATTTTCAACTTCTTCAATTGTTAAATCCATAAAACATATTTTACCAGAGATATCTGATATCACTGATTTTTGTGCTTTTTCAGTTGTCAAACGATTTTTTAAAGGATATTCAGCAATTAACTGATTTTGCAAAATTTGCGCCTTATTTTCAACAAGTAATAATGTATTTCTACTTAAAGTAATTTTTTTCTTTTCTTCAGTTTTTGTACTTAATAATAAAATAGAACAATCTTGCTTTACTAAATATGCCTTTTCACCGTGACGAGTTCGAGTTAATGTTAGCAAAGATTGATTTGGATATTCAACAATACAATCAAAAGGAGATAGTATTTTCTCTGCAAATTCTCCGGTAAATACACCTCCTGTATGAAAAGTACGCATAGTTAACTGCGTACCAGGTTCACCAATAGATTGCGCTGCTATAATCCCAACTGCTTCCCCTAGATCCACCAACCTTCCATGTGCTAAGTTCCAACCATAACATTTTTGACAAACGGAACTATTGGCATCACAAGTAATAGGTGATCTAATGAGAACTTTTAAAATACCTGCTTGAACAATTTCTATTGCTAAATTATCATCAACATCTTGATTAGCATATGCTATTAATTTATTTGTTTTAGGATGAAATAAATCTTCAGCTAATAACCTGCCAATTAAAGCTTGCTCTAAACTAATTAAAATCTTTTGATTATCAATAATATTTTCTAATAAAATACCTTTTAATGTTTTGCAATCAATCTCACGAATTATTACATCCTGTGCAACATCAACTAATCTTCTGGTTAAATATCCAGAATCGGCTGTTCTTAGTGCTGTATCTACTAAACCTTTACGTCCACCATATGAGGAAATAAAATAATCAGTTACAGTCAATCCTTCTCTAAAATTACTAGAAATAGGTAAGTCAATAATTTGACCTTGCGGATCTGACATCAGACCTCTCATACCAACTAATTGCCTTACTTGAGAAATGTTACCACGAGCTCCTGAAAAAGCCATCATATAAATAGCATTTAATGGATCAGTGCCTTTAAAATACTTAATCACCTCTGTTTTTAACATTTCACTTGAATTATTCCAAGTATCTATAACCTTTTGAAATCTTTCTACAGCTGTAATTTCACCTCTTTTATATTTAAAATCAGCTTTAATAATCAAATCAATTGTATTTTTTAACAATTCTTTTTTAACTGGGGGAATACGCAAATCTTCTAAGCTTAAAGATATACCTGCTTTTGTCGCATAGTAAAAACCCAAGTCTTTTAATTTATCAGCCATATTAGCTGCACGAGCTATCCCATAGTTTCTAAAAGCCCATACTATTAAATATCTTAATTGTTTTTTATCTATAACAACATTAGAAAAACTCAAATCTATTTTTTGTTTTTTCATTTTATATACCTAATTCTTTATTCAGATAAAGCTTCTTGTACAACCTTATTAAAAAGGATTCTACCAGCAGTTGTTCTCATATATTGCACAATTTTATTACCTTCGATGTCTTCTTTAACCATTTTATTGGCAAAAACTTTACTACTAAATATGTCACCACTAATAGAACTTTCTGATAATACTAAATCATTGTTATCATTTATTTTTCCATCAAACCTCACCCAAACATATGCATGTAAGTCAATTTTATTTTGTTGGTATGCTAATAAAACATCATCAAGATCTGAGAAATAATGTCCTGATCCTTTTTGAGAAGCTGGATTATTAGCCGTTAAATAATAACAACCTAAAACCATATCCTGACTCGGCATTAATATAGGTTGACCTGTTGCAGGAGACAAAAAATTATGTGGTGCTAGCATTAATAATCGGGCTTCTGACTGTGCTTCTAAAGACAAAGGAACATGTACAGCCATCTGATCACCATCAAAATCAGCATTAAATGCTGGACAAACCAATGGATGTAATTTTATCGCTCGACCCTCAACTAATATAGGCTCAAAAGCTTGTATTCCTAATCGATGCAGAGTTGGAGCTCTATTTAATAATATTGGATGACCATAAATTACTTCTTCAAGTACACTCCATACAATCGAGTCATTCTTTTGAATTATTTTTTTTGCTGCTTTAATATTATTAACTATGCCTTGCAAAATTAATCTATGAATAACAAATGGCTGAAATAATTCTAATGCCATCTCTCTAGGTAATCCACATTGATGTAATTTTAAATTAGGACCAACGACGATTACTGATCTTCCTGAATAATCAACACGTTTACCTAACAAATTTTGCCTAAAGCGTCCTTGCTTACCTTCAATAATATCTGATAAAGATTTCAAAGGCCGATTATTAGCGCCAACAACTGTTCTACCTCTACGCCCATTATCCATTAAAGAATCAACAGCTTCTTGTAACATTCTTTTTTCATTACGAATTATAATTTCAGGAGCTAATATCGCCTTTAATCTAGATAAACGATTATTTCTATTAATTATTCTACGGTAAAATTCATTTAAGTCTGCAGTTGCAAATCTACCTCCATCTAATTGAACCATTGGCCGCAAATCGGGTGGAATTACTGGTATCACAGAAAAAACCATCCAAGAAGGATCAGCACCTGTAGACACAAAGTTCTCCAATAAACGCAATCGCTTCATTTTTTTATTAAACTTTGGAGATGGACTCTTATTAAACTTTGGTGGCTTTAAAGCATCTTCACGTAAAATTTCTACTATAGCATTCAAATCTAGATCTTTTAATAACTTATAAATTGCTTCAGCTCCTATACTAACTTCTATTCCAAATAAATTAGAAGATTGTGGATACAATTTATCTTCTAGTGCACGCCACTCATAACCTTCAAGTAATTGCTTATAATGTAACTTTTCATAATCACCTGGATTAGTAACAATATATGAATGAAAATATACTATTTTCTCTACCTCTTTAACGGTTAAATCTAAAGCTAGAGCGATATAACTTGTACTTCCTTTGAGATACCATACATGCGTAACATGTGCAGATAGCTCAATATATGCCATACGATGTCTTCTAACCTTAGATTCAGTTACTTCTACACCGCATCTTTCACAAATAATACCTTTATAACGAAAACGTTTATATTTACCACAATGACATTCCCAATCTCTAACAGGCCCAAAAATACGCTCACAAAAAAGACCATCCATTTCTGGCTTTAATGTTCGATAATTAATTGTTTCTGGCTTAGTTACCTCTCCTATAATCTGACCGCTTGGTAAAACTCTTTGACCCCAAGATCGAATTTTTTTGGGTGAAGCTAAATTAATTCTTACATAATCAAATTGCTGCTCATATTTCATTATATACTCAACTTATTAATATAGTTATTTAGAATCTAAAATATCTAATACAAAAATAGCCTTAATGAGAATTATCAATATCTTTATATATTTCTTGATTAATTAAAACAGACTGGTCTATATCTAAGGAATTCAAATAGTCTAATTTATCTGATATAGTTGATTCTCTTTCATTATTTGACATTAGATCAATTTCAATTTCTTTTTTTGTACCATTATTATTTAAATCGACTTTATGAACACCTATATCTAAGCCTAAAGATTGCAACTCTCTCATTAAAACCTTAAAAGACTCAGGGGTACCTGGTTTAGGAATTGGCTTACCTTTTACAATTGCATTCAGCGCTTCATTTCTACCTTGCATATCATCTGATTTTACTGTTAATAATTCTTGTAAAGTATAAGCAGCACCAAAAGCTTCTAAAGCCCACACTTCCATTTCACCAAGTCTTTGACCGCCATGTTGAGCACGTCCACCAAGAGGTTGCTGTGTAACTAGAGAATAAGGACCTGTTGATCTTGCATGTATTTTGTCATCTACTAAATGCACCAATTTTAACATATAGGCTTTACCAACCGTGACAGGATTATCAAAAAGTTCACCTGTTCTTCCATCAAATAAAGTAACCTTTCCTGGATGGTGATAATTGAACAGCCATTTTTCTTTACTTATTAAACTAGCTTGCTTAAGCTTACTATTGACTAAAGCTCTAGATGCTTCAGAACCATACATTTCATCAAAAGGGATAATTTTAAAAGTTTTCCCTGTATAGTGACCTGCCAATCCTAATAAGCATTCAAACAATTGACCCACATTCATTCGAGAAGGAACACCTAATGGATTTAAAACAATATCCACAGGTGTTCCATCTGGTAAATAAGGCATATCTTGTTGAGGCAAAATTCTTGAAATAATCCCTTTATTACCATGCCTACCGGCCATCTTATCACCAACTTGAATTTTCCTTTTTTGAGCTACATATATTCGAATAATTGCATTGGTACCCGGTGGTAAATCATCTCCTTTCTGACGAGTGAAAACTTTTATATTAACTACTCTACCCTTAGCAGCATTTGGCAATCTTAAGGAAGTATCTCTTACATCTCTAGCTTTTTCGCCAAAAATAGCTCTTAATAACTTACCTTCTGGTAATTGATCAGACTCACCTTTTGGTGTCACCTTGCCTACCAAGATGTCTCCTGCTTCTACCCAAGAACCAATAGTAACTATTCCCTGCTTATCTAATTGTGATATAGAAGATTCGCTCACATTAGGAATATCTCTAGTTACTTCCTCTGAACCCATTTTTGTTTGTCGACATTCTAATTCATATCTTTCAATATGAATTGAGGTATAAATATCTTCGTAAACCAATCTTTCACTAATTAAAAAAGCGTCTTCATAATTATATCCTTCCCATGGCATATAACAAACAAGAATATTTTTACCTAATGCAATTTCACCATTTTCTGTTGATGCTCCATCTGCAATAACTTGACCTAACAGAACTTTATCACCTGGCCAAACAATAGGATGTTGATTAATACAAGTATCTTGATTAGAGCGATAATATTTTTTTAGTCGATAATGAATAGTTTTTCCCTCTATATCCTGAATTCCTATTTTCGTAGCCGAGACATAACTCACCACACCTTCAGTTCTACTAATAACAACACTTCCAGAATCTTTAGCAACTTTCGCTTCTAAGCCGGTTCCAACAAGAGGCTTTTCTGTACAAAGTAGAGGAACTGCTTGTCTTTGCATATTAGACCCCATCAATGCACGATTGGCATCATTATGTTCTAAAAAAGGTATTAAAGAAGTTGCTGCTGAAATAACCTGAATTGTAGATACAGCAATATAGTCTATTTGATCAGGAGAAGTTGTAATAAATTCTTGCCTATATCGTGCTGGTATAATATGTCCACAAATATAATTATTTACATCTAAAGATATGTCAGCTGGAGCTATTCGTAAATTATCTTCTTCATCGGCTGTCATATAGATAGGTTTATCATTCAGAATTATCTGGCCTGCCACTACCTTATAAAAAGGAGTTTCAATAAAACCATACTTATTGACTCTAGCATAAATACTTAATGATCCTATTAGACCTGCATTTGGTCCTTCTGGTGTTTCTACTGGACAAATACGTCCATAGTGACTAGGATGTAAATCACGAACAGCAAAACCTGCACGATCTTTATTGAGACCACCTGGTCCCAATGCACTAATTCTTCTTTTGTGAGTTAACTCTGATAACGGATTTGTTTGGTCCATGAATTGCGATAATTGACTAGATCCAAAAAACTCACGGATTGAAGCAATTAACGGCTTAGGGTTAATTAAATTAGATAAACTTAAAGAATCTAAATCACAAATCATCATTCTTTCACGAATAATTCTTTCGAGACGATTAAGACCTACTCTTACTTGGTTTTGCAATAGTTCTCCTACAGATCTAACACGTCGATTACCTAGATGATCAATATCATCAAAAGTACCTAAGTTTTGATCTTTTAAATTTATTAAATAATCAATAGAAGCTAAAATATCTTGTGGTGATAAGACTCTAAAAGAATTAGGTATTTTTAAACCAAGCTTCTTATTAATTTTATGCCTACCAACTTCTCCTAGATCATATCTTTTAGGATCAAAAAATCTAGCATAAAGCATTTGTTGTGCAACAGATACTGTGGCTGGTTCATTAGGACGCAGTTTACTATAAACAATTAATAGAGCTTCTTCGTCAGTAATATTTTCTATTGAAGATTCACCTATCTCTTTTTGTAACTCTTTTTTCTCATACAATATACAAGCATTTTTCAAAAAGGCATATTTTGTTAAACTTTTTTTTAATTCTTTTGTACTAATTCCTATGGATCGTAAAAAAACATATGCATTAACTTTATGAGTTTTGTCAATTCTAACCCATATTTGATCTTTTGCGTCTATCTCAAATTTCAACCAAGAACCTCTGTTTGAGATTAGGCTTGCACTATAAATTTGCTTATTATTTTTATCTAATTCTTGCTTGTAATATATTCCAGGACTTCTAACAATTTGATTAATAATTACTCGCTCTGTCCCAGAGATTATAAAAGTACCTCTATTTGTCATTAGAGGCAAATCACCTATGAAAACTGTTCTTTTTTTATATTTTTTATTCTTATTCTGATTATCTAAAAATTCTACATCTGTTACATCATTGATATGATCCAATAGTTCCATATCTTTTCTTGTTAACTTTGCAGGTATATACATTTGAGCACTATAAGTACGATCCCTGCTTTTAGCGCGTCTCACGCTATATCTCGGAAACTTTAACTTATATTCTTGTCCAAAAAATCTTAATTCTAGTTTACCCGTAGGGTCAGTTATAGTTGGCAAAAAACTTAATACTTCTGCTAACCCTTCACATAAAAACTTTTGAAAACTTGTACGCTGAATTTCTGCAAGATCTGGAAACGATGCATGAACTATTTCTTCGGATAACATTAATCACCTCGATAAAAGTATTTATCAATGACAAAGAACACTCTAAAGTAGTAACACTTTAGTTGTTAAGAAAATTCTAGTTCTATTAACAAAACAATAAAAATTTTAACTCACTACATTCTTTTTCAATTCTTTGAAAAGCCTTGATTTTTTACGTGATCCTTGATTCTTTGGTATAACACCCTTTTTAACAGCCTTATCAATTTGACTATAAACTTTAGATAAATTACTTTTTACTTCTTGATCATTCAAAGATTTTTTACTCTTTATACTAATAAGTGTCTTTTTCATTAAAGTTTTAATAGAAGACTTGTAGCTTTTATTTCTTAGTTTATTTCTTAGTGAGACTTGCACTCTTTTAACTGCAGATAAATTTTTAAGCATATAATTAATAAGACATTATTTGAGATTTTATAAGCAATTATAACATTACTAAATACGATCTACAATAGATAAATCTTGCTGATATAATATAAAACATGAGATAATAAAAATGCTCATCTTATATTCATTAATTAATCAAATGGCCAAAAATAAAGGTTCTCGAATTACTATAACTTTAGAGTGTTCATGTAGAAACTTAAAAAATATTGAAAAAAGAAGCAATGGTATCTTTCGATATACAACAACAAAAAATAGAAGAAATACACCCAATAGAATTGAACTAAAAAAGTTCTGTCCTAAGTGCAATCAACATCAGATTTTCAAAGAAATAAAATAATAGAATTACTATGAAATACAATAATATACTTTTATATAACGAATCGTTAGACTATAAGGATATTGATATATTAACACAATATATAACAGAACAAGGCAAGATATTACCTAAAAGAATTACAGGTCTTAGCAATAAACAACAAAAAAGATTAACGAAAAATATTAAACGTGCTCGTATTTTATCATTAATACCTTTCCTAAATAAGTAAAGATAATTATACTAATTTAGATGAATAATAAATATAATTATTCATCTATTCAACACAACTATAATATTTTATCTAAAGGCTTAAGTTCATAAGCTTCAAGATTATCTTCTATTTGCCATAAATGGTAGTCTTTACACATAACACCACATTCATTATTAACAAATACTTCTTCAGCATCTTCTTTAAGTCTTTTCAAAGAATCTATTATGCCTGTATATTGTATTTCATTTTTCCTGGTCACATTAAAATAAACATTTTTTTTCAATTTCCCATGAGTAATAAAACAACCAGCTACTACACCTTTATTAATTGTAAAAATATTCTTTACAACTGCATTTCCTAATATTTGTTTTTCATATTCTACATCTACTAAAGTCAACATATAACTTTTAACATAATCTAATAAATCATAAATTACTTTAAACTTTTCTAGAATAAGTCCTTCTTTTTGGGCTTGACTTAAAATATTGGAAGAAACATTTAAATTAAATGCTAGAATAATCGAATTACTTGTAGAAGCTAATTGAATGTCTTTCAAAGATATTTCTCCAGAAGCAACTAGTAATAGATTAATTTGTACTTTTTCTTGAGGTATACTTGATAAAGTATGTATAACTGCATCAATAGAACCTTGAACATCTGTTTTGATAATGATGTTAACCTGTTTTAGAATACTTTTATTGCCTTTTTTATAGACATCATCTAATGCTATTCGTGTATTCAATAAACTTGATATATGATTATAGCCAGTGTAATTTGACGCTAAAGCTTTCGCCGTTTTTTCATCTGGCACAACTTTAAATAATATACCGATAGGCGGTACTGACGCGAAACATAAAACATTAGCTAAAGAAGTTGATTCAAGAGACAAAACCTTGTTATCTAAACTATTATGGATTGCTTTCACTTTTCCATAAAAATTAGCAGCTACAATAACATCTCCTAGTTTAAGAGTACCATTTTGTACTAATAACTGCACAACTGGTCCTCTTTGCTTATCTAAGTGGGCTTCTAGAATAGTTCCTTCCGCTAATTGTAAAGGATCTGATTTCAATTGCTGGGTTTTAGATAACTTAATTAAACTTGATAAAAGTAAATCAATATTTTGACCCGTTAATGCACTAACGCCTATAATACAATGGCCACTATCAAAATCTTGATCATAAATGCTATACTCCGATAACTGTTGTTTTACATTATCAACATTAGCTTCAGGCTTATCTATTTTATTAATAGCAACGATAAATGGTAATTGTCTAGATTGAATATGTTTAATCGCTTCAATAGTTTGAGGTTTTAAACCATCATCTGCAGAAACAACTAAAATAATTATATCAGTAATTTCCGCACCTCTTTTTCTCATGGTAACAAACGCCTCATGGCCAGGTGTGTCAATAAAAATTAATTTATTGACACCATTAGAATTATCTAAAAAGACTTCATACGAGCCAATGGCCTGCGTAATATTGCCAGCTTCAAGGATTAATTTATGATCAGATTTAATTGCATACAATAAAGTTGTCTTACCATGATCTACATGTCCTAGTAATGTAATTACCGGTGCTCTAGACCTCCCTTTAGCTGTGCTTTGTTTATTTTGTATTACTACATTCGGTACATCATTTTTTTTGAGAATAGTAAAGTTGTAATGTTTAGCAATCAATGTAGATATTGATACGTCTAACAACTGGTTTATAGTTACAGAAATTCCTTGTAAGAATAGCCACTTAATAATTTCTGTACTGTGAACATTTAGCTTAATTGACAACTCTTTCACAGTTAACAAATCATTAATATAAATTTCACGAACATTACTATTATCACTAACTATACTAAGATTACCTTGATCTATATTTGTAGATGATTTTAAATTGATCTTACTTTTATTATTTTTTTTTAATTTTAAGTTTTTGACTGTTTTGACAAATGGTACAGCCTTTAACTCATTAAATTCAATATCTTCACCTGCACTAGAAAAATGCTTATCAATATGTATTTTAGTTCTTGCTTTTTTCTTGTGCTTAACTTTATTTTTTTTGTTATCTAGAACTTCTACAGTCTTAAAAGTAACTTTATTTTTTTTTTCACTTTTTACGTGATAAGATGTAGATTCAACAATATTAGAAATTTCAATATCTCCGCTAGCAATTTCACTAATATCAGATAATAACTTGGGATTCTTTAAATATAATATAGACTCATATTTATTATTCGATAGACATCTATTAGAAAAAATATTCAATAATTGTGAAATTATAGAATAATATATTTTTTTTTGTTTTTCTCGCATAAAAGTTTAATTACAAAATATTTAAATAAAAATTCAGGAATTTACTAAAAATTGTCATGCAGTATAATTATATTAATATAACAATGAATTAATCAAAATTAATATTAGAATCGTACTACTGAAAAATATAAATTTAAGGAAATAATATGCCGCGCTCTCAAAAAAACGATAATTTTATCGATAAAACTTTTACTGTTCTCGCTGATATAGTACTAAAAGTTTTGCCAACAACTAAAGAAGAAAAAGAAGCTTTTTGCTACTACCGTGACGGCATGTCTGCTCAATCTGAAGGCGAATACGCTGAAGCATTAGAGAATTATTACGAAGCCCTTAAAATAGAAGAAGATCCTTACGATAGATCGTACATACTTTATAATATTGGCTTAATTTATGCAAGTAATGGAGAGCATATCAAAGCTTTAGAATACTACCATCAAGCATTAGAACTAAATAAAAAACTACCACAAGCATTAAATAATATTGCTGTTATATATCATTATCAAGGTATAAAAGCATCTAACGAAGATAAATTCGATATATCCAAATCCCTTTTTGACAAAGCTGCTGAATACTGGCTACAAGCTATTTATTTAGCACCTAATAACTATATTGAAGCACAAAATTGGCTTAAAACAACAGGAAGAATACTAAAATAAAAATTGAGCTAATAATTGAAATATTTTCAAAAAAGCATTCATTTCAAGTACAATATAATTAAAATTGCCATATACGAAATTCAATTTATTAACTATATAAAAATCTGTAATTAAGCACACAATAATGACAACAGAAAATTTTGGATCAGTAACTCAAATAATTGGTCCGGTATTAGATATAGAATTTAAGAATGGCAAATTACCTAAAATATTTAATGCTCTAAAAGTAAAAAACAATAATGATGTAATAACCTGTGAAGTACAACAACTACTAGGTGATAATAGAGTAAGAGCTGTAGCAATGAGTTCTACTGAAGGATTAAAGAGAGGTATTGAAGTATTAGATACCGGTAAACCAATTAGTGTACCTGTAGGGATACCTACATTAGGTAGAATATTTAATGTACTTGGAGAACCTGTAGATAGCTTAGGTATTGTATCTTCTGAAAATACACTTCCGATACATCGTCCAGCACCTAAATTTACCCAATTAGAAACTAAACCATCTATTTTTGAAACAGGTATTAAAGTAGTTGACTTACTTGCACCCTATAGAAGAGGTGGAAAAATTGGGCTGTTTGGCGGTGCAGGTGTAGGTAAAACAGTTTTAATTATGGAATTAATTAATAATATTGCCAAAGCTCACGGGGGTGTTTCAGTATTTGGAGGTGTTGGCGAAAGAACAAGAGAAGGAAATGACTTATATCAAGAAATGAAAGAATCTAAAGTTATTGATGAAGATAACTTATCAAACTCAAAAGTAGCACTAGTATATGGACAAATGAATGAACCACCTGGTGCAAGAATGAGAGTTGGTCTGACAGCTTTAACAATGGCAGAATACTTTAGAGATATCAACAAACAAGATGTATTATTATTTATAGATAATATTTTTCGATTTGTGCAGGCTGGTTCCGAAGTATCGGCTTTATTAGGACGTATGCCATCTGCCGTTGGATATCAACCTACGTTAGCAACTGAAATGGGAGCACTACAAGAAAGAATTACATCAACCAAAGAAGGATCTATTACTTCTATTCAAGCTGTATATGTACCTGCTGATGATTTAACAGATCCTGCACCAGCAACAACATTTGCTCATTTAGATGCTACAACAGTGCTATCAAGAGGATTAGCTGCTAAAGGTATTTACCCTGCAGTTGATCCACTAGACTCTACGTCAACAATGCTTCAACCTGGTATTGTAGGTGAAGAACACTATAGTACTGCACAACAAGTTAAGTCAACATTACAAAGATACAAAGAACTACAAGATATTATCGCTATTTTAGGCTTAGATGAATTATCTGAAGAAGATCGCCTAACTGTTGCTAGAGCTAGAAAAATTGAAAGATTTTTATCTCAACCTTTTTTTGTAGCAGAAGTTTTCACAGGATCACCAGGGAAATATGTATCACTTGAACAGGCAATTAATGGTTTCCAAATGATCTTACAAGGCAAATTAGATGATTTACCCGAGCAAGCTTTTTACTTAGTTGGTGATATTGAAGAAGCAATTAGTAAAGCTGAAACTTTAAAATAAAAGGAATATATCTATGACCTTAAAAATACGTGTCATTGCTCCTGATAGAACAGTTTGGAATGCAGATGCCGAAGAAGTAATTTTACCTAGTAGTACAGGTCAACTAGGAATACTTACTGGACATATACCTTTATTGACTGCTTTAGATATTGGAGTCATGAGAGTTCGTATTGAAAAAGACTGGATACCAATTGTATTACTAGGAGGTTTTGCAGAAGTAGAAAATAACATAATCACAATTCTAGTAAACGGAGCTGAAGAAGCATCTGAAATAAATATAGATAAAGCTAAAGTCCATTTAGAGCAAGCTGTTTCACTACTTGCTGAAGCAGAAACAAATAAAGAAAAAATAGAAGCAACACAACAAATCAGAAAAGCTAGAGCTAGGGTACAAGCAGGCACAGTAACTAATAGTTAACTCTTTTTCTCAAAAACTAGATTAGATTAATCTAATCTAGTTTTTTATTTTCAAAGATATATTTATACGTACAACAATTAACTTAAACCTGAACAAATATAATCAAAATAAAGACCCATTTCTTGGCCAGCATCTGATCCAACTAAAGCAGTTGTTACTTCTTTCATTGCCTGTATTGCTTGTATTGTTGCTCCAATTGGAACCCCTAAAGAATTATAAGTTTCTTTTAATCCATTTAATACGCGCTCATCTAATATGGACGGATCTCCCGCAAGCATACCATATGTAGCATAACGCAGATAATAATCTAGATCACGTATACATGCAGCATATCTTCTTGTTGTGTACATATTACCACCTGGGCGAGTAATATCTGAGTATAACAAAGATTTGGCCACAGATTCTTTAATAATAACTGCAGCATTCGCAGCTATTGTTGCAGCAGCACGTACTCGTAATTCACCTGTTTGGAAATATCCTCTTAACTTCTCTACAGAATTGTCATCCAAATATTTACCTTGGACATCTGCTGCATTAATTACAGAAGTAATAGCATCTTGCATAATATTTAATTTCCTTACTATATAAAATAAAACAAAATTGATACATCAAAATAAAGGTATTAACTCTTATTGCATTGCACCTAAAGTATAATCAAAATAAAATCCTGCTTCTGCAGAATCTTCCCCGGATAATAAAGAGCATGCTAATCTTTTCATTGAACGAACACCTTCAGCAACACCAGAGATAGGCGTACCAAGGGAATTGTACATTTCTTTTACTCCCACTAAACCTATTTCTTCAATTGGAGTAACATCACCAGCAACTATGCCATAAGTTACTAACCTTAAATAATAATCTAAATCACGTAAACATGTAGCTGTCATTTCTTCACCATAAGCATTACCACCTGGAGAAACTACATCAGGTCTTTTTTGAAATAACTGCTGTCCGCCTTGTTTAACAATTCTTTCTCTATTATCAGTTAAAATTTGTGCAATACGTAAACGGCGTTGTCCTGACAATACAAAACTTTTAATACGATCTAATTCTCCAGGACTTAAATATCTAGCCTCAGCATCTGCATTTACAATTGATTTTGTAACAATACTCATGAATAAAACTCCTAATGCTTTTTTCTATATCCAAACAAATTTATAAATATTAAACAACATTTAATACTAATAGATTATTTATACTTGGATCTTAATATTATTATATGACTAAAAATACAAAACATCATACATCATTTGCTAAATACGAAAACAATAAAGATTAAAAAATATACTAATTACTAAAACTTGGTATAACAATCTGTTTACTTTGCTTAGTAAAACTACTATATAACTTATCCGTATTTGGAAAATTAGCTGCTGGTAATGTAGGAAAACGACGATAAGGTACAATATTACTACCAAAAAGTGAGTTATATTCTTTACTATTAATTAAAATTGTAATAAAAGATAATAAACCCTGAGAAGCAAGTATTTGATTATAAAATCGAATTTCTGCTTGATTATTTGGTGCCCGTCCGAGAAAATGCTTTGTACCTAATTCAATTACTTTTGTATTAGGATAAGGTTGATAAAACTCCTTAGCATATAAATTAGATGATCCTAATCTTTCAATCAATTGCCTAACAGTAATTTCTCCAGATAAAAAAGCTTCATCTAATGCAATAAAATCTAAATTCATGCTAAAAGAACTAATATCTCGCTCAAAAATTTGACGATATGATGCTCTTAGTATTTGCTCTAAACTTAACTTACTAATATCTTTGTGATATTTAAAAATTACATTTTGATCTCTTTTAGATGTAACTCCTTGACATATTCTTTGTTTAATATTGTAGTTGCTTCTAAATTCAACAGGCATACCTAAATTTATAAATTGATTACTTGACACATTTGCAGAATTATAACGTGATGAAACATTATTAAGACTTGGTTTTAAAATTCTTGCAGCAAGACCTAAAGGAGTAATGTATCTTTCATATGGAACAGTATTATTGCCAAAGCTTTCCAAATATTCAGGGCTATCAATAATTGTATCTATTAGAGCACTGTATCCTTGCTTATAACTAATATCAAAATACTTATTAATTTCTTGCCTTCCATAAGTTGGTCGACCTAATAACCTATTATGAATATACTCTATCGCTTTACATACATAAAAAGGTTGCCAATATAATGATTTAAAAATAGAAGATTTAGATAGTTGACGAATAAATTCTCTTACAGATATTTTTTTATCTTTTAATTGACTTTCAGCTTTATTTAAAGTTACTAACTCTTCTTCGTAAACTAAACGACCAAAAACTCGTAAATAAGATGCTCGTATTACTTGATCCAAAGATGAATCTATATTATTAGGCGTTATTGAGCTATTACGAGAATTAAGCTGAAAAATTTTCAATCCTAATGTATTATTGATTTTAGAACGGAGATTTGGACTACTAATTTGACTATATATTCCGGGGCCACGACGAATTAAAATTCGTCGTGTATCTTTACCAAAAGGAGCAGACTTTTTACGTAAATTTACTCTATTTTGTGGAAAAATAGCGCCAAATTGAATAGATAAAGGATCATTACTTAAACCATAAGGGTGTTGATCGGGTAAACTACCATTATAATCACTAAATAATGTAATAAATTGGGGAATTTTTCTAAAAGGAGCACTGTAATTTAGTAAATCAATTTGAGGACCCCAATTACGACATTCTTGTGCCTCTTCACCTAAACCTCTTATATATGGTACAGTTTCCTCTCCAAAATAATCTGCATACTCAGCTGAATTTATCAAAGCATCAATTAAACCATCTAAACCTCTAGAAGATAAAATAGAAAAATATTTTTGAAACTCTTTTAAAGAACTAGGACCACGACCTAAAAAATGTCGAAAAGATAATTCTATTACTCTACTATTAACAAATGGCTCAAAAAAGTCTTTTTTATATAATAACGACTTACCAAGAGCACGTACAAATTCTTTAATTGAAATTCGACCATTTTTCACTTGTGATTCTAAATCTGAAAGAGACAAATTATATGCTTTTGCGATATCTCTTTCAAAAACCTGTCTATAACAAGCCTTAATTACTATATTTTTTTCATCAATTGATAATGATGACTTCATAATAAATCTTTGAACAGATACACCTGCTTTAGCATAAATTTGTGGTAAACACAATCCTTGTAAATCTGTAGAATTTCTTTTCCTTAACTTATCTGTTAAGGATGAAGCTTCAAATTCAGATATAATAGTATTAAAATACTGACGTATTAAATTTTCTGCTTCGATATCTTCATTTACAATTGTTAAAGCTATTATTCGCATTTCTCGTAAAGCTACGATTGCAGCAGCACTAGAACATGCATTTTCAATTAAATCACGTAAACCACGAATATTAACTGTTAATATATTAGGATCACCAGCAATAATTGCATAAGTTAAATATCTTAAAAACCAATCTAAATCACGTAATGATTTTTTCATTCTATTAGAACCATAACGAGCGATATTTATTGGCTTAAATCCTGGAGGTGTACCTTCACTAGAATTGAATGCTGATTTTAAACCACTAAATAGATTATCTTGCGTGTCTCCAGATAAATCTTTATCAACCATATAACTTAAATTAGCATCAGACAAAAATGATGCTTGTGGTCTTTCTAAATAAGATATTGCTGATCCACCAACAAAAATTTTATCTGCTGCTTTAGATACTAAAATATTTGCATTTTTTGCAAGTATATCAGCAACTTCTAAACGTTTTGTTCCAGAATTTAAAAAAGCTACTAATTCGTTCAATTCACCTAACTGTAAAAACCTATCTTGCTGTTCTGCTTGAGCAATAGTAGAAATTGATGCTGTTCGGTAAAGTTGTGGATTTGCTGTTGGACTTCCACCACTTGCTTTAACATTCATTAACGTATCTCCTTCAATTATAAATAAGAGAATAACTTTACCAACAAAAATTGGTAAAAATATTAACCTTCTCTTTAATTAAATAATATAATCTAAAATAAGACTATCTTGTATAAAGATAGATTTTGTAATACTAGACCTGTTATTTATAATTCAATATTATTTTATAACTTAATTATATATAAAAATAATACTCATGATAAAAGTATCGAATAATCAAAAAAACACTGCACAAAACACCGTAAATAATGATATTAAAATGTCTATATTTGAACATCTTGAAGAATTAAGAAATCGGGCAATTAAAGCAAGTATATTTTTCATACTTACAACATGTATATGCTTTACTCATATTAATGACATATCTTTTTTATTAACACAACCTGCTTTAGGAATAAAATTTCTACAGTTGGCACCTGGAGAATACTTCTTTTCTTCAATTAAAATTTCTGTTTATATGGGTTTAATTTTTAGTAGTCCTTTTATAATTTATCAATTAGTACTTTTTATACTACCTGGCTTAACCATAAAAGAAACAAAGTTTCTTTTACCAATTTTAATATCGTCTATTATATTATTTTTTATAGGTATATTTTTTTCATACAATATTTTAATTCCAGCTGCTCTGCACTTTTTTATTAACTATGGTGCCGATATCGTAGAACCTATTTGGTCTTTTGAACAATATTTTGACTTTATATTAGTTTTACTTATTAGCACAGGTTTAGCATTCCAAATACCAATAGTGCAAATTATAATTGGTTTATTAGAAATAATATCTTCTGACAAGATGTTAACATCATGGAGATATATACTTTTATCAGCAACTATTATCAGTGCAATATTAACACCTTCAACAGATCCTGTTACACAACTGTGTTTATCATTAGCAATTCTCATACTATACTTTACTGGTGCATTTATACTCAAGTTTCTAGATAAGTAACTTTATTTGATTGAATATACAATAAACTACACAGAGAAATATTAATTTATCATTAGAATTTACTAATAATCATAAATATTGAATGTTATTATAAAGATAAAAAAAGATATAATAATTAAGATAAAATAACATGAATCTATACGCCTATAATAATTTAATCAAAAAGATAGCTCTATTTGTATTGACTATTCTAGGAGTTTACCAACTACATATAATAAATATGTATACTGTAAACGCTTTCCCTATATATGCTCAACAAGGATACGAAAACCCTCGTGAAGCTACGGGAAGAATTGTATGCGCTAACTGTCATTTGGCAGAAAAAAATATTTCTATAGAAGTTCCTAAATCTATTTTACCAAACACAGTATTTGAAGCAACTGTAAGGGTTCCATACAATTTACAGAATCAACAAATTTTAGGTAATGGAGCTAAAGGAAATCTTAATGTAGGAGCTGTACTAATATTACCAGAAGGTTTTAAACTTGCACCACTTAACTTAAGATCAGATGAGATTAAAGAAAAAACAAAAAATATTTACATACAGCCCTATAGTACAAATAAAGAGAATATATTAGTTGTTGGTCCTATGCCAAGCAATAAAAATCAAGATATTACTTTTCCAATCTTAGCCCCTGACCCTAGTAAAGATAAAAATATACATTTTTTAAAGTATCCTATTTACGCTGGTGGTAATAGAGGAAGAGGACAACTATATCCAAATGGAGATAAGAGTAATAACAATGCAATCATATCACCAGCAACAGGCAAAATAATCAATATTAATAATCTCGAAAAGGGTGATTACGAAATCAATATTGAAACATCAAATGGTACAATAGTATCTGAAAAAATAAGCAAAGGTTTAGAACTAGAGGTTAAGCAGGGTGATAATGTAATGATTAACCAATTTTTAACTAAAGACCCAAATATAGGTGGTTTTGGTCAAAATGAAACAGAAATAGTTTTACAAAGCCCAGCAAGAATTCAAGGTATGATTATTTTCTTTATTATAATAGCAATATCACAAATATTTTTTGTACTTAAGAAAAAACAGTGGGAGAAAGTGCAAGCTGCTGAAATGAACTTTTAAATATTAACAATATAAGCAAGCTTTTCAAGCTTGCTTGACAAAGAATCAGATTTTCAGACTCATTAGATCTTTAAAAGATTCAATAATTTGCTCAGGATGAATCACTGTAGCTTTTTCGAGCTTACCATTGTATGGTGTTGGTATATCTTGTGAAGATAAACGAATAACTGGTGCATCTAAATAATCAAAACAGTTATCATTAATTTGTGCAATCAATTCTGCACCTATACCTCCTGTTTTCATACATTCTTCAACAATTATTACCTTATTGGTTTTCTTCACTGAAGCAATAATTGTTGTAATATCTATTGGCTTTAAAGAAATTAAATCAATAATTTCTGGACTGTAACCTTCTTGGACTAACATATCAACTGCTTGTATTACATGATAACGCATTCTAGAATATGTAATAATCGTAACTTGATTACCTTCTCTTACAACCTCAGCCTTATCCAATGGTAAAAAATATTCCTTATCGGGTAAATCTTCCTGTAGATTATATAATAAGACATGTTCAAAAAATATAACTGGATTATTATCTCTAATAGCTGATTTTAACAAACCTTTTGCGTTATATGGTGTAGAACAGGCAACTATTTTCAATCCTGGAATTGCTTGGAAATATGCTTCTAATCTTTGAGAATGCTCAGCACCTAATTGTCTACCAACTCCACCTGGACCTCTAATAACTAATGGTATACTAAAATTACCACCCGAAGTATATCTTAACATTCCAGCATTATTTGAAATTTGATTAAATGCTAGAAGAAGAAAACTCATATTCATTCCTTCAACTATTGGACGTAGGCCTGTCATAGCTGCACCTATTGCCATACCAGTAAAACTATTCTCTGCAATAGGTGTATCTAATATGCGTAAATCTCCATATTTTGCATGTAAATCTTTAGTTACCTTATAGGAACCACCATAATGACCAATATCTTCACCTAATACAAAAACACGCTGATTATTTGCCATTTCTTCATCAATAGCTTGCCTTAAAGCATTAAACATAAATTGTTTAGACATATAATACCTATTATAAATTTAATAAAAATAAAAAGATTAGACGATCTAAATAAAATACCTTAATCTACAAATAGATACTTTTTTAAATCAGCAACATTAGGCTCATCACTAGATAAAGCAAAATCGATAGCATTATCAATTTCTTGCTTTACATTATCCTGAATTTTATCTAATATCTTTACATCCTCTATACTGTTATCAATAATATAATTGCGTAAACGTAAGATAGGATCTTTAGCAATCCAGGCCTCTTTCTCTGTAATAGAACGCAGCTCATCTGGATCAGCCAATGAATGTCCTCTAAATCTATAAGTTAATGCCTCTATTAAAGTAGGTCCCTCTCCTAATCTTGCCCTATGTATTGCTTGTTTAGTAATATGTCTAACCGCCAATACATCCATACCATCCACTTCAACTCCAGGCATTCCAAATACTTCTGCCTTTTTATAAATTTCAGGTCGAGCAGTTGAACGATTATGAGCCATACCTATAGCCCACTGATTATTCTCAACCACAAAAATAATAGGCAATTTCCACAAAACAGCCATATTAAGACATTCAAAAAACTGCCCATTATTTGTTGTGCCGTCACCAAAAAATGCAACTGTCACAGATATTTGTTGAGTAGACTTTAAAACCTGTTTAAGATAAATACTTTGAAAAGCTGCACCTATTGCAACAGGTATACCTTCTGCAATAAAGGCAAAACCACCCAAAAAATTATGTTTGGCAGAAAAGATATGCATTGATCCACCTCTTCCTTTGCTGCAACCAGTTTCTTTACCAAATAGTTCAGCCATTACATTTTTCGATGGCACTCCTTTGCTTAATGCATGTACATGATCTCTATAAGTACTACACACATAGTCATCTTTAGATAATGCTTTAATAACACCGGTAGATACAGCCTCTTGCCCATTATACAAATGTACAAAGCCAAACATTTTACCTCTATAGTACATTTGCGCACACATATCTTCAAAACTACGCCCTAAAAACATGTCTTCATATAAAGTTAAAAGTTCATCTTTAGTTATTGAATGCTTCCCTAATGTTGTTAATGGTAATTGAATTTTTTGATTCATAAATAGATGAAAAACTCCTTTAAATAAATACGTAATTAAAACAATTTACGATAAGCACTATAAACTTTAAATAGATGAATTAATCTATTACTCTATTTTCTATTTGCTACTTTGCATTTTCAAATAAACTAGATTATATAATAAAATTCTAGTTATGATATAGAGTAAAAATATAGTACTAACACTAATCAAGCAATTAAATAATATGTTTGCACATATACAACAAGATCTACAAATACTCGATGTAAATTTAAAGCAAATGGTAGGACCTCGTCATCCTATTCTATCTGCAGCAGCTGAACATTTATTTCATAGTGGAGGTAAAAGAATTCGCCCCTCCATTATTTTACTAGTAGCTAAAGCTACTAATAATCAAGCAAAATTGACAAACGAACATAGGCGTTTAGCTGAAATTACTGAAATTATACATACTGCAAGTTTATTACATGACGATGTAATAGATGATTGTAATACAAGAAGAGGTTCAGGAACAGTAAATAGTAAATTTAATAATAAGATCGCTGTATTAGCTGGTGATTTTTTATTTGCTCAATCTTCTTGGTATCTAGCTAATTTAAACAACTTAGAAGTTGTAAAAATAATTTCTAAAGTAATTACAGATTTTGCTGAGGGTGAAGTGGCACAAAGTGTAACATACTTTGATACATCTATATCAATAGATAATTATGTCAATAAATCTTTTCATAAAACAGCTTCATTGCTAGCAGCTAGCTGTAAGGCTTCAGCTATTTTAAGTAATGCCAGTCAAAAGACACAAAATACATTCTATAATTATGGTAAACATTTAGGTTTAGCTTTTCAAATTATTGATGATATTCTAGATATTACAGGTGATTATAAAAACATGGGTAAACCCGCTGGTCTAGATTTAAAAAATGGCAACTTAACTGCCCCTTTATTATTTGCATTAAATGAATGTCCAATATTACATAAACTTGTCGAGCGTGAATTTGAAGAAAGTGGAGATATACAATATGCCATTGAATTAATCAAAAACACTAATGGCATACAGCAAGCAAAGGATTTAGCTCAAGAACACGTTCAAGCATCTATACAGAACATCAAGTATCAAAAAAACAATCAATCAGTAAATGATCTAAAATTACTTAGTCATTACATTATTAATAGAATTACTTAAAAAATAAAAGATTTAGACTATATTGAGTATACTATATCTTCTCAATATAGTTTAATTATAAAAAATATCAATATTTGTTAACAAATAATACTTATCAATTTTTCAAAAGCTAGGTGATCTAACAAGATTAGCTGTGCTAAACTTTTACGATTTAAACCTATGCTTGATTTTTTCAATAAATAAATAAACTTACTATAATTCATATCATATTTTCTTACATCGGCATTAATTCTAGTAATCCACAAACGACGATAGTTTCTTTTCTTTTGCTTACGTCCAATATAAGAATACCTTAAAGCCTTAAAAACTTGCTGCTTAGCTACCCTAAATAAAGATGAATGAGCACCTCTAAAACCTCGGGCTAACTTCAAAACTTTCTTTCTTCTTTTTCTTGCAACATTACCTCTTTTTATCCGAACCATACTTTTCCTCTTTTAAAAACACAAATAAACCTATATTATCTTTGGACGTAAACTAATAGCATCTACATATTTCACTACAACAACTTTTCTTAATTTTTGCTTATGTTGTGATGTTTTTTTACATAACAAGTGACTCCGACATGCTCTATGTCTAACTAATTTACCTGTAGCGGTAATTTTAAATCTTTTAAGAATAGATTTCGAGGATTTCAATTTATATTTTGACATATATTCAAGTATTAAAATTTATAAATAAATTATTCTCAAAGTTAAATTTTACTGCGGAAACTATTAATTGCATTTGATAGTAACATCAACATAATCTTCACAATATTAGAATTTAATTCTTGGAACATTTTCATATTAAGATTAAATGCTACATTTGCTTCAGAAATTACTAAGCTTATCTGACTATCAGTAATTGAAATAGAATCTAATGAATTGCGATACATCTTTTTAAAATCTTTTTCATTAGCAATTTCACGAAATATATAAAATTCAGTACCATCATCACAAGATAATTGCATTGCATTTTTTGCTATATTTTTCAAAATTTGTCCACCTGATAAGTCACCCATATAACGAGTATATGCGTGTGAAATCAATAATTCTGGCTGATGACTTCCTATCTCATGGATTCTATCTACATATGTTTGTGTTACCACTGATGGTTTAACAAGAATTTTCCAATCTTCACCATAGTAATAGTATAAATCTTTTTCCAAGCTTTGCTTTCTGTTCAATTCTGGAAAATATATTAAACTAATTGATGGATGTAGATGATTTTTCTGCATTTCTTCTTCAATAGCAGAATAAACAAAATATAAATTAGCCACTAAAGTACGATATGACTTTTTATCTACTACACCACCTAGAAATGATTTAACAAAACTTACATTTTCAGCCATGCTATGAGACTTAGTCGTTCCTTGACGTAACTTTTCAGCTAAATTGGTAGCCATAATTATGTCCTTGGTAAATATATTATAATTATTAACTTAAATTAATTTATTTTATTGTCTAGTCAAAATAGTTATTATTAACATTTATTATATTATAAATTTTGACATATATACAAAAGTATATTTAGATGGACTTAAAATATTCTTTAGATTTTACAGGATCGGCTAACATTGTTGGATCTCCAGGCTGCCAATTAGCTGGACAGACTTCATCTGGATGAGACTGTACGTACTGTATTGCCTTAAGCGTACGTAATGTTTCACTAACATTACGGCCAAAATCAAGATTATTTACAATTAGATGCTGAACTATTCCTTTTGTATCAATAATAAATAAACCTCGTAAGGCTGTACCTTCAACAGTTAAAACATTATAAGATTGACTAATATTTTTCGTTAAATCAGATATCAGGGGATACTTTAAATCACCGAGGCCCCCATCATCTCTTTGGGTTTGTAACCAAGCAAGATGTGCATATTCACTATCAACAGAAACACCAAGTACTTCTGTATTAATTGCAGCAAATTGATCGTATAGGTCACTAAAAGACGTAATCTCTGTAGGACAAACAAAAGTAAAGTCTAAAGGATAAAAAAATAAAACAACATACTTGCCAAGATAGTCAGATAATCTAATTAATTTAAATTCTTGATCATATACTGCAGTTGCAGTAAAACTTGGAGCGGGTTGACCAACTTGAAGACAATTATTATGTGGTAACATTGAATTTTTTAATAATCTAAATTATATGAATAATAAGTATAACTACTATAGCATAATATTGAGATTTCACATGTAGTGTTAATAATCTAAAAATAGCGGGGAATGGATTTGAACCACTGACCTTCGGGTTATGAGCCCGACGAGCTACCTAGCTGCTCTACCCCGCGACATAATCATGCTAATCTATAATTGCTAACAAAGCAAACGATAAAATAAAAATTCCATAAAAATAGCTGTTACCAAGATTGCAAAAGTAGATTTAATTCTTTGCAACAAAGGTACAACATAATACACAGCTATCAAACGATCTTTAGTTAACATTTCTGGCGTTTTAATCCAGATTTGTCCATCATACCAGCCTGACTCTTCATAAAAAATAGTTGCACTAAAAAGCCTTTGAACTATATATGACCAACCCAAATATAAACGAATTAATATCAATGCTAACATGACTGTCACAAATAATGATTCAACGGTACAAAACTGAGTCCAAGAATAAATATTTGTGGCAAAGATTAACGGTGTAAATATACATAATAAAATACCAACAATAACAGCTAAACTATAAAGATAGCTCTTCAGTTTTAAACCAAAAAATGAAAAAAAGCAGCTATCTTTTAATGCGTAAAATTCGTTTAAAGGTTGTTGATCAAATGGTACTGGACAAATATCTTTAGAAAAACACATGCTATATATTAAGATTACTCGTTAAAATAATTGTAATTAATAAAAAAATGAAAGAACTTACTATCGTAGCCAATTGAAGATTTTTTTGTGTGCTTTTTGTATAGCTAAATAATTGTGATTGACTACCAAGATTACCAAAACTTGTAGCCTTAGGATTGTTGAATAGAATTAAAAATATCGTAACTAAACTTGATAAATACCAAACTAATTTCATTATTTTAGCGATATATAAATATTTATATTTTTACTGAATTGGTAAGGTTTACTAAAGACAAACGATTATTCCTTACCATAAAAAAATTACTCTCCTTGAACTTTCAAGAGTGCAAAACCTAGTATTAATCCACTAACAATTAATACTGAACTTATAAGTGCAACTATAATTATTTCATTGCCCACTTGATATCAATCCTTAAAATACAAAAATAATAATAAATTAAAAGCCATTTCTACCCCATATTACTAAAGCTATAGAAAAACTTACGGTAGCCAAAAAAGATCCCCATCCTAAACTAATGATATCCATAAAATACTTCCTTTATAAAAAGCAGAAATATAATAATTATTATATACTTCTACATTATAGACATTGATATTATAGATAGTAACATTATTCAATATAATTATTTCAAAATTCTTATAAAATTTATATAATAATTAAAAAAATCAGAAAGATAGAATATATTAAAGCTTAAGTAATATAAATTTTTTTATTAAAGACATCATATAAAAACTTAAGATTATGATAACCTAAATTGTAGCTATACAAGTATAAAGATTCTATTTAAAAACAAAAAAATAAATAAATTAAATAATCTGTAAGCTATTAAAAAAATGATTATGTTAATATAAATTAACTAATGAGAATATTATGTGTATTTTTTTATTTGTAATATGCAATTGATATATAGATAATATATTATCAACAAATAAGTTAAACTTTAGATTGAATTTCAAATTTTTATTATATGCAAGCTACTATTCCAACATCGCAATCAAACAAAATAACTAAAGAAACACTACTTACTCCTCGATTTTATACTACTGATTTTGAAGCAATGAGTAGACTAGATATTAGTTCCAATCAAGAAGAATTTGAAGCTTTACTAGAAGAATTTAAAGCTGACTATAACAGGCAACACTTTATTAGAGATGATGAATTTGAAAAATCTTGGGACAATTTAGACACTAAAACCAAAGGACTATTTATTGAATTTTTAGAAAGATCTTGTACAGCAGAATTTTCTGGCTTTTTGTTATATAAAGAATTATCCAGAAAACTAAAATCAGTAAATCCAATCATAGCAGAATGTTTTCTACTTATGTCAAGAGATGAAGCTAGACATGCAGGTTTTTTAAACAAGGCTATGGGTGATTTTAACTTATCACTAGATCTTGGTTTTCTTACTAAAAGTAGGAAGTATACTTTTTTTTCTCCTAAATTTATTTTTTATGCGACTTATCTTTCTGAAAAAATAGGATACTGGAGATATATAACCATATATAGACATTTAGAAAAACATCCAGAGTACAGAATATATCCTATTTTTAAATTTTTTGAGAACTGGTGTCAAGATGAAAATAGACATGGTGATTTTTTTGCAGCTTTACTGAAATCACAGCCCCATTTCTTACAAACTTTATCTGCAAAACTATGGTGTCGTTTTTTTCTCTTAAGTGTATTTGCAACAATGTATCTCAATGATTGTCAAAGATCAGGCTTCTATGAGTCAATTGGCTTAGATGCTAGACAATATGATATGCATGTGATTCGCAAAACAAATGAAAGTGCATCAAGAATATTTCCGGTTGCATTAAATCTTGATGATCCTATATTTTTTAAACAAATGGATCTTTGTGCAGCAAGCAATAGACGATTAATCAATATAGACCAAAAATATAATAATCAATATATAAAAAACTTAAAAAAACTACCAATATATTTTAACATGGGTATTAGTTTTCTTAAACTTTATTTTATACCGCCAATTGAATCTAAATATGTAAGTGAATGTATAAAATAAATAACTAAAGTATTTACTAAAAGTTTAAATAAAAATCATACTAATATAAATACAAGTCACGATTAACCACTATTAGTAAAAAATATCTTGTACTCCAAAACAGTATGAAAAAAATAATTCAGTTATTTGGTATTAGATAAACACACTACTAATACAGCTTTATAGATCAATCAAATATATATTTGATTGATCTTATAATCTAGCTTCAAATTTTATGTAATCAAAAAAATCAATTTATTAATATTTCTAGGCTCTGATTGATTCTTTAGCAAGATACATAATTTCTAAAGTAATTTGCTCAACATTACTATTTTGTGCAAATTCCTCGGTATTTTTTTTAACCTTATTTCTTACAAAACCTGGAATTTTTGATAATTCTTCTAAAGCTTCCGGCGACCAATTCATTGAAAATTTAGTAGATAATGTAGACCCTAAAGATTTAGCTGTATCATGACCTCCAAAAACTTCCAGTAAATGATCTTCCATACCTAATGTAAAAGAATTATAAATTAAATCAGCTATTTGATTAGTTCCCTCATAACCTAAAAAAGGCTTATAACTCAATGGAAAATTTTGTATATGAACAGGAGAAGAAATAACACCACATGGTATAGATAAACGCTTACCAATATGTCTCTCCATTTGTGTGCCAAAAATGGCATTAGGCTCTGTCTCAGCAATTAAATCAGCAATCAATGTATGGTCATCTGAAATAACTACTTGATCACAAATATCCTCAACCTCTTTTGTAAACCATTCTGCATCATTTAAACAATAAGTACCTGACCATACAACTTTTATACTCATTTCATTTGCGAGTATTTTAGTTATAGCTGAAGCATGAGTTGTATCACCAAAAACTACGGCTTTTTTACCAGTCAAATTCTGGCAATCTATAGAACGGGAAAACCACGCTGATTGTGAAATAAATCTAGTTTGACGATCAATATAGCTTGTATAATCAACCTTTTGATCCTGACTCACCAGAATATTCTGAATTGCTTTGATACAATTTGATATTTGTATAACACCAATAGGCACAATATCTATAAATGGCATATCAAAATTATCTTTTAAATATTGTGCAGTTAATACTCCTACTTCTTTATAAGGTACAAAATTAAACCATGCTTGTGGTATTCTTTTTAACTCTTCAACATATATTCCCTCAGGTATAACTAAATTAATTTCAATATTTAAATCATAAAACAATCTTTTTAATTCTGCTAAATCATGCTGATTATGAAACCCGAGACTAACACATCCAATTATATTTACAGATGGCTTTATTGTTTTGAGCTGATTTAAACAATTAAGCTCTTTAAACTTTTGCAAGTAAAATTTTACTATTTGTAATAACGTTTTATCAGCTGCCTGTAACTCATTTACTCTATAATGATTAACATCTGCCAACATAACATCTGCAACAGAATTTAAAGAAGCTCTATCTACAAAATTTTTTAAATCTTCTTGTAAAATACTCGATGTACAAGTAGGTGTTAAGACCACCAAATCGGGCTTTTCTTCTTGATCCTTTCGTGTAATATTATTAATAACTTTTTCTTGGGAACCTCGTGATAAAACATGTCTATCAACAACACTAGCAGTAACAGGCGTAAAATCTCTCTCTCGCTCTAACATTGATTTCATAACATTGTTAACCTAAATAATTAAAACTAATTACTCGGCTTCAAAACCATACATGAATATTTCAACTCATACGGCTTCTCTTAAATTTGCGGATAATTATTATTCACTCAACCATGACAATTTCAGCATACAATATTGACGATAATACAATCTACTATCAACATAAGTTGCAAAACACCTCTTATTGGTTCTTATAGAAAATTTAGAAAGATAAGAAAATTTACTTAAATGTTTATAAATAATTTTCTTTTGAACAAAATTAGACTTTTTATATTTCAAAAAGCACTTAATCTTTAAAAACATTAGATAATCTAAAAGAAAAAAAATCTTTTTGTGATATTTACTACATGCTTGTGACCAAAACAACAATAATTTATTTAATCTAATAAGCAATAAAAAGAAAGGCTTTGATCTAGATTCATTAAGTACTAAAGATGTTATTTTTAATAAAGTAAACTGATAATATAATGATGGCCTATTTATTAAAATTGTTAAATATGGTTGATAATTAATAACAATTAAATTCTTCTTAAAATCAATACCTTTCGATAAAGATATAGGTAAAAGATTGCCCGCATCTTTAAATATGACCCCATTAGACATCAATAAATAAACTGCATATTTTTTCCAAAGAGATAACTGATTAGGTTCTTGAGACATAACTAAAACGTTGAACATGTCAGTAATAACTATTATTGATTTAGACAGATATGCACTTTCTTTAAGGCTTAACATTGTAGATATTTCATAACACAAAGTAAGTATAAATACATCAATAATCTTTTTAACGAGGCTTACATGACTCTTTTGTAATACAGATAAATCTTCAGATAAACGAAGAAGAACTATTAATTCTGCAAAAATACCTTTACCAAAAACGCTATATAGATATTTTTTAACATTATCAATGAAAGAAAGTCTGTTGATAAAATTCAATACATCCATATAATGAATACAAGAAATAAAATCTATATTGATAGCATATCTATAATATTCATAACATATAGTGGATAGAATATTTTTCCTATAAAATCTCATAAAAGGATAATTATTTAAGTAAGATAAGTAATCAATGTAAATATCTAATATCCAATTTATTACTTGATACCTAACTTCATCTATTAAATACTCAAGGTTTTTTTTTAATATCGAAAAGTTATTTTTTCTATAGTGTCCAAAGAAAATAAAATCTGAATCATAAACAACATTGAAAAATAAAATTACGTAACCACATTCAAAAGAACTTAAATTTATATTAGTAAATTCAATTTTTTGTTTTAAAGCTAAACATAGAACTAAAGGCGAATCAATAAAATGTACTTGCCAAGTATATACCTCTTTTGTCAATTTTTGAACAAATGCTTTATATGTTCTAGATTTTAGATCCTCAACATATTTATTTAAATAATTAATTTTAATATGTTGCCAAACTAATTCATTATTATTTCGAGACAAACCTCTACTCATTAGTTTTCTTATTTATTAGAAATATAAAACACAAATTTAAGTAACTTTATTAGCATTCGTATTCATTACTAATTGAATCATGATCTTTAAAAGTTAATCCTATCACTAGTTATTTATATATATAAAAAATAACTGAATGATTCCCTGTTCCATGGTAAATTTTTAACGATAATTTTAGATATAAAAAATACTCCATAGAAAATATTAAGCATTTAAGTGCAAATTTTAATACACTTAAGACTTCTTCATAGCTACTCAAAAAAATAGCTAAGACTTATATATAATAGAAATGTTTAAGAAATGAAGCTTAAATTTAATTTATCGTAATTATCTTTATACTTAACTTATGCTTAAACTTATAACAATATTATTATTATCAAGCTAAATATACTTACTTCATGCATCAAGTAAAGGAATTCAACCCCATATCTACCATAGTTTATTCAAGTTTTTACATATATAAATGTTATAAACTAACAGGTCACACAAAATAATCATCTCCTAACGGAGCATGCATAATAGCATGCACATTCTTAAATGAGCTTGCAATTCTTAAAGTACCAATATGAGCTGGTCCTGCATACATCCAATATGCTAATTTCATAAACAATTGTTCTCCAAATAATTAATAGTAAATATATAGCAATTATATTATTAAAAAACATAAATACAGCTGTATGCTTTTATTATTCTTAATACGTAGTTTCAAAAATCACCTACAAAACATTAAAAATAAAGCTTTATTTACTATATATATTAAAAAGTAGAATTAAGTTAGTATAGTTAATAAAGTAAATAAACCCAAAACAAACGCATGAATAATACAATTAACTTTCAAATGCCTTCACCTACATTTGGCGGTAGTACTGGTGGATGGCTTAGATCTGCAGAAATAGAAGAAAAATATGCTATTACTTGGAGCAGCAAAAAAGAACAAATATTTGAAATGCCTACAGGCGGTGCTGCAATAATGAGGGAAGATGACAATTTACTATACTTATCTAGAAAAGAACAATGCCTAGCATTAAGTTCTCAACTAATATCAAAATTTAAAATTCGAGACTCTAAAATTTATCGTATTTTTCCTAGCGGCGAAGTACAGTATTTACATCCTAAAGATGGTGTCGTACCAGAAAAAGTAAATTCTGGACGTATAGGAGTAGGAACTATTGATCATCCAATTGGAAAAAATGCAGAACCAGTCAACAAAAAATTTACTGGTCAGAATACCTATGAATAAAAATTCATACTCAATGGTTTTAACGATAGTCAATAATATGTTAAAATTATTGTAGTCAATAGATTCCAGGAGAGGTGGTAGAGTTGGTCGATTGCGTCTGATTTGAAATCAGATGAACCGATGAGGTTCCGTGGGTTCGAATCCCACCCTCTCCGATTCCAAATTATTTAAAGTATATTATTTTTTGCTAACTGCTTGTTCAATAAATTGAATAGCTTGGTCCAATGTAGCAATTTTCTCAGCATCCTCATCAGGTATTTCTATAGAAAATTCTTCCTCTATAGCCATTACTAATTCAACTGTATCCAAAGAATCAGCACCTAAATCATTAGCAAAATTAGCTTTCAAAGTGACTTTAGTTTTATCTACACCTAATTGCTGTGCAACAATGTCTTGCACTCTTTCAAAAATATTATCTGCCATTCTTAAGATCCTTTCGATAAATTCAATATAAGTTTCTATTACATATACTTACCACAAGAATATTCATTAAATTAATCAATAAAATAATAAATTACTATTGAGGATAAATGCGCAGTCTACGATTTGGCTCCTCACCAAAACTTCTTGCCTTTACATTATACAATTTTACTAAATGATGCTGCATTTTTCTTAAATTTGCAACACAAGACAATAATTCTACAATCTGTTTTTTTTCAATCACAATCTTTTCAATAGCTTTACGGGCCTCTTCTAAAGCATTTATCTCTTCTTGATTCTTATTTTTATATAATTGCTGACAGCTAATCTGAGAAAATAAATTCAAATTCAAAACTTTTCGAAGAGCATGAGTAATATGTGGGATTGTACTACTATATATCGTATAGATAGTAATATTTCTATTTTTTGCGATACTTCTTAGCTTATTATTCTGCTTAACGCTAGATCTAAGTGCCAAAATGGCATCAGCCTTCATAGCATCTTTAGTAATAAACAGAGGTAAATTCAACGTATTAATAACAGCTTCAACTTGTTGTAGATTCACAAAATAAGGATATATAAACATTTGACAAGGATAACTAGCAAGAGGAAAAATTGTTGTCTTTTTTTTAGACTTTAATAAATTATTAGAACTTTTTGTAGAAACATAAATATCAGTATAATTATTTGAAACAGAAGATAAACTGTAACTATTATTAAAAGATCCCCTAACTGAAAAATTTTGTAGTTTTTTAGAGGGTATCTTAGATAATGTACTATTATTAGATATAAACTGCTTACATTCAATAAAAACTCTACCCTTTTGGTCCGTTTTGCGACTTTGTGTTAATGCAAATGAACCTTGCAAAATTTGATCTACTGCTTGATCAACTTTTTCATGTACAATCCAATTATTTCTTTTATGAATTTCTATAGCCACATGAAAAGCAGGTGATGCTTTTCTTTCTAAAATACTTTTTTGCGTTCCTCTACGTTTAGCTTCATCATCACCAAGAGTAACATATTGTATTCCACCAACTAAATCGGCCAAAAGAGGATTATTGATTAAGCTTTCTAAATAATTACCATGTGCTGTACCAACTAATTGTACACCTCGTTCTGCAATTGTTCTTGCTGCTAATGCTTCTAGCTCAGTACCTATTTCATCAATAATAATTACTTCTGGCATATGATTCTCTACAGCTTCTATCATAACCTGATGCTGTAACTCAGGACGGACAACTTGCATACGACGAGCTCTACCTATTGCTGGATGCGGTATGTCTCCATCGCCAGCTATTTCATTTGAAGTATCAATAATAACAACTCTTTTTTCCATTTCGTCAGCTAAGATTCTTGCTATTTCACGAACAGCTGTTGTTTTACCTACACCGGGTCTACCTAATAATAAAATCGAGTCTTTTCTTTCGAGTAAATCACGTATTACACTAATCGTACCAAAAATAGCACGGCCAACACGACAAGTTAAACCAACGATATTACCTTGCCTGTTTCTAATCGAACTAATTCTGTGTAGTGTACGCTCAATACCAGAGCGATTATCATTACTAAAGTTACCTATTCTTCTAATACAAAAATCTAAATCTTGCCAAGCAATCGTTCGACTAGATAAATAAGTTGGTCCACTGGGAAAACGAGCCTCTGGTCTTCGACCTAAATCCATTACAACTTCAATAAGAGCTTTTCTATCCTTATGCTGCTCGAGAGGATTACGAACAAAATCAGGTAATATTTCCAATAATTTATCTAAGTCATCTGCAATTAACATAAATTTATTCTAAAAAATAAGATTATTATCTCTCTTGTCTTTATAAATTTTAACAGCTATAAGTCATTCTAACTCAAAACAGATATAAAATAGACACAAAGATTAAAAAATTGTTTCATGTTAAAAAATAGCAGAATTAACCAGATAGTACAAATTAAAGAATTTCATTGTAAAATGAACTTAGAAATGAAATACTATTCAAAACAGAAAGGTAAGATAAAAGGGATAAAAAACTTAAAAAAAAACAGTATATTTTTTTAATAGAATTCTTAAATTATAATCGAGTTTGGGCAATGGCAAGAGAATTTAAACTATTATCATAATAAATTTAAGCTCATTTATTAGCGAATAAACTAAATCATAACAGTATGGACTTTAAAATAACCGATCTTAGACCCTTTTTATTATCAGTCACAAAACATAAAGTTAACAATATTGATATCAAAAGCAAAAACCTAAAAATGACTATAAACACAGTCAAAAATAGAACAAAAGATATCAACAAAACAGATATATTTAAATCTGACATAAAAACTACAATTAGAAAAAATAAAACACAAAAAACAAATCTAAAAAAAGACCCGGTAAGACTATCTTCTAATAATGAAACAGACACATATTTTACAATTATTTCACCTATGATTGGAACATTTTATCGTTCTCCAGCACCTAGTGAAGCTGCTTTTATTGAAATCAACGATAAAGTAAACATAAATCAAACAGTATGTATTATTGAAGCAATGAAATTAATGAATGAAATAGAGTCAGAAGTTAATGGTCATGTTGTTGAAATACTAGTACAAGATGGTGATATTGTAGACTGTGGACAAGCACTTATTCGTGTAAAACATATATGAAAATAACATAATTTTAAATATTGTTAACATATTTTAAGTCTTAGAAATAGTATAATTATAATAATTAAATAAAAACTCACTAGTCATATAAAGTATATGTAGTTGCATATTGATTAAATAGACATAATGCAATGGTGAGAGTTTTAATTTCTTGTCTCATTTGACAGAACAGATAGGAGAATCTCAATGACAATAAGCTCAACAGAGCAAAAACTGAAAAAGGTTGAAGTCATCGTAGACAAAGACCCAGTAAGTACATCTTTCGAAAAGTGGGCAACTCCTGGGCATTTTGCTAAAAGTTTAGCAAAAGGTCCTACCACTACTACTTGGATTTGGAATTTACATGCTGACGCTCATGATTTTGATAGTCATACAAGCTCTTTAGAAGAAGTATCACGTAAAATTTTCAGTGCTCACTTTGGACAACTAGCTATCATCTTTTTATGGCTAAGTGGAATGTATTTCCATGGCGCTAAATTTTCAAATTATGTTGCTTGGTTAAGTAATCCAACAAATATTAAACCTAGTGCTCAAGTTGTTTGGCCAATTGTAGGACAGGAAATCCTAAATGGTGATGTTGGAGGTGGTTTCCAAGGAATACAAGTGACTTCCGGATGGTTCCAATTATGGAGAGCTTCTGGTATTACAACTGAATTAGAGCTTTATGCAACTGCCATAGGTGGACTAATAATGGCAGCCTTAATGGTTTTTGCTGGATGGTTTCATTATCATAAAAAAGCTCCTAAACTGGAATGGTTTCAAAATGCTGAATCCATGATGAATCACCACTTATCTGGTTTACTTGGTTTAGGTTGCTTAGGATGGTCTGGACATCAAATACATATATCATTACCAATTAATAAATTATTAGACTCTGGAATATCACCGCAAGAAATTCCTTTACCTCATGAATTTTTAGTTAATAGAGATCTAATGAGTCAATTATATCCTAGTTTCAGTAAAGGAATCTTACCTTTTTTCACTTTAAACTGGAATGAATATTCTGATTTCCTAACATTTAAAGGTGGATTAAATCCCGTAACAGGTGGATTATGGTTAAGTGATACTGCTCATCACCATTTAGCTCTAGCTGTATTATTTATAATTGCAGGGCACATGTATCGTACCAATTGGGGTATTGGTCATAGTATGCAAGAAATTTTAGAAGCTCATAAAGGTCCTTTTACTGGGCAAGGACATAAAGGATTATACGAAATATTAACTACTTCATGGCATGCACAACTTGCTATTAATTTAGCAATGATGGGATCTTTAAGTATAATTGTTGCTCATCATATGTATGCGATGCCTCCTTATCCATATATAGCAACAGATTATCCAACACAACTATCACTATTTACACATCACATGTGGATAGGTGGTTTTTGCGTAGTAGGTGCTGGTGCACACGCATCCATTTTCATGGTAAGAGACTATAATCCTGCTCAAAACTATAATAATGTACTTGACAGAATTATCCGTCACAGAGATGCAATAATTTCACATTTAAATTGGGTTTGTATATTTTTAGGCTTTCATTCATTTGGTCTATATATCCATAACGACACAATGAGAGCACTTGGTCGATCACAAGATATGTTTTCAGATACAGCAATTCAATTACAACCAATTTTTGCTCAATGGGTACAAAATATACACACCTTGGCACCTGGTAATACGAGTCCAAATTCTTTGGCAAGTGTTAGTTATGCATTTGGTGGAGAAGTCATAGCTATAGGCAATAAAGTAGCAATGATGCCTATTTCTCTAGGAACTGCTGATTTTATGGTACACCATATACATGCGTTTACTATTCATGTTACTGTACTAATCTTAGTTAAGGGCTTTCTATTTGCAAGAAACTCTAGATTAATTCCAGATAAATCAAATCTAGGCTTCCGCTTCCCTTGTGATGGCCCAGGAAGAGGTGGAACTTGTCAAGTATCCGGATGGGACCATGTATTTTTAGGACTATTTTGGATGTACAATTCACTATCTATTGCACTATTTCATTTTAGTTGGAAAATGCAATCTGATGTTTGGGGCAGCGTATCTACAAATGGAACTGTATCACATATTACAGGTGGAAACTTTGCTCAAAGTGCAATTACAATAAATGGATGGCTCCGAGATTTCTTGTGGGCTCAAGCATCACAAGTAATTCAATCGTATGGATCTGCACTATCTGCATATGGTTTAATCTTCTTAGGTGCACATTTCGTTTGGGCATTTAGTCTAATGTTCTTATTTAGTGGACGTGGTTATTGGCAAGAATTAATTGAATCAATTGTTTGGGCACATAATAAAATTAAAGTAGCTCCGGCAATTCAACCCAGAGCCTTAAGCATTACACAAGGAAGAGCAGTTGGAGTAGCTCACTATTTATTAGGCGGAATAGGAACCACTTGGGCCTTTTTCTTAGCACGAATTATTGCAGTAGGATAAATTAGGATAAAAATATAATGGCAACCAAATTTCCAAAGTTTAGCCAAGCATTAGCACAAGATCCAACTACAAGACGTATATGGTATGGAATTGCTACTGCTCATGATTTCGAAAGTCATGATGGGATGACAGAAGAAAATTTATATCAAAAGATCTTCGCATCTCATTTTGGCCACTTAGCGATCATTTTCTTATGGACCTCAGGTAACTTATTTCATGTTGCTTGGCAAGGTAATTTTGAACAGTGGATACTAAATCCACTAAAAATAAAACCAATCGCACATGCAATCTGGGATCCACACTTCGGTCAACCAGCTATAAAAGCATTTACAAAAGGCAAATCATTATATCCTGTTAATATAACTTATTCTGGTGTATACCACTGGTGGTACACAATTGGAATCAGAACAAATAATGACTTATATGTAGGATCATTATTCTTATTATTTCTATCAGTAGTTATGTTATTTGCAGGTTGGTTACACTTACAACCTAAATTTAAACCTGGCTTAGCATGGTTTAAAAATAACGAATCAAGATTAAATCACCACCTTTCAGGCTTATTTGGAGTTAGTTCTCTTGCTTGGACCGGGCATCTAGTACATATTGCAATACCTGAATCAAGAGGTCAACATATTGGGTGGAGTAATTTTTTAAGCACACCACCACATCCAGCAGGATTAAAACCATTCTTTAGTGGAAATTGGAGTGCATATGCAGCTAATCCAGATACAAGTCAGCACATCTTTGGTACTCAAGAAGGTGCTGGAAATGCTATTCTAACATTCTTAGGCGGCTTTCATCCACAAAGCCAATCATTATGGTTGACTGATATGGCTCATCACCATCTTGCTATCGCTGTCATATTTATAGTCGCTGGACATATGTATAAAACCAACTGGAAAATTGGGCATAATATAAAAGATATATTAGATGCTCATGAGCCACCTAGTGGTAAACTAGGTAGAGGTCACAAAGGGTTATATGAAACTATTACTAATTCATTACATATGCAACTGGGCTTAGCTTTAGCATCCTTAGGGGTTATTACTTCCTTAGTAGCTCAACATATGTATGCTATGCCTCCATATGCTTTTATGGCAAAAGATTTTACAACTCAAGCTGCATTATATACTCATCACCAATATATAGCAGGATTTTTGATGGTTGGAGCTTTTGCTCATGGAGCAATTTTTTTCGTTAGAGATTATGATCCAGTACAAAATGAAAATAATGTACTAGCAAGAATGCTCGAACATAAAGAAGCGATTATATCTCATTTGAGCTGGGCATCACTATTTTTAGGTTTTCACACTTTAGGATTATATATCCATAATGATACAGTCGTAGCTTTTGGTAATCCAGAAAAACAAATTTTAATTGAGCCTATATTTGCTCAATGGATTCAAGCAAGTTCAGGCAAAGCTTTATATGGCTTTAATGTATTATTGTCTAACCCTAATAATGTAGCATTAAATGCTGGAAGTAATATTTGGTTACCCGGTTGGCTAGAAGCCATTAATAGTAACAAAAACTCTTTATTTTTAACTATTGGACCTGGTGATTTCCTTGTACATCATGCAATTGCACTAGGTTTACACACAACAACATTAATTTTAGTAAAAGGTGCTCTTGATGCACGAGGATCTAAGTTAATGCCAGATAAAAAAGATTTTGGATATAGCTTTCCTTGCGATGGACCAGGAAGAGGCGGAACATGTGATATATCTGCTTGGGATGCTTTTTATTTATCAGTATTTTGGATGTTAAATACAATAGGATGGGTTACATTTTATTGGCACTGGAAACATATAACAATCTGGCAAGGAACAGTAAGCCAGTTTAATGAATCTTCAACATACTTAATGGGATGGTTAAGAGATTATTTATGGCTAAACTCTTCGCCTCTGATTAATGGTTATAATCCATATGGCATGAATAGTTTATCTGTATGGGCATGGATGTTTCTCTTTGGACATCTAATTTGGGCAACCGGTTTCATGTTTTTAATATCATGGAGAGGATATTGGCAAGAATTGATTGAAACCTTGGCATGGGCTCACGAAAGAACTCCTCTTGCAAATTTAGTTAGATGGAAAGATAAACCAGTTGCATTATCAATTGTACAGGCGCGCCTCGTTGGTTTAATACATTTTTCAGTTGGGTATATTCTGACATACGCGGCATTTGTAATAGCTTCTACAACAGGTAAATTTAATTAAATTTACATAAATATTAAAGGATTTACTGAAAATATTAACAATCAGTAAATTCTTTAATATTTAATTTATAAATTGCAATAATTATAAAAATCAATTACTATGACACAAAAAATATATTATAAGAAAAGAAAAAAATGGCAAAGAAAAGCATGATCCAAAGAGATATAAAAAGAAAGAAATTAATAAATAAAAATATAAATAAAAGAACAAATATAAAAATCAAAATCAAAAAAGCAAAAAGCTTTGATGAACAATTAAAAATTCAGCAAGCATTACAAAAACTTCCAAGAAATAGCGCACCAGCAAGACTACGTAACAGATGCTGGTTAACTGGACGAAGCAGAGGATACTACAGAATCTTCGGACTATCTCGGCATGTAATTAGAGAAATGGGACATGAATGCCTAATACCAGGCTTAAGAAAATCAAGCTGGTAATATAGTAAATACTCTAAATTTTAGATTAGAGCATTTAAAATATATGAATTATATCTTACAATAAATCCATGTTCACTTACAAACCAAACTGGTTACCTCGACGATACTGCAAATAAGCAGCAACTAGCAAACCGAACACAGTTATGGGGATTAAACCTAACACAATACCAGATAAAAGTGGTTCTACCATTTGTATATTAACTCTAAAACAATAAAATAATTTTAATAAATATTAATAAAAACATATCAAAAAAACTCTAGCGAAAGCCAATCGCTGCCTGCCAAACGAATGCCAATAATAAAAAAAATACTGGTATGACTGGCAAGATATCAACTAGAGGCCTAAATATAACATAAGCTTCTGGTAACTTTGCAAGAATAATTGTAGCCAACATATAAAATACCTCCTACTATTTTAAGAAGAATGATGTAATTAATAAAATGTACACTAAAAAATATAGTTATACCTATTTTCTTCTTATTTTTTCATGTTACTTTTATGATAATCTATTTTATAATATAAATTTAATAATTAAGAATATAGTAATTAACAATATATATAATATAGAATATAAATGCTATTAACTTACATCTTTAGTTATTAATAAATTCATAATAAATAAAAAATCTATGGCTATTGCAGTACAATTACTAGTTTTTGGACTAATTCTTCTATCTATTATTTTTGTGGTTCTTATGCCAGTTACATTAGCTTCTCCCGGAGAATGGGAGAAATCTAAAAATATCATATATACTGGAGCAGGCATCTGGTCTATTTTAGTCATTATTACAGGTTTAGCTAACCTATTTGTTGCTTAAAACAAAAAAATCAAAAATTATTTTAACAACATAAAATTTGTTTAAAGTAATAGAATCTTATTACTACTTGACAATTTTTATGTAGTTTGAAATAATTTACTCCATATAAGCGGGTATAGCTCAGTGGTAGAGCGTAACCTTGCCAAGGTTAATGTCGCGCGTTCGAATCGCGTTACCCGCTTTAGGCAGATTTTGAATCAGTATCAATAATAGTATCTGAGTCATTTTCTACTTTTTCAGATGGCTTATTTGAAGAATACACATCTTTACCTATCTCCATCAAGAGATCTTGTAATTTCTGTTGCTCATTTTTGATCGAACCAGAGTCTGAAACAGATATTGCTTGCCTTAATGTATTGATTTGTACTTCGACTCTTTCTTTGTCTTCTGTACTGATTTTATCTTTTAAATCTTGCAATTGACGCTCTGATTGGTAACATAAAGAATCAGCTTGATTTTTTAACTCTATGTCACTACGTTTTTGCTTATCTATGTCAGAATTAACTTCTGCCTCTTTAACTAATTTATCTACTTCGTCTTTTGGTAATGTAGAAGCACCGGTTATTGTAATCGATTGCTCCTTACCTGTTCCTTTATCTTTTGCTTTTACAGATAAAATTCCATTTGCATCTATATCAAATGTTACTTCAATTTGAGGAATACCTCTAGGAGCAGGCATTATACCATCTAATCTAAAAGTACCTAAACTTTTATTATCTTTTGTAAATTCTCGCTCACCTTGTAAAATATGAATTTCAACATTAGGCTGATTATCCACTGCTGTTGAAAATACTTCCGATTTTTTCGTTGGTACCGTTGTATTTCTAGGAATAACTTTTGTCATTACTCCGCCTAATGTCTCTACACCTAAAGACAATGGTGTCACATCTAAAAGTAATATATCTTTAACTTCACCAGCCAAAACACCTGCTTGAACTGCTGCACCAATAGCAACGACCTCATCAGGATTTACACTTTGATTAGGCTCTTTACCGATCAATTTTGTTACTAACGCTTGAATAGATGGTATCCTAGTAGAACCACCAACTAAAACAACTTGATCTATCTTGCTTGGATCTAATTGAGCATCTTGTAATGCTGTACGAACAGGTACTTGACATCTATTAATTAAATCTGTGCATAGATCCTCAAACTTGGCACGGGTCATAGTTCTCTCTAAATGCTTAGGACCTGTATTAGTTGCTGTAATAAATGGAAGATTAATATCTGTTTGTGATAAATTAGATAATTCAATTTTAGCTTTTTCTGCAGCTTCTGTTAAACGCTGTAATGCCTGCTTATCTTGACCTAAATCTATATTCTCACTTTTTTTAAATTCTTCTATCAACCAATTTACAATTTCACTATCAAAATCATTACCTCCTAAATGTGTATCACCTGATGTTGATAATACTTCGAATACACCATCACCAACTTCTAAAATAGATACATCAAATGTACCTCCACCTAAATCAAAGACCAAAATTGTTTCATTATCTTGTTTTTCTAAACCATAAGATAAAGAAGCAGCCGTAGGTTCGTTAATAATACGTAGAACTTCTAATCCAGCAATCTTTCCAGCATCCTTAGTAGCTTGCCTTTGTGAATCATTAAAATATGCTGGTACAGTTATAACAGCTTTAGTCACTGATTCACCTAAGTATTTACTAGCATCATCAACAAGTTTTCTCAGCACTTGAGCTGATATTTCTTCAGGAGCAAAATCCTTATCTAAAGCAGGACACTTAATTTTTATATTTAGATTATTATCTGCAATAATTGTATATGATGATTGCTGAAGCTCATTTTGAATTTCTTCCTTTTTACAACCAATGAATCTTTTGACAGAATAAAATGTATTCTCTGGATTAATCACCGCTTGTCTTTTAGCTATTTGCCCGACTAGTTTATCTCCATTTTTTGTATAAGCAACTACCGAAGCAGTTGTTCTAAATCCTTCTGCATTTGGTATGACAGTAGGTTTACCACCTTCCATTACGGCAACAACTGAATTAGTTGTTCCTAAATCAATGCCGACTACTTTACTCATAAAATTCCTTACAAGAAATAAAAACTATACAATTATATTAAAAAAATCTTCGATTTTAATATAGTAGTAATTACCGAACCTTGGAGATTACCAAATCCATATTTGTAACTTGAAAATTACAAGAAATTAAAAGATAATATCAATAAATCAATTTAAAAAGTATATATGTAAAAATCTCATTAATTTGACGACAAAAATGGTTTCAATAAGTTTATTAGGAACTAAAGTAGGTATGACACAAATTTTCAATAGTACAGGTAGTGCTATACCTGTGACTGTTTTACAATTAGGTCCTTGCTTAATTACACAAATTAAAACAACAAAATCTGATGGCTATAATGCAATTCAATTAGGATATCTAAAAGTAAGTAATAAAAAACTCAGTAAAGCTGAATTAGGCCATTTACAAAAAACTAATACTACTTCTTTAAAATATCTAAAAGAATATCGTGTTGACTCATCTGAATATTTCAAAATAGGACAAACTCTTACAACAGAAAATCTAAAAATAGGTGATTTTATTGATGTATCGGGTAAAAGTATAGGTAAAGGTTTTTCTGGTTACCAAAAAAGACATCATTTCAGCAGAGGTCCTATGTCACATGGATCTAAAAATCATAGACAACCTGGATCTATTGGTGCTGGTACTACACCAGGACGAGTATTTCCAGGAAAAAAAATGGCGGGAAGAATGGGTGGGCAAAAAGTTACCATCAAAAATTTACAAATTATAGACATTCATACTCAGAACCATATCATACTAATTAAAGGTTCTGTACCAGGTAAACCGGGTAGCTTGATAAGTATTAAAACAAAATAGAATCATGACAACTGACATTCAAATTCAATATGATGTATTATCAAAAGAAGGATTAGCTTCACATCTTAAATTAATAAATCTACGCATCAGCGAGTCTAAGAATATGTATATTGTTCACAGAGCTCTTGTAGAACAATTACATAAAAAAAGACAGGGTAACGCAAACTGTAAAACACGTAGTGAAGTCAGAGGTGGAGGTAGAAAACCATGGAAACAAAAAGGAACAGGTAGGGCACGTGCAGGTTCTATAAGATCACCATTGTGGAAAGGTGGGGGAGTCATATTTGGTCCTAAAACCAAAGAATATACAAAAAAATTAAATAAAAAAGAGAAGCAATTAGCAATAAGAAACATTCTGTACAATAAAAGAAAACAAACTATCATTGTCAATGATTTTTATTTTCAATCTAATCAACCAAATACAAAGCTAATATTAAAAAATATCAATGAGTTAAAAATTAATCAATCAGAAAAGATTCTTATCATATTACCAAAAAAAGACGTAAACATTTACTTGTCAACAAGAAATTTGAAGAATGTTGAACTTATTCAAGCTAATCAAATCAATCTTATATCTATCATCCGTTCCAAACATCTTGTAATAACAGAAAAGGCTTTAGATATTATTCAAAAGGTATACAATGAATAAAGAAATAGAAAAAGAGTTACTAAGTATAATCAAGAAACCAATCATAACAGATAAAACAACGAAACTACTAGAAAATAATCAATACTGTTTTCAAGTTGATTATCGTAGTAATAAACCAAAAATTAAACTAGCAATTGAATATATTTTCAAAGTAAAAGTAAAAAAGATCAATACATGTCATGCTCCTCGTAAAAAACGTACTGTTGGACGTTTTAAAGGATATAAAACACATTATAAAAAAGCAATTGTCACATTATCAGAAAATGACACTATCAATCTATTTTCTGATCAATAAAATTACAAAAATAACCAAATATGGCTCTTCGTTTATATAAAGCATCAACACCAGGAACCAGAAACCGTACTGTCTCAACATTTGAAGAAATTAGTACAAACAAACCAGAAAAGTCACTCATCAAATATATTCATTATCCTAAAGGTCACAATAATAAAGGATTAATTACATCAAGACACAGGGGAGGTGGGCATAAAAAAAAATACAGAATTATTGATTTTAAAAGAAATAAACTAAATATTTTAGCTAAGGTTGCAAGTATCGAATACGATCCAAACAGAAATGCAAGAATCGCATTATTACATTATACGGATGGTATAAAAAAATACATTCTACATCCAAGATCTTTATCTATAGGACAATTTGTGACTTCTGGTCCAAATTCGGCCATAGAAGTAGGTAATGCATTACCTATGGGAAATATTCCGTTAGGTACTGCTGTTCACAACATAGAGCTGAAAACTGGCAAAGGTGGCCAAATTGTAAGAGCTGCTGGAACATATGCACAGATAGTAGCAAAAGAAGGTGATTTTGTAACTCTAAAATTACCATCCAGTGAGGTCAGACTATTCAGAAAAGAATGCTATGCAACTATTGGTCAAATTGGGAATATTGATTACAATAACATAACCATTGGAAAAGCTGGGCGTAATCGATGGCTTGGTAAAAAACCAAAAGTTAGAGGAATCGCAATGAATCCAGTTGACCATCCACATGGTGGTGGTGAAGGCAAGTCACCAATTGGACGCAATCATCCTGTTACTCCATGGGGCAAGCCAGCATTAGGCGTAAAAACTAGACCTACTAAAAAGTATAGTAACTCGTATATATTACGTAAACGGAAATAAATAAAACCATGTCAAGATCATTATACAAAGGACCTTTTATACAAAGAAAGTTACTAAATAAAATTGACCGTATGAATCAGCAAAATATTAAAAATACGATTAAAACTTGGTCACGCTCATCGACAATTATACCTATCATGGTAGGTCATACAATAGCTGTCCATAACGGCAAGCAACATTTCCCTATCTTTATTTCTGACCAAATGGTTGGTCATAAATTAGGTGAATTTGTACCAACACGTAATTTTAGAAGCCATATAAAAAATGATAGAAGAACAAAAAGATAATAATAAAATGGAAAAAGAAGCGTACGCTCAAAGCAAATACTTAAGACTATCTCCGCATAAAGTACGTAGAATACTAAACCAAATACGTGGTAAAAAATATCAAGAAGCATTAATGATTCTTGAATTCATGCCATATAAGCCATGTAAAATAATAAAAAAAATATTAGAATCGGCTGCCTCCAATGCAAAAAACAACCACGGGTATAGCAAAAATAATTTAATTATTTATGAAGCATTTGCTGATGGTGGACCTAATTTAAAAAGGTTTCAACCACGAGCGCAAGGTAGGGCATTTAAAATACACAAACCAACTTGCCACATTACACTAGCTGTTAAATCCATAATTTAATTACTATCTATAATACAGAAATCATGAAATGGGCCAAAAAACACATCCTTTAGGTTTTCGAATTAATATAACTCAGAGACATAGATCTTCCTGGTTTGCAAATAATAGACAATACTCTAAATTATTACAAGAAGATTATGATATTAGAAAACATATTACAACAACCTTAAAAACAGCTAGCATTGTCAATATACAAATCGAGAGAAAAGTTGACCAAATCGAGATTGAAATTAAAACAGCTAGACCTGGTATTGTTCTAGGTAAATTAGGAGGAGGGATTGATAACTTAAGACAAGAAATAAATAAACAATTAAAAAATAAAAAACAAATTCGTATTAATGTAATAGAAATAACTGAACCAGATAGAGAAGCATTTATTATAGCAGATTTTATATCGCAACAATTAGAAAAAAGAGTTGCGTTTCGACGAGCAGTCAGACAGGCAATACAAAGAGCTCAAAAAGCAAATGTAAAAGGCATCAAAGTACAAGTATCAGGTAGACTAAACGGTGCAGAAATAGCTAGAAGTGAATGGTTACGCGAAGGCAGAGTACCATTGCAGACATTAAGAGCTGATATAGACTACTCTTATAAAACAGCACAAACTATTTATGGAATATTGGGAATCAAAGTTTGGCTTTTTAAAGGAGAAATTCTAGACTCAAATTTAATATATTAATCATAACAAATAACAATAACTTAAGAAATCAAAATGCTAAGTCCTAAAAAAACAAAATTTCGAAAACAACACAGGGGGCGTATGCGTGGTAAAGCAAGCAAAGGTAATTATATAGCCTTTGGAGACTATGCATTACAAGCAATAGAACCTGTGTGGCTTACATCCAGACAAATCGAAGCAACTAGAAGAACAATCACTAGATATGTTCGTAGAGGAGGAAAACTATGGATAAGAGTTTTTCCTGATAAACCTGTAACAGCTAGAGCAGCTGAAACAAGAATGGGATCAGGCAAAGGAGCTCCAGAATATTGGGTAGCTGTAATTAAACCTGGACACATTTTATTTGAAATTAAAGGTGTACTTGAAAGAGACGCCAAACAGGCGATGAAACTAGCATCGTATAAGCTTCCGATTAAAACAAAGTTTATTACTAAACATAGGTAAATATAAACTCATGAATTTAATGAATATAAAAGAAATAAAAAATCTTTCATCAGTTGATATAAATAATAAAATTATAGAAATAAAAAGAGAAATATTTGACTTAAAATTCAAACAAGCAACTAGACAATCAATTAAACCTCATCTATTTAAGGCTTATAAACGAATGTTAGCTCAACTATTAACTATAAGAAATAATTTAAAATCATCTAATTAATTATGATCACTAAAGAAATAATAGGTAGGGTTATCAGCAATAAAATGAATAAAACTATTACTGTAGTCGTAACTAAGAAATTATCGCATAGAAAATATAATAAAATCTTATCAAAAACAAAAAAATACTACGTACATGATGAAAATAATGACTATTTAGTAGGCGATATTGTAAAAATTAAAGCAACTCGCCCAATAAGCAAAAAAAAGTATTGGACAGTAATTGATAAATTAAAATAAGCACAAAATTAAATGATACAAAACCAAAGCTATTTAAATATTGCAGATAATAGTGGTGCACGTAAAATCATGTGTATTAGAGTACTTGGTAGCAGTAATCCTAAATATGCAAAAATTGGCGACATCATTATCGGTGTTGTAAAAGATGCTTCTCCTAACATGACAGTCAAAAGATCTGATATTGTTAGAGCAGTAATTGTACGTACAAAAAAAACAACGCGACGTATAGATGGTATGCAAATTCGATTTGACGATAATGCAGCTGTATTAATTACACAAGATAATAATCCTAAAGGTACACGAATTTTTGGACCTATAGCAAGAGAACTAAGAGAAAAAAATTTTTCAAAAATTATTTCGTTAGCCAGTGAGGTAGTATGATTAAAAAATCAAAAATACATGTGAGAAAAGGAGATAATGTACAAATTATTTCTGGTCGTCATAAAGGAAAAACTGGCATTATTATTAAAGTACTAACAAAAACAAGTCATGTAATAATTAAAAATTTAAACTTAAAAATTAAGCATGTTAGGAAAAATCAAGAAGAAGAAAGTGGAAAAATAATTAATTTTGAAGCACCTATTCATAGCTCTAATGTTATGCTTTACAGCATAAAAAGCAAAACTAGAAGCCGTTATAATACAAAATTCAATGAAAATAATCAGAAATACAGAATACTAAATAAAACTGCAGAAATTATTAAATAATAAAATGACAGAATCTTTACAAACATTGTACAATAGTCAGATAAAAAAGTATTTGCAACATGAATTTCTTTATAAAAACATTCATCAAATACCCAAAATCACGAAGATTGTCTTAAATCGAGGGCTAGGCGAAGCATCACAGAACTCTAAAACTTTAGATAATAGTCTTCAAGAATTAATGCTTATTAGCGGGCAAAAACCAATTATTACAAGATCTAAAAAATCTATAGCAGGTTTTAAAATTAGAGAAAATATACCAATTGGCATGACTGTTACTTTAAGAAGACAAAAAATGTATAATTTTTTAAACAAATTAATCAACCTATCATTACCAAGAATTAGAGATTTTCGAGGCGTCAGCAAAAATCTCTTCGATGGTCAAGGTAATTATAATTTAGGGTTAAAAGAACAATTAATTTTTCCAGAAATTGAATATGATACTGTGGATAAGATTCGCGGGATGGATGTTGCAATTGTAACTACTGCTAAAACAGATTTAGAAGGCTTTGCTTTACTAAAAAGTTTTGGTATGCCTTTTAAAGATTAAGATAAATTAGAAATTATTCAATTGAGGAAAAACCATGTTTAATGATACTATTGCTGATGCACTAACTAGAATACGTAATGCTATTTTAGCAAAGCACCAAATCGTACAAATACCTTCCACTAAAGTAACACGTAACATAATTAAAGTCTTAAAAGAAGAAGGATTTATTCAAGATTTTGATCATATACAAGATAATTTTAAAAATTTTTTACTTGTATCTTTAAAATATAAAGGTAAAAACAAATCTTCAGTAATCACAACATTAAAAAGAATTAGCAAACCTGGCTTACGCGTCTATGCCAATCATAAAGGATTACCAAAAGTAATTGGAGGTATTGGTATTGCTATTATTTCTACGTCTAAAGGAATAATGACAGACAAACAAGCTAGATACTCAGGCTTAGGTGGCGAAGTATTATGCTACATTTGGTAAATGATAACAATAAGGAGAATTAAATGTCACGAATAGGAAAAAATCCTATACTAATAAGTTCAGATATTGATGTAACAATTGATAATAAAAAAATCACCATTAAAGGTCCTAAAGGTGAATTAAAACACTTACTAGCTCCTCAAATAGATATTAAAAACAATAAAACAGAATTAATTGTTTCAATCAATACAGAAAATAAAACTTCTAAACAATTACATGGACTCTCTAGAACACTTTTAAATAATATGGTTATTGGAGTATCAAAAGGTTTCTATAAAACACTTGAAATACAGGGAGTTGGCTACAGAGCACAAATTAATCAAAAAAATCAATTAATATTAAATATAGGATATAGTCATAGTATTGAAGTAAGTCCACCTAGTGGAATCAAAATTGAAGTAGAAAACAATACTATAATCAAAATCCATGGTATTAACAAAGAAACTGTTGGGCAACTCGCTGCAAAAATTCGATCTCTTCGACCACCTGAGCCTTACAAAGGAAAAGGTATAAGATATACTAACGAAATTATAAGAAGAAAAGTTGGTAAAGCAGGCAAATAATATGAAAAGAAAAATAAAAAGTAAAAATAATAGACCTCGTCTACGCATATTTAGATCAAATAGACATATATATGCACAAGTAATCGATGATACAAAACATACTACACTAATTACTAGTTCTAGCTTATGTCCTAAACTAAAAAACAAAATTAAATCTACTGCATCATGTGATACAGCAGAAATAGTAGGCAAAGATATAGGTTTTAAACTAAAAAGTAAAGGTATTACTCATATAATTTTTGATAGAGGTAATCGTGTATATCATGGAAGAATTAAAGCTCTTGCAGATGCAACGAGAAATGAAGGTATTAACTTTTAATTAACATTAAACCAAAAAATGGCCATAAAAAAAAAGAATCTTAAACAAAGAGAACAAGAAGCAAACTGGGAAGAAAGAGTTATTCAAGTCAAACGAGTAACAAAAGTAGTGAAAGGAGGAAAAAAACTCAGTTTTAGAGCAATAATTATTGTAGGTAATGAAAAAGGACAAGTTGGTGTTGGTATTGGTAAAGCAACTGACGTAATCAATGCAGTAAAAAAGGGTGTTACCGATGCTAAAAAGAATATTATTAATATTCCATTAACAAAAACATATTCCATACCACACCACATTAACGGAATAGAAGGTGCTGCAGAAGTTTTAATGAGACCTTCTGCTCCAGGTTCAGGAGTAATAGCAGGTGGTGCTGTAAGAACTGTTTTAGAATTAGCTGGCATTAAAAATATTTTGACCAAGCAATTAGGTTCAAATAATGCACTTAATAATGCTCGAGCAACAATAAATGGACTGTCCGATTTAAGAACATTTAAACAAGCAGCTCAAGATAGATCGATAGATGTCATCAAATTATACAATTAAGCTTAATAGTTAAGCTATTTATTATATCCAAATCGATGAATTTAACCAACACATTAACCGAAAAATCAATAATTACATTACTGATACTTGTAATGGCCCGTTTAGGTATATTTATACCTATTCCTGGGATTGACCACGATACTTTTTACACAAGTATAGGTCAAAATGCATTAGTGAATTTTTTAAATATATTTTCTGGTGGTGGATTATCCACAATAGGAATGTTTGCACTAGGAATCGTACCATATATTAATGCATCCATAATTATTCAGCTTTTAATCAAAATTATACCAGAATTAGAAAGTCTACAAAAAGAAGAAGGTGAATCTGGAAAAAGAAAAATTACACAAATCACAAGATACTTAACTCTTGTTTGGGCTTTAGCACAAAGTATAGCAATAGCATTTTGGATTAAACCATATGTATTTAATTGGGATATAAGTTTTATTATCGATTGTGTAACAACTTTAACAACTGGATCTATGATTATTATGTGGCTATCTGAACTAATTACAGAGTACGGAATAGGAAATGGAGCTTCATTACTCATTTTTCAAAATATAGTTTCTGGTATACCTAAAAATATCCAAAACTACTCTATAAACATTTTAAATGTTACTCAAATAGCTACACTATTTATACTACTTCTATTATTTTTGTTCATGTTATCAATTACAATATTAATTCAAGAGGGATCAAAAAAAATAGCTATTATCTCTGCAAAGCAATTGAATAGCTTTAAAAATATAAATTCAAAAAGCTACATACCTTTAAAGATGAATCAAGGAGGTGTTATGCCAATAGTATTTGCATCAGCAGCTATGACCATTCCATCATATATAAAAGAAGTTGTAAGCAATACAGGTATTAAAAATTTCTTAATTTTATTTTCGCCTAATGGACCTTTATACATTGCATTGTATGGTATTCTAATTATCGTATTCAGTTATTTTTATACATCATTGGTTTTAAACTCAGATGATGTAGCACAGAATTTAAAAAAAATGGGTGCAAGTATACCAGGAATTAGACCTGGTCGCAACACAAGCAAATACTTAAAAAACATTTTAGATAAATTAACTTTACTAGGATCTATTTTTCTATTCTTTGTTGCTATGATTCCTTCAATTATTACTAATATTACACAGATAAAAGTATTTCAAGGACTTGGCGCAACATCATTATTGATTTTAGTAAGTGTAGCTATTGATACTGCTAAGCAAATACAGACATATATCATATCTGAAAAATACAACAGTACTATACAATAGTATTAATACTTATGTATAAAAAAATAAAAATTATACAAATACAAAAGAATAATGTCATGAAAGTAAGACCTTCAGTGAAAAAAATGTGCGATAAATGTAAAATAATAGTAAGAAAAAGAAAAGTAAGAGTAATTTGTGAAAATCCTAAGCACAAACAAAAACAGGGATAAAAATAGATAAAATTAACATTTGGAGATGAAAATTGGCTAGAATAGCAGGTATAGATCTACCTAAACAAAAAAGAATTGAAATCGCTTTAACATATATATATGGAATTGGTCTATCTAGATCAAAAGCCATTTTAAAAAAGATACAAATCAATCCTAATAGACAAGTAATCAATCTAAATGATGATGACATTACCAGTATTAGAAATATTCTAGACACTGAATATGTAATTGAAGGTGATTTAAGGCGATTACAATCAATAAATATAAAAAGGCTAATGGAAATTAATTCCTATAAAGGAAAGAGACATAGAATAGGATTACCATTAAGAGGACAAAGAACACGAACTAATGCAAGAACACGTAGAGGAATCAAAAAGACTATGGCCGGTAAAAAGAAAGCTCCTAAGAAATAAATTATATTAAACACTACATGGCTAAGCAAATAAAAAAAGCATCAAATAATCGAAGAAAAAAAAATATTGTAAACGGAATAACACATATTCAATCAACTTTCAATAATACAATTATTACTATTACAGATCTCAATGGTTCAACAATCTGCTGGTGTTCATCTGGTGCTAGTGGTTTTAAAGGAGCTAAAAAAGGTACACCTTTTGCAGCACAAACTGCAGCTGAAAAGGCTGCTAAAATTGCGATTGATCAAGGTATGAAGCAAACAGAAGTAACAGTTAATGGACCAGGAGCTGGTAGGGAAACTGCAATTAGAGCGATACAAGCAACAGGCATAGAAATTACACTCATTAAAGATATAACTTCTATACCACATAATGGTTGTAGACCACCTAAAAAACGTAGAGTATAAAATCAATATAAACTTAATATATACCTATAAATAATAATTTATTCACGCAATTTAACTCACAAGGAACAATGACTCATTTCCAAATAGAATGCATAGAGTCAATAACAGAAGGTACTAGTAAACAATATGGACGCTTTGTACTAGAGCCACTTAAACAAGGACAAGGTATTACAATTGGCAATTCCTTAAGGAGAACCTTATTAGCGGATTTAGAAGGTGCTGCGATAGTTGCAGTAAGAATTGCTGGCGTCAATCACGAATTCTCAACCATTACAGGAGTAAGAGAAGATGTTTTAGAAATTCTCTTGAATCTTAAGGAAGTTGTCCTGAAAAGCTACGCTGCTGAACCACAAATAGGAAGATTAAGAGTACAAGGACCTGCAGTAGTAACTGCAGGGCTATTTGATTTACCACCCGAAATTGAAATAATAGATCATAGACAGTATATAGCAACTATATGCAATAATACGATATTTGAAATGGAGTTTCGAATTGAAAAAGGCTATGGTTATAAATTAGTCAATAAATATACTCATGAAAAATCAATAGATTTCTTACAAATCGATGCTGTATTTATGCCAGTAAAAAAATTTAATTATATAATTCAAGAAAAAAGAAACAATTCACAAGTAACTCAGGAAAAACTTATACTAGACATATGGACAAATGGTAGTTTATCTCCTCAGCAAGCTATTAGTGAAGGATCTAAAATTTTAACTCATTTGTTTCATCCTCTGACAAACATAACCTTTAAACCAACTCAACAATTTGATAATAATCATGATAATCAAGTTAATCAATTATTAATAGAAGAGTTGAAATTATCAGTCAGAGCATATAACTGTCTAAAAAGAGCTCAAATACATTCTATATCTGATTTACTTGATTATTCACAAGAAGAATTACTAGAAATTAAAAATTTTGGACAAAAATCTGCAGAAGAAGTCATTGATGCACTAAGGAACCGTCTAGGGATTAATCTACCTAAAGATAAATCTTTAAACAATAAATCAAGTTAAGAGTAATATTTATTCAATGCATAAAAGCATATGTATTAAATTCAATTTCTTATTAATATCATCTACATATAATGAATAAAACATTCGTACCAAAACAAAATAAAGCATCACAATGGTATTTAATTGATGCTAAAAATCAAACATTAGGAAGACTTAGCACTAGAATTGCAAGTACTCTAAAAGGAAAAGATAATTGTAACTATACACCTGATCAAATTAATAATACCTATATCATAATAATTAATGCCAAAGATATTTTAATAAGTGGCAACAAAAAATCACAAAAATTATACTATAGACATTCAGGTAGACCAGGTGGCCTAAAAGTAGAAACCTTTGAACAATTACAAAAAAGAATACCGACAAGAATAATAGAAAAATCTGTTAAGGGTATGTTACCTAAAAATACACTTGGGCGACAATTATTTAGACATCTAAAAGTATATCCTGGAACATTTCATCCACATTGCTCACAGAAACCGACTCAACTACAACTTAAATAATTAACATAAAAATAACAATATACATGACCAGCTTATCTAATAATCCAAGAGTTACGTATTCTGGAACAGGTAGACGTAAATCATCTATAGCTAGAGTAAGATTAATACCTGGCTCAGGAAAATTAATTATCAATGGACTTCCAGGTGAATCATACTTACAATTTAGTCCTAACTATTTAAGAATATCTTACGCTCCTTTAAAAGTTCTTGGTCTGACTAGTGAATATGATATATATGTAAAGGCAGAAGGTGGTGGATTAACAGGACAAGCTGATGCTATCAGATTAGGAATTGCAAGAGCATTATGTACAATTAATTCAGATAATAGAACTACACTAAAGTCAGAGGGCTATTTAACAAGAGACGCAAGAGTTAAAGAAAGAAGAAAATACGGCTTACGTAAAGCAAGAAAAGCTCCTCAATATTCAAAACGATAATAATATGGCTAAAAAAAACATACACCCAAAATGGTTTAAAGAATCAAAAGTATACTGTGACGGACAACATATTATGACAGTAAGCTCCACAAAAGAAAAACTCAATGTAGATATTTGGTCTGGAAATCATCCATTTTTTACAGGATCACAAAGAATTATTGACACTGAAGGTAGAGTAGAAAGATTTATGAAAAAATATAATATAAAAAATAATTGACAGGTTTTCACACAGTGTCTATACTAATTTGAAAAATCAGAAATTTATCTTATTAGACTATGCCAACTATTCAGCAATTAGTAAGACAAGAAAGAATCAAAACGAAGAAAAAGACAAAATCTCCTGCTTTAAAGTCTTGTCCACAAAGAAGAGGTGTTTGTACACGAGTATATACAACTACTCCTAAAAAACCTAACTCTGCATTAAGAAAAGTAGCACGTGTTCGCTTAACTTCAGGCTTTGAAGTAACAGCTTATATTCCAGGTATTGGACATAATATACAAGAACACTCAGTTGTTTTAATAAGAGGTGGAAGAGTTAAAGATTTACCGGGAGTTAGGTATCATATTGTTCGTGGAACATTAGATGCTGCTGGCGTAAAAGAACGTACACAAAGTAGATCAAAATATGGGAGTAAAAAGCCTAAAACTTAATAATAAATAAAAATATCATTATGTCACGTCGTAACACTGCAAAAAGAAGAGTTGTGTCTCCTGATCCACTATACAACAGCCGACTAGTGAGCATGCTCACAATCAGGATACTTAAAAGTGGCAAAAAAAGCCTCGCACAAAAAATTGTCTATAGCACTTTAGACATTATTAAAGATAAAACTTCTAATGACCCATTGGAAGTTTTAGAAAAAGCAATCAGAAATGCGACTCCTTTAGTAGAAGTGAAGGCAAGAAGAGTTGGTGGTTCTACATACCAAGTACCAATTGAAATTAGAGCTTATAGAGGTACCAATTTAGCACTTAGATGGCTAACTCAATTTGCAAAAAAAAGAGCTGGTAAAAACATGGCAAACAAACTTGCTAATGAAATAGTAGATGCTTCAAATGATAACGGAAGTACTATTAAAAAACGAGAAGAAACACATCGTATGGCAGAAGCAAATAAAGCATTTGCACACTATCGCTATTAAAAAATACATAAATAAAAGCATTCTAAAAAAATAATAAGAGGATTAATATTAATGGCAAGAGAAAAATTTGAGAGAAAAAAACCACATGTAAACATTGGTACAATTGGACATGTAGATCATGGTAAAACAACATTAACAGCTGCTATTTCAGCAACGTTAGCTGCTGCAAATAATACAACAGCTAAAAAGTTTGATGAAATTGATGCTGCACCAGAAGAAAAAGCAAGAGGAATTACAATTAATACTGCACATGTAGAATATGAAACAGAAAATAGACATTATGCACATGTAGATTGTCCTGGACATGCTGATTATGTGAAAAATATGATAACTGGAGCTGCACAAATGGACGGGGCTATCCTTGTTGTATCTGCAGCGGATGGTCCTATGCCTCAAACTAGAGAACATATATTATTAGCTAAACAGGTAGGTGTTCCTAACGTAGTTGTTTTCTTAAATAAACAAGATCAAGTTGATGACGATGAATTACTAGAACTTGTAGAACTAGAAGTTCGTGAATTACTATCACAGTATGACTTTCCTGGTGATGATATACCTTTTGTTGCTGGCTCAGCATTACTGGCTCTAGAAGAAGTAACAAAAAGTCCTAAAATACAAAATGGCGAAAATGAATGGGTAGACAAAATACATTCACTAATGACAGCTGTTGATGATTATATTCCAACACCAGAAAGAGATGTAGATAAGACTTTTCTGATGGCCGTTGAAGATGTATTCTCAATTACAGGCAGAGGAACTGTAGCAACTGGTAGAATTGAAAGAGGAATAATCAAAGTAGGAGATACGATAGAAATAGTAGGTTTAAAAGAAACAAAAAGTACAACCATTACTGGACTAGAAATGTTTCAGAAAACATTAGATGAAGGTATGGCAGGTGACAATATCGGTATTTTACTGCGTGGTATACAAAAAAATGAAATAGAACGTGGTATGGTTCTGGCGCAACCAAATACAATTACACCTCATACACAATTTGAAGCTGAAGTATATATTTTAACTAAAGATGAAGGTGGGAGACATACTCCTTTTTTTTCAGGTTACCGTCCGCAATTTTATGTAAGAACTACAGACGTTACAGGAACCATTACTAAATTCACTGCTGATGATGGCTCTGCAGCAGAAATGGTAATGCCAGGAGACCGCATTAAAATGAGTGCTGAACTAATTAATGCAATTGCAATTGAACAAGGTATGAGATTTGCAATTAGAGAAGGTGGAAGAACTGTAGGTGCTGGTGTCGTTTCCAAAATTATTGAATAATTAAAACTTATGATAGTCACTGAACAGCAAAAAATTAGAATTAAATTAAAATCATATCAGCCTTCACTTATCATTAATTCATGTAATCAAATAATTGAAACAGCAATACGAACTAATGCAAAGATAGTAGGGCCTATCGCTTTTCCAACTAAAAGAAGAATATATTGTGTTTTAAGATCGCCACATGTAGATAAAGACTCAAGAGAACATTTCGAAATAAAAACGCATAGTCGAATGCTAGAAATATATACTTTATCTTCTCAAACAATTGATTCTCTAATGAAACTCAATATCCCAGCTGGAGTAGACATAGAAGTTAAACTATAAAAAGTTTAGGTGACAAATTAATGTCACCTAATAAAATAAAATTATACTAATATAATTGTTCTTCCTGATGAGTTTTTATAACACAATCGCTAGTCGGATAAGCTACACAAGTAAGAACAAAATTAGCTTCAATTTGATCTGAATCTAAAAAAGACTGATCATCTTGATTTATTGTTCCTTCATCAACTATACCGGCACATGTAGAGCATGCACCTGCTCGACAGGAATATGGTAATTCTATACCTAATTCTTCCGCAACATCTAAGATATAAGAATCATCCGGACATTTAAATTCTTCTTTTTCTCCATCTTCAAGAATCAAAGTTACATTATATTCAGCCATATTTAAACCTCACAAATAATATTATTACTTTACAATATATCGAAATATTTTTATATTAAAATAATTAAAAATATAAAGATATACTAACTACTAAAACAATAAATTCGTAAAAAAAATTCTAAAATTGAAAAATATAAAGAAAAATTGAAAAAATATTTCAATAAAGTCAAAGAATTTATATATAAGTTAATATAATTAACATCATTATAAATACCTTCCAATTATGGCACGATATACAAAATCCATCCTTCAACCACGTGATATTATTTATATAAACTATTTTCAAATAGAATTATTTATACAAGAAATTTCGCATTTAATCAAAAGATTATTAATACAAACAATCAGACGTCCATCTAGTCTATTGTCAGGAATTATTCAACCTTTATTGTGGCTCATTTTATTTGGTGGATTATTTCAAAATGCACCTGTCAGTCTATTTACTATAGAAACGAAATACGGACAATTTTTGAGTTGCGGTATTATTATATTTACTTCTTTTACAGGATCTCTAAACTCTGGCTTACCTCTTATATTTGATAGAGAATTTGGATTTTTAAATAGACTTTTAGTATCACCAATGACTTCTAAAGATAATTTACTTATATCATCTTCCTTTTTTATGATTGGCATAACTATGTTCCAAACACTAATTATTATGATATTTAGCCTAGGAATCTTTAATTATAGTATTCAAATAAACCAAATTTACATTTTTTTTATTATTACACTCCTAATCACAAGCAGTATATCAAACCTTAGTATTGGATTAGCTTTTATACTACCTGGCCATATTGAATTTTTAGCTTTTACATTACTCATTAACCTACCCATGTTGTTTTCAAGTACTGCTTTAGCACCTCTTTCGTTTATGCCTTACTGGCTACAAGTTCTAGCAAATTTAAACCCTTTAACATATGCAATAGAAAGTATTAGATTTATATCTACAACAAATCAGTGGTATTATTCTTCACCAGTAATAAAAACTTTGTGGTTTAATTTAAGTTTATTACAAATAATATTATTCCTAAGCGTAATTAGTACAATCAGTTTTACCAGCATAAAAACAATAATTTCAAATAAATTGGAATAATGAGATTTTTGGTACTTTGGAGAGTATAAGAGTGGTATAATAAGTTAAATAATACAGACTAAATTTTATTAATTATTTGTAAGAAAGGCACATTAATTATTTCTTATTTTAGGAGGCATTTAATTTAATGGGTTTACCTTGGTATAGAGTACATACAGTAGTATTAAATGACCCTGGTCGTTTAATTTCGGTACATTTAATGCACACCGCTTTAGTAGCTGGATGGGCAGGATCTATGGCATTATATGAATTAGCTGTTTTTGATCCATCTGATCCTGTACTTAATCCTATGTGGCGACAAGGCATGTTTGTTATGCCTTTTATGGCAAGATTAGGTATTACAGACTCTTGGGGAGGATGGAGCATTACAGGAGAAAGTGTATCCAATCCTGGATTATGGAGTTTCGAAGGTGTTGCTATAACACATATTGTTTTATCTGGTATGCTATTTTTAGCATCTATCTGGCATTGGGTATATTGGGACTTAGAGCTATTTCGTGATCCCAGAACGGGAGAACCAGCACTAGATTTACCTAAAATTTTTGGAATTCATTTATTACTAGCTAGCTTATTATGCTTCGGTTTCGGTGCATTTCATGCAACAGGACTTTTTGGACCTGGCATTTGGGTATCTGATGCATACGGAGTAACTGGAAAAGTACAACCAGTAGCACCAGCGTGGGGCCCTGACGGATTTAATCCATTCAATCCTGGAGGTATAGCTTCACATCACATAGCTGCAGGTACAGTAGGTATACTTGCAGGAATATTTCATCTAACAGTTAGACCTCCTCAGAGACTATATAGAGCATTAAGAATGGGAAATATAGAAACTGTACTTTCTAGTAGTATTTCTGCGGTTTTCTTTAGTGCTTTTATTACTTGTGGAACGATGTGGTATGGTTCTGCAACAACACCTCTAGAATTATTTGGTCCTACTAGATACCAATGGGATAGCGGTTATTTTCAACAAGAAATTGAACAAAGAGTTGAAAATTCTTTAAATGATGGAGCTAGCCCTACAGAAGCCTGGTCCAGAATTCCAGATAAACTTGCTTTCTATGATTATATAGGCAATAATCCAGCTAAAGGAGGACTATTTCGCGCTGGTCCAATGGATAAAGGAGATGGAATAGCTGAAGCATGGTTAGGTCATCCAATTTTCCAAGATAAGGATAATAGAGAACTAATTGTGCGAAGAATGCCTGCATTCTTTGAAACATTTCCAGTAATTTTAGTAGATAAAGATGGTATTATACGAGCAGATATACCATTTAGAAGAGCCGAATCAAAATATAGTATTGAACAAGTAGGTGTAACAGTTAGTTTTTATGGTGGAAAACTAAACAACAAAGTATTTACAGACGCACCTAGCGTAAAAAAATATGCCAGAAAAGCTCAACTAGGCGAAGTATTTGAATTTGATAGAACCACTCTAGAATCGGACGGAGTATTTAGAAGCAGTCCTAGAGGATGGTTTACATTTGGACATGCTAATTTTGCTCTAATATTCTTTTTTGGACACTTGTGGCATGGATCTAGAACTATTTTTAGAGATGTATTTGCAGGTATAGGAGCTGAGGTAACTGAACAAGTTGAATTTGGTGCGTTCCAAAAACTAGGAGATAAAAGCAGCAAAAAACAAGGAGCTGTTTAAGATTTATTGATCAAGAATTAATACATATTAAATATGAGGAAAAAATGGAAGCTCTAGTATACGTTTTTTTACTAACAGGTACGCTAATGGTTATTTTCTTTGCAATTTTTTTTAGAGACCCTCCAAGAATTGCCAAATAACTATTAATTAGAATCCACTCTCTAAATACAATAAAAAAGAGAGTGGTAAAAATGACATGATTATTCTTCATGCTCTTCAAACGGATCTCGTAAATCTTGCGAAATAGGCCCAAAGGCTATATAAACAGAATAGCCAGTAATACCTATCAGTAAACTTGAAATAAAAATACTAAGAACTGTTGCGATTTCCATAAATTAAAAAAAATAAGGTTAACTTATTTCTATGATAATAGAATAAGTATTCCAAAAGTATAATAATCAACTTAATTTATAACACTATGGCACTAAGAACTAGACTAGGAGAAATTTTAAGACCTTTAAACTCTGAGTATGGTAAAGTTGCTCCTGGATGGGGAACCACACCAATTATGGCAATATTCATGCTCTTATTTTTTCTATTTTTACTTATTATTTTACAAATCTATAACTCATCTCTTATATTGAATAATGTAGATGTAGACTGGGCAACTTTAGGCAATTAGTATAAATAAAAAGTTAACCTTGTGTATTTATACACAAGGAAATATAAAAATTAACTGATTAATAATAATTCACTTTCAGTAAAATTATTTGCATTAACACCATTATAAGCTTGTTTTACAAACCTTACGTTAATAGGATACTTAATATTCTCCTCTACTCTAAAGACAGTACCAATATCATGATACCAATACGACTCTTTTCTTAACACTTTTACCTTAGAACCTTTAGTAATCATAAGCAATAATCTAAATTAATATCAATAGTATTCAATAATAAATTAGCAGACCTAGATTAATAAAAGCAAATATATTACATTTTATAAACTAGTCAACTTTTTTTTACATTAGTAAGTTGCCGCAAAAATAGTAAAAATGTTAAATTTATTACTATAATAACAATTAAATTCATCTTTCACTATAAAGATATTATCAAAGGCACAAAAGGATTTCAAAAAATGAAAATATCATGGAGAACTATTCTTCTATGGTCATTACCGCTTATTGTCATTACTTTTTTTCTATGGCAAGGTTTCCTAGCACCAACAAGTAATGAATTGAATAACAATGTTGCTAGTTCTCGTATGACTTATGGCAGATTTTTAGAATACTTGGATATGGGATGGGTTAAGCGTGTGGATATGTATGACAATGGCCATACAGCAATTGTTGAAGCAATTGGGCCAGAACTCGGGAACCGAATTCAAAAAATAAGAGTCGAACTACCAGCTAGTGCACCTGAGCTAATAACACAACTAAGAAACAAAAATGTTGATTTAGATGCACATCCTCCCAAAAACAATGGCGCTATATGGAATTTATTAGGCAACCTATTCTTTCCTTTATTACTTATTAGTGGCTTAGCCTTATTATTTAGACGTTCAAATTCTAATAACGGAGGTCCTGGGCAAGCCATGTCTTTTGGAAAATCTAAAGCACTATTTCAAATGGAAGCTAAAACAGGTATAGTGTTTGATGATGTGGCAGGTGTCGATGAAGCAAAAGAAGAATTTCAAGAAGTTGTTACATTTTTAAAGCAACCAGAATGCTTTACCGCTGTAGGAGCGAAAATTCCAAAGGGCGTATTGCTAGTTGGTCCTCCAGGAACTGGAAAAACATTACTAGCAAAAGCAATTGCCGGTGAGGCAAATGTACCTTTTTTCAGTATATCTGGATCTGAATTTGTAGAAATGTTCGTAGGCGTCGGTGCATCGAGAGTTCGTGATTTATTTAAAAAGGCTAAAGAGAATGCTCCATGTATTGTATTCATTGACGAGATTGATGCTGTAGGAAGACAACGAGGAACAGGTATAGGTGGTGGAAATGATGAGAGAGAACAAACTCTAAATCAACTACTAACCGAAATGGATGGTTTTGAAGGTAATACAGGCATTATTGTAATTGCAGCAACAAATAGGGCTGATATTTTAGATTCAGCCTTATTAAGACCAGGAAGATTTGACAGGCAAGTATCTGTTGATGTACCAGATTTCAATGGTAGACTTGCTATTTTGAGTGTTCATGCAAAAAATAAAAAAATCGATGGTGATGTCTCTTTATCTACAATTGCACGACGAACACCTGGTTTTTCTGGTGCAGACCTTGCAAACTTATTAAACGAAGCTGCAATACTTACAGCTAGAAGAAGAAAAAAAACAATCACTATCAATGAAATTGATGCTTCTATAGATCGTGTTGTTGCTGGTATGGAAGGAACACCATTAATAGATAGCAAAAGCAAAAGACTAATTGCTTATCATGAAGTAGGGCATGCTATTGTAGGAACTCTACTAAAAAATCATGAACCTGTACAGAAGGTTACACTAATACCGAGAGGACAAGCAAAAGGATTAACATGGTTTACACCCGCTGATGATCAAACTTTAATATCTAGAGCACAAATCTTATCACGCATTATGGGAGCACTTGGCGGTAGAGCTGCAGAAGAAGTAGTATTTGGAGACGCAGAAGTAACAACTGGTGCCAGTAATGATTTACAACAAGTAACTTCTATGGCTCGGCAAATGGTAACAAGATTTGGTATGTCAGACATTGGACCACTCTGTTTAGAAAATGAAGCTGCTAGTCCTTTTCTTGGAAGAAACATGTCATCTAATACTGAGTATTCAGATGAAATCGCAATAAAGATAGATGCTCAAGTTAAAACAATTGTTGACACGTGTCATATAAAAGCATTAGAAATTATTAAAGATAATAGAGTAATCATTGACTATTTAGTAGACCTACTAATTGAAAAAGAAACAATTGATGGATCAGAATTTAGAAAAATTATTAGCGAATATACCAATATTCCCCAAAAATATCAGTTAATAAATTAAATATACGGGACCGACGGGACTCGAACCCGCAACTTTCGCCGTGACAGGGCGATGCTCTAACCAATTGAACTACGGTCCCTAGCATAAATCTAGAATATTATATTCAATAGAAATTGTCAAATCGAATTTTAACAAAAAGGAGAGAAAGGGATTCGAACCCTCGATACGATATTATAACCATATAGCAGATTAGCAATCTGCCGCTTTCAACCACTCAGCCATCTCTCCCCAATATTTATATAATCTATTATGTCGACTATAAGTAAATGAATTTCTAGATGGCTCAAGCGGGATTTGAACCTGCGACCTTGGGCTTATGAGTCCCCTGCTCTAACCGACTGAGCTACTGAGCCATCTAGAATACTATTATAGCATTTTTATGAAAAAGAACATATAACTATAATGAAATAATTAATTTAAGTAAGTCAAAACATAATTTTAAATACATCAATAGTCATAATAATGATTGTTAAAAAGTAAATTCTCCATTTAACCTGAATCAAAGCAATTTATTAATCAAATAGATATAAAAATTAATTAAAATTCAGAATATTGTTTTATTTTTATAATAATGAATATAGATATCAAAAGCTAAATATTCTACTCAACATGAATTCAGATAAAAAGTTAACAGTTTTAACATATCCATTATTAAAATATTATGCTCATAGCATAAATACTATTTTTTACTGATTAATATTATACTAGCATTGAACCTATTCCATTTTTAGTTAAAATTTCTAATAATAATGCATGCTCGACTCTACCATCAATAATATGTGCCGATTTAACACCATTACTAATAGCCTGAGTACAGCAATCAACTTTTGGTATCATTCCTCCTGAAATAACATTCTTTTTTTTCAGCTCTTCTATTTTTGAAACATCAGCCAACCTTATTAATGTTTGAGGATCATGAATATTTTGCATAATACCTGATGTATCCGTCAATAAAATCAACTTTTCAGCTTTCAACTTTGATGCGATTGATCCTGCAACAGTATCAGCATTAATATTATACGATTGCCCTTCTAAGCTAGCCGCAACACTTGCTATTACAGGAATATAACCTTCTTGAATTAGTAAATTAATAATATCTGAATTTACTTTATCAATTTTACCTACAAAATTATCTAATTCATCGACTAATTGAGATGCTATAATTAATCTAGCATCTTTACCTGATAAGCCAATTGCTTTACCTTTTTTCTTATTGATCAAAGCAACAAGTTCTTGATTTACTTTTCCTACTAGAACCATTTCAACCACTTCCATAGTTGCTGAATCTGTAACTCTAACACCTTTATGAAAATTAGATTCTATATCTAATCTATTCAACCAATGATTAATTGCTGGTCCTCCGCCATGAACTAGTACAAGCTTAAGTCCCACATAAGATAAAAAGAGTATATCTTCTATTACCTTATTTTTTAGTAATTGATCTTGCATAGCTGAACCACCATATTTTATAACAATAGTTTTACCTGCAAATTTTTGTATAAAAGGTAAAGCCTCACTAAGAACTTGTACTCTCTGAAAATCATTTAACATATAATCAAAATAATAGAATTATATAAAAAAAATAAATTATATGCACATTTTCTGGGACAATATATTAAAGTTTCCAAGATTTTTTATCTCAGTACTTGTGGGATTTTTCTTGACAATTTTTAATCCGTTTTTCGAGTTATTAAAGAAGCCTCAACAACGTTATATACTAATAATTATATTAGGTACCATATCTATTATAATACTACAAATTCTAAAGCTTATGCTTGCGATAAATTGATAATAAAAAGTGAAATATATTATTTAAAACAAAGAAAAATTAAACATATATAATAATATATATATTAGTAGTAGTAAATGTTTATTATTTCATATTACAATTCTATTATATTTTTAATAATTACTTTAATAAAAATTTTTATTCGTCTTTATATGACAGAAGTTATAAATCAAGTAACAGGTTCATTTGCATTAATAGATAGTTTAGTAAGACATAATGTTAAACATATCTTTGGTTATCCTGGTGGTGCTATATTACCTATATATGATGAATTATATAAATGGGAAGAACAAGGAAAGATTACTCATATTTTAGCTAGACATGAACAGGCTGCAGCACATGCTGCAGATGGTTACGCCAGATCTACTGGTATGGTAGGTGTATGTTTTGCTACATCTGGTCCAGGTGCTACTAATTTAGTTTCCGGTATAGCTACCGCTCAAATGGATTCAGTGCCAATAGTTTTAATTACTGGACAAGTAAGTAGAGCTTTTATTGGTACAGATGCTTTTCAAGAAGTAGATATTTTTGGTATTACTTTACCCATTGTTAAACATTCTTATGTAGTCCGAGATCCTAGGTATATGTCTAAGATTGTTGCTGAAGCCTTTTATATTGCACAACATGGTAGACCTGGCCCAGTTTTAATAGATATACCTAAAGATGTAGGATTAGAGAAGTTTATTTATAAACCAGTAGATCCAGGTATTGTAGATTTACCTGGTTGCCGAACAGTATCTTCTGGAAAACAAAAGCAAATACCTAAAATTGTTAAATTAATTAGTCAATCAAGTCAACCTTTATTATATGTTGGCGGTGGTAGCATCATATCTGGTGCACATGATCAAGTGAAAGAGTTGGCAGTTATGTGCCAGATACCTATTACTACAACCTTAATGGGTAAGGGTATTGTAGATGAAAATCATGTATTATCTTTAGGTATGCTTGGAATGCATGGAACTGCATATGCTAATTTTGCAGTTAGTGAATGTGATTTATTAATTGCATTAGGAGCTAGATTTGATGATCGTGTAACTGGTAAGTTGGATGAGTTTGCTTGTAATGCACAAGTAATACATATTGACATAGATCCTGCTGAAGTAGGGAAAAATCGCATACCTCATGTTGCTATAGTAGGAGATATTAAAGAAAATTTGCTTGATATAATATCTTCAATAAGAAAAAAGAAAGAATTCTCTTTGGAGCAAACGAGATCTTGGAAAGAAAGAATTGAAAACTGGAAACTTCAATATCCCTTATTAATACCTCAAAAAAATAATTCTTTATCACCACAAGAAATTATTGCTTCATTGAATAAAAATACATTAGGAGCATATTTTACTACTGATGTTGGACAGCATCAAATGTGGGCAGCTCAGTTTTTAAATGTGATGCCTCGACACTGGCTTTCTAGTGCAGGACTAGGAACGATGGGTTATGGTTTACCTGCCGCTATAGGTGCACAAATAGCACATCCTAATAAATTAGTTATTTGTATTAGTGGAGATGCTAGCTTCCAGATGAATCTGCAAGAATTAGCGACAATTTCACAATATAATTTACCTATAAAAATAATCATTGTGAATAATAAATGGCAAGGCATGGTAAGGCAATGGCAGCAGGCTTTTTATGGTCAAAGATATTCTCATTCCAATATGGAAAAAGGATCACCAGATTTTCAGCTTCTAGCTTCTTCTTTTGGTATAAAGTCTTGTTCCTTAAATACAAGAGATAATTTAGATAAAGTTTTAGAATTATGTTTTAGTACAAATGGACCATTTCTAATTGACTGTCAAGTCACTGAGGAAGAAAATTGTTATCCTATGGTTGCCCCTGGAAAAAGTAATGCGCAGATGATTGGTGTGCACAAGCAAACTAAAATACTGAATAATAAGACAGTATCTAAAGACACAATAATTTACTCAAACTTTAGCTAAATGATTTTTATTTTTTAATTATAAAAAAGCCCTTGACGAGAATCGAACTCGTTACTTTTTTCTTACCAAGAAAATACTCTGCCATTGAGCTACAAGGGCTTCTACTATATTTATAATTTTTTATTGGGCCGGGTTGGATTTGAACCAACGTAGGCATTGCCAGCGGATTTACAGTCCGCCCCCATTAACCGCTCGGGCACCGACCCACTTATAGATAAATATATTAACATAGAACAACAAAAACAACAATCTCTATTGTTATTTGGATGTAACTGGTCTCGAACCAGTGACTTTCATGATGTCAACATGATACTCTATCCAACTGAGTTATACATCCAATCTATGCAACTTTTTTATTTTATGAATTTTTGCTTCAACCTTGTTGCTTTACCTATTTTATCTCTTAGGTAATAAAGTTTTGCTCGTCTTACTTTAGATTTGCGAAGTACTTTAATCTGAGTAATTCTTGGTGAATGTATTAAGTATACTTTTTCTACTCCGATGCTTTGAAAAACTCTACGTAAAGTAACTGTTTTATTTAAATTAGAATTATGAATAGAAATAATGACCCCTTCAGAAAATTGAATTCTTTCTTTATTCCCTTCTTGTATTAATACTCCTATTTGAACAGTATCACCTACATCTAGGTTAGGTATATCTGTTTTCAGATATTCTTGTTCTATATTTTTAATTATATTATTCGCATTTTTAATCTTAATCATTAGCGTATTTTTTAATTTTGTAATCTACATATATACTATGTAATTTATCTATATTTCGTCAACTTGTTATTCATTTTTTTATGATATGAAATATTGGACTAATCATTTTTACATTAATTTATTTTTTAATCTAGATGAAAAAATTTCTTGAATGCTATAAAATTAAAAACAGTATATTAATTATATTGACCAAAAGCTTGTTTGACGAAAAGAAATATTTTCGGTGATAAAATTTTAATTATTGCTAAAAGTGATTAAGAAGTTTTTTTTTAATAGATCAATAGTATTGGTGTATAAATGTAGTAAATGAAATAGCAGAAAATTGTAATTCAATATAATTCAATTTATAAAAAAATAAGATATAATTTCATAGGTTTATCCGAAAATATATAAACTTTTTTTGTAAAATATTAGCTTTTGTGCATTTATCTATATAAATCTCTATTATATCTATTAATTTATTATGTTTTTTGTGTTAAAATTATTATTATTAAAGGTAGTAAGATGTTTATTGGTTGATTATAATGTTTGAGCGTTTTACAGAGAAGGCTATTAAGGTTATTATGTTGGCTCAGGAAGAAGCTAGGCGTTTAGGACACAATTTTGTTGGTACTGAACAAATTCTTCTTGGTTTAATAGGAGAAGGAACAGGTATTGCAGCTCAAGTACTAAAGTCCATGAATGTAAATTTAAAAGATGCAAGAATTGAGGTAGAAAAAATTATAGGACGAGGCTCAGGTTTTGTTGCAGTAGAAATACCTTTTACACCAAGAGCAAAAAGAGTTTTAGAATTATCTTTAGAAGAGGCTCGACAATTAGGACATAATTATATTGGCACAGAACACTTGTTAATGGGCCTAGTAAGAGAAGGTGAAGGAGTTGCTGCAAGGGTATTAGAAAATTTAGCAGTTAATGTTTCTTCTATTAGAACAGAAGTTATCCAGATGTTAGGTGATAATGCAGAAGTTAATGTAAACGCAAATGGTAACATGCAAGCTCGTAGTAAAACACCTACGCTTGAAGAATTTGGTTCTAATTTGACTGAATTAGCTGTTGAAGGTGTTTTAGATCCAGTGGTTGGCAGACAAAAAGAAATTGAAAGAGTAATCCAGATTTTAGGTAGAAGAACAAAGAATAATCCTGTATTGATCGGTGAGCCAGGTGTAGGTAAAACAGCTATCGCAGAAGGTTTAGCGCAGAGAATAGCTAATAGAGATGTTCCTTCAATTCTTGAAGATAAATTAGTTATCACTTTAGATGTTGGTTTACTGGTTGCTGGTACCAAGTACAGGGGAGAATTTGAAGAACGCTTAAAAAGAATTATGGATGAAATTAAGTCAGCTGATAATGTTGTATTGGTTATTGATGAAGTGCATACACTAATTGGTGCTGGTGCAGCAGAAGGCGCAATAGATGCCGCTAATTTGTTAAAACCTGCATTGGCTAGAGGTGAACTTCAATGTATAGGTGCAACAACTTTAGAAGAGTACCGTAAGCATATTGAAAAAGATGCAGCGCTTGAAAGGCGTTTTCAGCCTGTACTAGTAGGTGAACCCAGTGTTGAGGAGACTATTGAAATTTTGTTCGGTTTAAGAGATCGATATGAAAAGCATCATCAGTTAAAAATGTCTGATGGTGCATTAGCCGCAGCAGCAAAATATGCACATCAATATATTTCTGATAGATTTTTACCAGATAAAGCTATTGATTTAATCGATGAGGCGGGTTCACGTGTTCGCCTTTTAAATTCTCAATTACCGCCAGCAGCTCGTGAGCTAGATAAAGAATTAAGGGCTGTGTTGAAGACTAAAGATGAAGCTATTAGAGCACAAAAGTATGAAAAAGCTGAACAATATAGAACTCGAGAGATGGAAATAAAAGCTCAAATAGCAGCTATTGCGCAGAGTAAAAAAAATGAGCCAGATATTAGTCTTGAAGATCCTGTTGTAACTGAGGAGGACATTGCAGAAATTGTTGCATTCTGGACAGGTATACCTGTTACTAAATTGACTAAAAGCGAGTCTGAAAAACTACTGCATATGGAAGATACTTTGCATAGTAGAATTATTGGTCAAGATGAAGCAGTTGTAGCTGTTTCTCGTGCAATTAGAAGAGCACGTGTGGGTTTAAAAAATCCTAATCGTCCAATTGCAAGTTTTATTTTTTCTGGACCTACGGGTGTCGGTAAAACAGAATTAACTAAAGCACTGGCTTCATACTTTTTTGGTGCTGAAGAAGCTATGGTACGTTTAGATATGTCTGAGTACATGGAAAGACATACAGTATCTAAATTAATAGGTTCACCACCTGGTTATGTTGGTTACAGTGAAGGTGGTTATTTGACAGAAGCTGTGCGTAAAAGACCGTATACTGTAATCCTATTTGATGAAATTGAAAAAGCTCATCCTGATATTTTTAATCTATTATTACAGATTTTAGAAGATGGTCGTTTAACGGATGCTAAAGGTCGTACTATAGACTTTAAAAATACTTTACTGATAATGACTTCGAATATTGGTTCTAAAGTAATAGAAAAAGGTGGAGGTTCTTTAGGCTTTGAATTAGGTGAATCTCAAATCGAATCAAACTATAATCGTATTCGTTCTTTAGTAAATGAAGAATTGAAGCAATATTTTAGGCCAGAATTCTTGAATCGTTTAGATGAAATTATCGTATTTAGGCAATTAACTAAAGATGAAGTAAGACAGATTGCTGATATTATGTTGAAAGAAGTATTTGAAAGAATTAAGCAGAAAGAAATACAATTAGATGTTACAGAAAGATTTAAAAATCGTTTAGTTGACGAGGGATATAATCCAAGTTATGGTGCAAGACCTCTTCGTAGAGCAGTTATGCGTCTACTTGAAGATAGTTTAGCTGAGGAGTTTTTATCTGGTCGAATTAAAGAGGGAGATAGTGCAGTAGTAGATGTTGCTGATGAAGGTAATGTTACTGTATTATTGGGAGAAAAATTAGAATTACTTAAATCTTAGTTGCTAATATAAATGTTCATCAATGAAAAAGCATCGTAGAAAGTATTATGCTTTTTCATTGATTTAAGATTGCCAGGAACCAGATTTGAACTGGTGACACGAGGATTTTCAGTCCACTGCTCTACCAACTGAGCTATCCCGGCTATCCAATCATTCTATTACATTATTGATTTTCTTGCAATTCTACTTTATGAGTTTGTAAAATATTTTCTGTTATATTACTAAATTTACAAGTACTAGCCTGAAATAATAATTGAAAAGCTCCAATCGGACCATTTCGATGCTTTGCAATAATAATGTCTATTACTGGATCATTTATATCTTCTTTATCTTTATACAGCATTAATACAAGGTCTGCATCTTGTTCTATTGAATTGTGTATTATTTGTTCATCAGTAATAAAGTTAGAGTATTCTTCTACTCTTGTATCATATACTTTTGTTTTGTTTAGAAGCTTGACTATTTTAAATCGATTAAATTCAATTAGTTGCTGTTTGTTTAAACTATTTTTAAATGTTCGGTTATATAAATTATGTTTTTTAATTTGATCTTCTTTTTTCCATTTTTGTTCTGTAAATAATTTATGATTATGCGTTGTGCGTATTTGTAAGTTATTATGAGTAATAATTATGTATACATATTGTTTTTTACTGTTTTGTAATTTATTGAACTTAACTATATGTTTTTCATAAGAATTATCTTGGCAATTTATAGTTTCAATAGCTAGCTTGCTGTTTATTAATATTTTACTTTTACGTAGATTTGGCAATTGACAATAGCTAATACATCCGCTTTCACGTAGATCTGATAGAAGTGGACGTTTATTTATGCGGTTTTCTATATTACGATTTAGTTGTGACAAAATAATGACAGGAGATTTAGAAGCTTTTGCTAAAAGTTTTAATTCTCTTGTTATATAAGCAATTTCTTGCGAGCGATTTTCTGTATTTTGTTTATTGAATTTAATTAATTGTAGGTAGTCTACAATTATGGTTGTTTTTTTTTTGTTTTATATTTTTTTATTTGTGATTTTATATAATTTATTGAGGCATTACCTTCATCATCTATACTTAATTGAGATTTTAGAAGCATATTACATGTTGTTTGTATATTTTTCCATTCGTATGATCTAATTATTTTTTGTTGAATGTTATTAATATTAACATTTGAGTTAATAGCTATGATTTTATCTAGAATTTCTTGTTTTGACATTTCTAGGCTAAAAATATATACGCTTAATTGTAGGTTCAGTATTAGATGATTAGTAATATTTATTGCTAGTGATGTTTTTCCCATGGAGGGTCTACCTGCAATTACTATTAAGTCACCTTTTTTAAATCCATGAGTTAATTCATCTAGATCTTTGAAACCTGAAAGTATATTGACATCTATATTTTTATTTTCATTTAAATAAATATTCAAAATAAACTGGTTAACTAAATTATTGAAATAATTGCGTTTTTGAAGTGATAGAATTTGGCCTATCTTTTGTATATATTGTGTAGATTTTGTGTAAATTTGTTGTGTTGATATATTGTTAATATAGCTTAATTCTAAAACACAGTAACTGTATTGAATAAATAGTCTTTTAATGTAATAGTAATATAAAATTTCAATAAAATATTGTATATGAATATTCTCGTCATAATATGCTGCAATAGATTGTGTTTTTTGTATTAGAGTAACAATCTCTTCAATTCCTCCTATGATTCTCAATAAGTTTTTTGTCCATAGTTTATTAATTAGTTTAGGAATGTCCGCCCTACTATATTTATTATATATCTCAATAAGATTAAGATATAGTATTTGATGTTTCTCTAAAATAAATAAGTATGAGTGTATATTGTTAATAATATTTCGAGCAATTATTGAGTCTGATAAAAGATATCCAATAATAATTTCTTCGGCAATTATGTTGTGTGGTGGCAAATAGCTATTATAGTTACTATTGACTGTTATTGACATATTTATTTATATTTCATAACTAATACTGTAGGTGTTAAAAAAAAATAAGTTTTGAAATAAAAGACAGATGTACAATATTATTCATTTTAAATAATGTTTGGTAAAACTTGAAGTTCAATATTTATATAGATACTATCTTCTATTGTTATTTTTATATTATATATACCAATTTCTTTAATATTTGGTATAGTAATTTGTCTTTTTGTTATTAATTGACCATTTATTTGATTGATTTTATTAATAATATCTTGTTCTGTAATACTGCCAAAAATCTGTCGGTTTTGTCCAATTTTCTTTCTTATTTTAATTTTTGCAATTTGTTCTAGGCGTTCTTTTGTGTTTAAGTTTTTAATATAATTTTGGTTATCTTTCTTGAGTTTGATCTCGTTAAGCATTTTTAAATGCTTCAATTTTCCTTTAGTTGACACCTCTGCTAATTGTTGAGGTATTAAGTAGTTAAAAGCATATCCTAATGCAACTTTTTTTTGGCTATTTATAGGTCCTAATCCAGAGTTTGTTTTTTTTATAATGATATTAATGGTTTTTTTCATTTGAGTAATATTTAGATTTTTCTTGACATGAATTAATACGTAGTATTATAGTTGATAACATACTTTTTGGAAAGGTGGCTGAGTGGTCTAAAGCGTAGCATTGGAAATGCTATTTAAGTAATACTTAACGAGGGTTCGAATCCCTCTCTTTCCTATTGTTCTTGTTTTATATGTTGCTTATTCCTCCTTTTAATATATAGTGTTTTATATGATTTACACTTAAGATTTGTGAACCTATAAATGATCTTAATTCATTGTTGCAATAAATTATTATAATTTTGCCTTTTAGTTCATTTTTTATGTATTGTATGAAATGCTTTTTTTTGAAATTTTTTAGCGGTATATTGACAGCATTATTAATATTTTTTATTTTAAACTCTATCGGTTGTCTAATATCAATTAATTGATAGCATTGAGTACTTAATACTTGAATGTCCTTTAATGATATCTGTTGTATTTTATATAATTTATTTGTATTTAATATATTTACGCTATTTTGTATTTTTATTCTTTTGTATTTAATTTTAATTTTTTGAAATGATAAATTCAAGGCATCTATTTTAAGAAGATGGCCATTTAATATTGATCCAATACCAGTTATTATTTTAATAGCTTCTGTAGCTTGAACAAGTCCTGTAATACCAGCTATAGTATTAAGAACACCTGTTGTATTACAGTTGTTGAAATGGTTTGAAAGTATGTTATCGTATATATCATAGTAGTTAGGTCCGTTTTGGTAGTTAAAGACACTTACATGTCCAGTGAATTTTTCTATAGCACCATAAATATGGATTTTATGTAGCTTGTAACAGTACCTACTAATTATCTGTCTACTATTGAAGTTATCTGTACCATCTATAATGATATCGTACTCAGAAAAAATTTCATTAATATTGTGAATGTCTAATTTAGTGTTATAGGTTTTAATATTTATTCGTGGGTTTATAGACCCCAATATCGATTGTGCTGCTTCAACTTTTGGTTGTTTTATATTTGTTGTATTATAGATTACCTGGCGTTGCAAGTTTGATACTTCTACAATGTCATAATCAACTATACCTAATTTACCAATACCACAAGTTGTTAAATATAGAAGTGCTGGTGAGTTTAATCCACCAGCTCCAATACAAATAATTTTGGCATGTTTTAATCTTTGTTGTCCAGCTATACTTATTTCTTCTATGATAATTTGTCTTGAGTATCTGTCATAATCTTGATATGATATTGGCGTTTCTTTCTTTCCGATCAATGGATTTAACATCAAAAAATTTTTATAGTGTTAGTAAAAATATATGAATTTTACAAATATACCTGGAAAAATAAATAATATTTTTATTTTTGTGCAGTATAACTATATTTTTGAAAATATTTATATATTATAATTTGGAAATTTATTAATTTTTTGAAATTAATAGAGTTTTAAGTCTAAAGAACATAGATTAAAGCTTTTTCTGTTTTTGTAAAATGCTGTTAATATTGAAATGTGCTATAATGTCTCTAGTGCTGTTAACGTGCGTTTCCGGTAATTAAACGCCTTTAGTTCAGTTGGTAGAACGTAGGTTTCCAAAACCTAATGCCGAGGGTTCAAGTCCTTCAAGGCGTGTTTATATTATGATTTTTGAAAATCATTTATATTAGCATCTTGGAAAAATATCTACTTAAACATATAATAATTTTATTAATTAAAGTAAAAGGCAAATCTGCAGATTGAAAATATCGTTTTTGAATTTATAAAATTTTTTATGGCTAAAAAAGTTATTGGTATAGTAAAACTAGCTTTAAAAGCTGGTAAGGCTACTCCTGCACCACCAGTAGGTCCGGCCTTGGGGCAGTATGGAGCAAATATTGTTATGTTTTGCAAAGAATATAATGCACGAACAAATGATCAATTGGGTTTAGTTGTACCTGTTGAAATTACAATTTATGAAGATCGTAGTTTTGTATTTATCTTAAAAACGCCACCAGCATCTGTTTTACTTACTAAAGCAGCAGGTATTGATAAAGGTTCTGGTTCGCCAAATTTAGAAAAGGTTGGTTCTATTTCACAGAATCAGTTGAAACAAATAGCAGTTATGAAAATGCCAGATTTGAATACTAATAATGTTGTGCAAGCAATGAAAATCATATCTGGTACAGCTAAAAATATGGGTATTCAAGTTGACAATTAATTATAGGAGTTAAAAATTATATAATGTCTAAGCCTAAGTTTTCTCGTCGTTATAGGCAACTGTTGCAAAAAGTTAAGCAGCCTCTTTATAGTCCAGTAGATGCGATTAATTTATTGCATGAAGTTTCGAATGCTAATTTTATTGAAACAGCAGATGTTCACATATCATTGGGTTTAGATCCTAAATATGCGGATCAGCAGTTACGTGCTACTGTAACTTTGCCAAAAGGTACAGGTAAAAATATAAGACTTGCAGTTATTGCTAATGGAGAACAAGTATCAGAGGCAATAAAAGCAGGATCTGATATTGTTGGATATGAAGATTTAATTGATGAAATTGCAAAAGGGCGTTTAGATTTTGATAAATTGATAGCTACACCTTCTGTCATGCCTTTAATTGCAAAGTTAGGACGTTTATTAGGTCCTAGAGGTTTAATGCCTTCTCCAAAAGCAGGGACTGTAACTAATAATTTGTCAGAAGCTATTGCAGAATTTAAAGCTGGTAAGTTAGAATATCGTTTAGATCGTACAGGAATTGTTCACGTACCTTTTGGTAAAGTAAATTTTTCTAGTAGTGATTTATTAGCTAATCTAATAGCTATCAAAGATTCTATAGAAAAGAATAAACCATCAGGAGCTCGTGGAAAATATTGGAAATCAGTTTATATATCCGGTACGATGGGTCCATCGATTGCTATTGATATTAATTTATTAAGAGAACTAGTGCAATCTTAGCTTATTATATTTAATTGTTAAACATAAATACTATATTCATATGACAACAAAAATTAACAGTATTATTGAAAATTTGAAATCTTTAACTTTATTAGAGGCTGCAGAGTTAGTTAAAGAAATTGAAAATACTTTTGGTGTAGATGCTTCTATGTCTAATTCTGGTATGGTTATGATGGATTCTGCTTCTACAGTATCTTCTGATTCTAGTGATGAAGAAGAAAAAACAGAATTTGATATATTATTAGACAGTGTACCAGCACCTAAAAAAATAGCTATTTTAAAAGTCGTAAGGTCTTTGACGGGCTTAGGTCTTAAAGAGGCAAAAAATTTGGTTGAATCAGCTCCAAAAGTTTTAAAAGAGTCTATTTCAAAAGAAGATGCCGAAGATTTTAAGAAAAAGTTAGAAGAAGTTGGTGCAGTTGTTGTGATTCAATAGTTGTTAAGAAGCAATAAATTTCATTTGCGATTTACTGCTTCTGTTAATTTTCTAGAATACTCCTAATGTTAATGCTTTAGATAATGGCATAGTTGCACCAATTCCTAGCCAAATCGTAATTAAGGTTCCAAATAAGAATACCGTTGTTGCTATAGGTCTTCTGAAAGGATTTTGAAATTTGTTAATATTCTCAATGAATGGTACAGTCATCAGGCCAGCAGGTACTGATGCCATTGATAGAACACCTATCAGTTTATTTGGTATTACTCTTAATAAATTGAACGTTGGGAAGAAATACCATTCAGGTAAAATTTCAAGTGGAGTTGCGAAAGGATTAGCCGGTTCACCTATTAATGAAGGCTCTAGTATTGCAAGTCCAACATTGCATGCAATTGTTCCTAGTATTACTACTGTAAATATATATAGTAATTCATTGGGCCAAGCAGGTTCACCATAGTAATGATGTCCCATTCCTTTTGCAAGTTTAGCTCTTAATTTTGGATCTGTTAAGTCAGGTTTTTTTATAATAGACATAGTGTACTTATTTTTAAATTTTAATGGTTTATAATGGTCCAGAGATTCCTTGTTTGCGAATCATTAAAAAATGCATAAGCATAAAGACCGCTGTTAATAATGGTAATACGAATGTATGTAAGCTATAGAATCTAGTTAATGTTCCTTGTCCTACACTTACGCCTCCTCTAAGAAGTTCAACTATGTTACTACCTACTACTGGTATTGCTTCAGGTACACCTGTTACAATTTTGACTGCCCAATATCCAATCTGATCCCAAGGTAGCGAGTATCCTGTAACACCAAATGATACAGTAAGAACTCCTAAGATTACACCAGTTACCCATGTTAGCTCACGAGGTTTCTTGAACCCTCCTGTTAGATAGACTCTAAATACATGTAAAATTAACATAAGAACCATCATACTTGCTGACCATCTATGTATAGATCGAATGAGCCAACCAAAATTTACATCAGTCATAATATATTCTACAGATGCAAAAGCTTCTGAAACTGTAGGTCTATAATAAAATGTCATAGCAAAACCGGTAGCTACTTGTATTAAAAAAGATGTAAACACTATGCCACCAATACAATAGAATATATTTACATGTGGTGGTACATATTTACTAGTGATATCATCAGCTATTGACTGAATTTCTAGTCTTTCCTCAAACCAATCGTATATTTTACCCATTGGAAATTTACTTTGTCTATGTTTTTATTATTAGAATCTTGCGTTTCGACTTTACAAGTAAATCTTGTATAGTTAGATTATAACATTTTGTTTATTCTATCTTGTACTTTTTATGATTGAATTAATTGAAGAAGGCTGTGTATTATTAAATTTTTTTTATTATATGAAATAATAGTTTTATTTTTGAGACAGTTCATTATACGAGTTACGTTAACTCTTTGGCTTCCTGTAATAATACTAATAGTATTATGTGATATGTAAAAAGGTATTATAATTTCATGATTCTTGAGTATACCAAAATTTTTTGATAGTATTAATAATAAATGTATAATACGTTTTTTAGTGTTTCTGTGACATAGTATTTGAATCATTGAGTGACTATTATTATGTTGTGATTCTTGTATGTATAGATTGAAAGGTTGTTTTGCTAATACATTGTTAATATGGTTCAACTTATTTGATGGTATCACTATTATAGCTGTTTTTATGATAGCGGTTGCTTTATAATAGTAAGTGAGCGTGTTAGGTGAGTTAGATAGGATATTTGAGATAATATTATTCTGCTTAAGTAATGCTGTGCAAATTGTTTCTCCATTACTAAATATTTGTAATAGTTGCATAAGACCATTTAAAATAATCATTGATTGAGGTTTTGAGAATTTTTTATTAAGCATAATACAATCATTTTTGTTTAGAATGTATATATTAAAAGGGATGTTATGGTATTCTAAGTATTCTATCCATGTCATGTACATAGCTTTTATTTTTTATATTGATAGTAATCATATGTATAAACAAATATTATTGGTAGATGACGATATTTGTTTGGCTTATGCTATTCAATCTTATGTCTCTTCAAAAGATAGGCAGATATTTATTGTTGATGATTCAAATGTAGCTCTTCAATTACTACAGCTGTATGCTTTTGATCTAGTTATAAGTGATATTATGATGCCAAACATGAATGGTTATAAATTTTTATCTAAGTTACGATTAGATAATCGTTTAGTAAATATTCCTTTTATTTTTTTAACTGCTAAGGGTATGACTGATGATCGGATTAAAGGTTATAATCTTGGATGTAATGCATATTTGACAAAACCTTTCCATCCATCTGAATTGTTATCTCTTATTAATAATTTATTAAATAACAGAATGTCCTTAAAAGATCCTATTAGTTCAGAAAATAATATTTTTATAGAAGACGTTAATTATACTGATTTATCAGATTTAACTACTCGAGAAGTTAGTGTTTTAAAGTTACTAGTAAAGGGTATGATGAATAAAGAAATAGCTAGTATTTTAAATTTAAGCAAAAGAAATGTAGAAAAATACGTCAGTCGTTTGTTAGCTAAAACTAAAACACGTAATCGTACAGAATTAGCTCAGTTACCTTTATCTGTTTTATTGAGGGCGAATGACGGGACTCGAACCCGCGAATAATGGAGCCACAATCCATTGCCTTAACCCCTTGGCCACACCCGCCATACTTCTTGATACTTACAATACAAGTCTAATCCTTTCTGCTTTTTAAGTCTACTATTTATACTTAATTTATTAATGATGTTAACTGATTATATTTTAATTCAATTGAATGGCAAACCTTTTAACTGTATACCAGGTATTTCTTTGAGAGATATTATTTTATATTTAGATCTTGACTTTTCTTCTGTGGTGATTGAATATAATTCTGAAATTATAGAAAAGTGTGATTTATCTAAAACTAAAGTTACTGCAGGAGATAAAATAGAAGTAGTAACGATTGTTGGTGGTGGTTAAGTAACATTAAGGTTGCGTTGAGATAAGGATAAACGACCTTGTTGTTGATCTATATGTATAATCTTGATAGGAATTATATCTCCAATGTTTAATAGATCAATATAATCAATATTTTTATTGCACATTTCTGATACATGTAGTAGTGCTGAAAATCCATAAATTTCAATGAAAACTCCGTACTTTTCAATTTTAGTAATTTGTCCGTGAGTAATTTGACCGATGTATAAAACTTTATTAAGGTTTGTTAAAATAGCTCTTTTATGGCTAAATATAATTGTGTTGTTTTTTTCATCAACTACAAGAAACTTGCAAAGTATTCTCATGTAGAGTAAAGCACTTTTTTTATGACTTTGGGTTAAGTGTGAATTTGGTATAAATGCCCGTATGCCTTCAACATTAGTTAAGAGTCCTCCTTTATTTATTTGATTGACATATAGTTCAAGAATTATATCTTCTTGTTTCATTTGTTTTATCCTTTTCCAAGCTCTTATATATTCTAGTCTTTTAATTGAAATAATGAGCTGCTCAGACTTTTTGTTATACGCAAGAATAAAAAATTCTCTTGTTTCATTTATATTTGGTTTGGTTGGTTTGTGTTGGTTCAGGCTAATTTCATCTTTGGGCAAATATGCAGCTGTTTCTGCGCCAATGTCAACAAGAAAACCTGCTTTCTCTTCACTAAAAATGGTTCCAGCTGTAATATCAGCTAGATTTAAGTTATATTTATATTTTTTTAAAACCAAAGCAAAGTTTTTATGACTGTGTGTAAATCCATATTGATTATGTCTTTCTATGTTTAAGTTCATATTTTATATATTTGCATATATTAATTTGTAAATGTCCTGCTTGATTTTTATTGTATTTTTTTGTAGAATCCTATTTTGGAGTAAGCACAGGTAGTTGCAAATTTAGTTTAAATTTGAGGAAAGTCCGGGCTCCATATAGATATATATAGCTGGATAAAGCCCAGTGTAGGTGACTACGAGGATAGTGCCACAGAAAAAAACCGCTTTATAATTGATATAAGCAAGGGTGCAAAGGTGTGGTAAAAGCACACCAGGAATATTTTCAAAGTATTTGCTTGGTAAACCCCAATAAGGAGCAAAGTTATGTTAATAAGTGTCTATTTGGATTTTCATAAAAGTGTACTGCAAAAGTTTTAGTTTGCTAAACTTTAGATAAATAACTGCCCTTAATTATAAGTTTTACTTAAGAACAGAACCCGGCTTATGTCTTACTCTACCTTTTATTTAAAGCAAAAGTCAGGTTTTGATTGAATATTTCGTCAAGTATTTTAATTTTTTCGCTTGTTAAAGTTTGATTTTTTGATCTGTAAGTTATTCTTATGCTTATAGTTTTTGTGTTCTGATTTTCATGATACTCATTTAAAAGATTAACAGATTCCAAAAATTCATTATTATTTTTTTTTATAATTTTGATGATATTCTCAACATACCGCATAGAAATTTTTTTATTAATTGTGATAGATAAATCTCTTGTAACTTTAGGATATGGAGAATAATTGACATAGTTGTATTTTAAATTTTGGGGTATATTTATAGTCTTGATTAATTCATCTAGGTTAATCTCAAAAATATATATTTTATAGGGAGTACCTAGTGATTTTGCTATTTTATTATTTAATTGGCTAAGCAGTCCGATTGTTTTGTTTTGATGTAAAATATAAATAGTTCTTTTAGGATGAGTATACTCCTTTGTGTTTTGTATAATATAATTAGTATGAGCATATTGAGACCATCTAACTTTTGCATGTATCCTTTCAAAGAATTCTTCTAAATAACCTTTAGCCTGAAACCAGTTTAATACTGTACAATTTTGATTCCATGTGGAACGATTAGAAATTCCATTACCTAATAGTCCACCTATATGCATATATTCATGATTATTAGAGTGTTGTGAAGCTGTGAGGAAAATTTTACCAATTTCAAATACTTCGAATAAATTATTGGATTGATATACATTATGTTTTTTAGATAGAATTAAGTTATGAATTATGCTGTTACGTAATATTTTTTGATCCTTATTTAGTGGATTAATTAATTCTACTTGTTTACTATTAGTATGACCATGTAGTGAGTAATTTATGATTTCATGTAAGCCTATTGATCTTAGAATTCGTCGAATTTTTTGATTGATTAGTATTGTTCGAGATATTTGATGTGCATTTTGAAAAATAGGTATTTGATCTACAAATGTATCAAAGCCTTGTATTCTGCCAATTTCTTCTATAATATCGATCTCTCGCTGAATATCATGTGTTCTTGTTTTAGGGACATGTATACGTAAAGTATTTTTCTGATTAGTTACCTTAAAGTTTAATTTTTTAAGTATTTGAACAATTCTATTATTATCAAAAGTAGGTTTTTTATGATTAAAAATTCTGGGTCCAAGTATATTGTAAATTTTATTGATTCTACAATTGATTATTGGTGTCTTTTCTATTTCATTATAATCTATATAAATAATAGGACTTGTAATCTTATCCGAATTGAGTAAATAAAAGATCTCTTTATAGGCATTTAAAGTATATGGAAGAAATGTGAAATTTCCTGTTACATTTTTCTGATTGTTGTTTTGTTTGTGACTTTCATAAGCCATTAATATGATAGTATCAAGATGCTTGTGTTGGTTCAGGTTATTTTCGTGAATTTCTATTAAATTTTTATTATTTAAGTATATTGTATCTTGAGATGAGGCAGTATTTATATTATCTCTTTTTATACTAAACTGTAATTTTGTTGTAGGGTCTTGATAAACAGAATTAATTGTATAAATTTTAATTGCTTGTCCCCATTTTATATTAATAAATTTAATGATATCTAATATGTGATTATTCTGTTTTAAGTCGTAAGCAATTAAATGGTTTTTAATTAATTGATAATTAGGTCTTAAACTTATATTTTGCATCATACAAAAACTTAGATTCTTGAAACAATTGAAGTTTTTGTCATTATTAAGTTTTTTTATATGAATCTTGTGTTTTATGTAATTGTTTCTAATTTGGTAGTCAACTTCAAGCGGTATGTTAGTTATAGTTGATATTTCCACCGCAATATCAATTAAGCTTTTTATGTCTTGTCTATTAGCTGTAATACTGAGTTCAAAAATAAAGTCATTAATATCTGTGTTGTGTATTATATTTTCAACTTCAAAACCAGCTAATGTTAATTTTTTTGCCAATTCAAATGAGTTTATATTAGTTAAGTTAATTAGTTGATTTAAGCAATTCCAAGAAATTTTCATATTAATGTTCAATTTAGTACTTTATATATTTTTTTGATTTATTTATATGTATAAATTAACTAAGAAGAAGCTTTTGTAAAAGATAAATTATTTTCTTTTGAATAACGTTCCATAAAACGCATAAACCTATCCCAATCTTCTGGGCTTTTTATTATATAAACAGATTCGATTGCTTTAGGTTTACCATTTATGAATTTTGCACTTACGTCTCGAGTGACTAATTCTCCCTCTTCATCTTTAAGATACATACCTGTAATATCACCTTTATTTTGCATATCAGATGTTAAAATCTCTGGATTATTAAATCGAAAAGTTGCTGTACCAGTGCTGCCATCTCTAGATCGTGTTAATTGAATATCAGGTATAACATTCTCGTTAATACCTTTAATAAATTGAATCTGTGCCATAATTTATTTGACTCCTTGTAAAATATTAGACTATAGAACATATAATAGATTTTATAATAAAATTTTTAATATTTTAATTAATTTTTTGTATCATTTTCAATGAATGTTTATTAGCATTTACTGGGGTGGGAGGATTCGAACCTGCGAATAACGGAGTCAAAGTCCGCTGCCTTACCACTTGGCGACACCCCAATCTAGACAAATTATAGTGGCAAATATTTTTTTTGTATACTTAGTCTATTTAATTAATTTAATTCTTGTTTTATATAGTTAATGATATTATTGTAATCGATTGTTTTTTGGTAGTGTTTATCTAGCCATTTAATAGTGATTGTTGAATTCCTGATTTCTTCTGGTCCTATGATTAAGCATCCTAGAGCCTTGTATTTGACAGCTTTTTTAATTTTTTTTTGAAAGCTATCTTGATTAAACTCAATATGAAATTTAATTTTTTCTTCTTCAAGCCACTTGATTAAGTGCCATGCCTTTTTTTCTGCTTCTGAACCTTGAGTTAGCAAATGAAATCTATCTTTTTTGTTTTTATCATTTTTATTATGTTTTATTAGCATTAGTAACCTTTCAATTCCAATGGCACAACCTACTCCTGGAATATTAGGTCCACCTAATTGTTTTATGAGATTATTATAACGACCTCCTCCACAGATTGTATTTTTTGCACCTAATTGATTATTAATTATTTCAAAAGCAGTTCCATTATAGTAATCTAATCCTCTAACTAGTTTATAGTTAACTATATAAGGTATTTTTAACATATTCAGATATTCACATACTATTTCGAAATCTTGAAGAGATGCTTTGCCTAAGTGCTTGCTTAAGCATGGTGCATCTTCGAGTATATATTGTGTTCTTGTATTCTTACTATCCAGAATTCTAATTGGGTTAGTTTCTAGACGTTTTTGTGAGTCTAAATCGAGCTCTGTTTTGAATTGCTGCAGATAATTAACTAAAGCTTTTTTATACTCTATTCTTTCTTCTTTTGTCCCAATTGAGTTTACTTCTACAGTATATGTTGGGCAATTGAGTTTTTGCAAAATATTGTGTGCTAGATTAATTATTTCCACATCTGTTAATGGGTTATCACTACCGATGTATTCAATTCCTAATTGATGAAATTGTCTTTGTCTTCCGTTTTGAGGTCTTTCATATCTAAACATTGGTCCCATATACCATAATTTTTGAATTGTATTATTGATATATAGTTTATTGCTAATAAAAGAACGTACAATACTAGCTGTTCCTTCAGGTCTTAAAGTAATCTTTCTATCACCTTGATCAATAAAGTTATACATCTCTTTATTAATTATGTCTGTATCATTACCAACGCCTTTTATAAATAATTCAGTTTGTTCTATTATTGGTGTTCTTATCTCAGAATAATTATGTAAAGTTAGTAATTCTAGTGCTTCAAGGTATAAATTTTGCCATTCTGAAATTTCGTCAGGAAGTATATCTCTTGTGCCTCTGATTGTTTGCATAATTGTTGAAAGTAGATATTCTATGTACAAATTTTTTATCGGGCAAGGAGGGATTCGAACCCCCGACACCGTGGTTCGTAGCCACGTGCTCTAGTCCACTGAGCTACAAGCCCTAGATATTAAACAATAATATCATTGTTTGCATTATAAATATATCTTTAAAATAAGTTTTAACAAACTAGTGGTTTCAAGTAGTCAGCAAATTAAGTTATTATCAGGTTTCCAATATCAATTAAATATATATTTTATTAATTATATTAAATTATATCTCTTTCAAAAATAAGAACATAACAAATAAAAAGAAATTACTGTCATGCATTTTAGAATGACAGAATGTATTGTAATACAATGAGTACTATTTGAGATTGACTTCTCTTTTATTCATAATAGGCTACTTATTGCTATATTGTATATTGATTAATATTAAATATTTATAGCAATTATTTAAACAATTTAATATTCCTGGCTATTGAAAAAGAATCTACACAATTTTATAGAATAATTATGAGCATACTTTACATTTTCTAATTTAATTTATCATTATAATACATTAAATCAGTGCAGGGTAAATAGTTTATATAGCTTTAACAAAAAATGGGCTTTTTTTCGTATATTGTTTTGTAAATGATAAACTTCTCTCAAAAGTTGATTTTTTCTTTAGTTTATATTTTAATCTTTTTATAGTTTTTAATAAATTTTGAGTATTATACAATAGTTAAATTTTGGATCTAAGTAATAGGAATTTTATTTTAATGAGTAAAGAAATTTTGTATCATAATAATGCTAGGAAAGCTTTAGAAAAAGGTATGGATGTATTAGCTGAAGCAGTAGGTGTAACCTTAGGTCCTGAAGGAAGAAATGTTGTATTAGAACGTAAGTTTGGTACACCGCAAATTGTTAATGATGGTGTAACAATTGCAAAAGAAATTGAATTGAAAAATCAAATTGAAAATACTGGTGTAGCATTGATTAGGCAAGCTGCATCGAAAACAAATGATGTTGCCGGAGATGGTACAACTACAGCAATAGTATTAGCGCATGCAATTGTCAAGCAAGGCATGCAGAATGTTGCAGTAGGATTAAATCCAATAATAATTAAAAAGGGTATTGAAAAAGCAGTTAAGTTTGTTGTAAATAAAATAGCTGAATATGCTCGTCCAGTTCAAGATATTCATAATATTATTGATGTTGCTTCTATATCAGCTGGCAATGATTTAGAAGTAGGTAATATGATTGCAGAGGCTATTGAAAAAGTAGGTCGAGAGGGAGTTATTTCTTTAGAAGAGGGTCAATCAACGTATACTTATTTAGAAATTACTGAGGGCATGAGATTTGAAAAGGGATTTATTTCATCATATTTTATTACTAATGCTGCAAAGATGGAGATATCTCTAGAAAACCCTTATATTTTATTAACAGATAAAAAGATTACGCTAGTGCATCAAGAATTAATACCTATCTTAGAGCAGGTTGCTAAAACTGGTCGTCCTTTATTAATAATAGCAGAAGATATTGAGAAAGAAGCTTTAGCAACTTTGATATTGAATAAATTAAGAGGAATAGTAAATGTTGTTGCAGTAAGAGCTCCCGGTTTTGCGGATAGAAGAAAAGATTTTTTGGATGATCTAGGAGTATTAGTTGGTGGAAAGGTCATTTCGAGTGAATTAGGTTTAAGTTTGGAAGATATTTCTTTAGATGTTATGGGTTCTGCAAGGCGTGTAGTTGTTACTAAAGATTCTACAACTATTATTGCAGATAGTAATAAACAAGATGTAAGAGTTCGTTGCTCTGAGATAAGAAAACAAATGGAGATAAGTAATAATAATTACGAAAAAGAGAAGCTACAAGAAAGATTATCCAAGCTTTCAGGTGGAGTAGCTTTAATTAAACTAGGTTCAGCAACTGAAACAGAGATGAAAAATAAAAAATTGCGTTTAGAAGATGCTATTAACGCAACTAAAGCAGCAATTGAAGAAGGTATAGTACCAGGTGGAGGTGCGACTTTTGTTCATTTAAGTCAAGAATTATCTACATGGGCAAAGACTCATTTGGTTTCTGAAGAATTGGCCGGCGCTTTAATTATTCAAAGAGCTTTATCTATGCCATTATCTAAAATAGTACAGAATACAGGAGCTAATGGTTCTGTAATAGTGGAAAAAGTGAAAAATATAGATTTTGCTATGGGGTACGATGCTAACAAAAATGAAATAGTTGAGATGTATTCAGCAGGTATTATTGATCCTGCAAAAGTAGCACGATCTGCTTTACAGAATGCAGCATCGATAGCTTCTATGATTTTAACAACAGAATGTCTTATAGTTGATAAATTAGAAACTGAAAAGATTTAGCTTGTTTTTATGTACTTTTTTATTTGTAGTTAAGTATTGATACAAAAAGTGAGTACTTTCATTTGACAAGCTTTTATAGATTAAATAAAGATTTAATATTCCAATACGAAGTATTTCTTGACTTTTTATTGTGCATTTATGAGTATTATTAATTGAATTATAGCAATAATAATTTTGATATTTATACATAAATCGATTGAGATATTGATTTGCTATTGAAAATTCTTGTTTATGATTTTTTGATATCTTTGTTGTAGAATAATTATTTAGTATAGTTACGATTTTATTTTGTATGTCTTTTCTAGAAATAATTTTATTAATAATATTTAAAGTTATAAGTTTTTGAGGATCGCAGTATTGGTCGATATTTTTTTTACGTAACCAGTTTCTTTTATATTTATGTGGATCTTTAACGTTATTAAGTTCTGTGTTAAGATATCGGTTTGTATCATCTTTATTATACAAATCTAATGATTCTAAGCATATTAAAAGATTTTGTATTTTTTTATCTCCGCATCTTAAACTTATCATAATTTTGTTGTTTTATTAATTATAGTTATTGAAGATGATTAGTCATAGTAATTTATTGACTAATAATCTTCTCTTTTTAGTTCCATTTATCTTAACTATTTCCACAAAAAATAAATTCTGGAAATTTATTTTGTGCTTTTAATATAGATTTTGTTTTACCATTTTCTTGCCAGTAATTAATAATAGCAGTTGCTTTGTTAAGCAACTCTATTTTATCGTTTTCAGAAATCCAAGGTTTCGAGTCAAGTTCTGTTTTAATTTGTACCCAAGCATCGTTACGAGGCCAAAAAAAGTAAGAAGTTAGTGGACTATATCCATGACCAACTACATGATCAATAGCTAGTGCGACATTATTGTCAAGCCATAATATTCTGAATGTGAATTTTTTCAACAGTATTATCCTTTATATTGAATTTAGTAAACTAGCTTTGTTTTATCTTTTTAATTAAATTTTTGACTGTAGAGCTAACTTGAGCTCCTTTTGCTATTCTAGTTTCTATTCTTTGAATATTTATTTTAGTTTCTTTAGTTATTGGGTTATAAATACCCAATTCTTCTAAAGCTTTTCCGTCCCTACGTTTTCTGCTATCGATTACAATGATTCTATAAATAGCATACTTTTTTCTACCATATCTTTTCAGACGAATTTTTAGCATAAATTTTTTTGTTAAATTTAGTAATTATATTTTAAGTGACAGATTTATGTATAAATTAATATATTTTTATATAACAATTTAATTGCTTATTGTATTTAGCTACGCTATTGTATTACCTATGATGTATGTAGTCAATAAGTTATATAGTAGATTCTATTCTAATGTTATTGAAAATTACCATGAGACATTGCAGGAAAATAATACCAAGCATGGGTGACATATCCATACCAAAAATCATGGGTATTGTTCCACGAAATAATCGCAAATATGGATCTGTTAATCTATTTAATGAACAAAAAGGTTCATTATACCAATTAACTGTTGGAAACCAGGCTAATGATAATTTGAATAGAATTAAAATTAGATAAATTTCAGAAAAATTAGCAATAGATGTGAAAATCAGGTTAAAAGAATTGGTAATTATATTCATTCTATTCTTAATGTTTAGACTTCAAAGTTAAGTATCCAGTCATTATATTTAATTTATTATTTAGCAACTATGATAGCATGTTTTTTATTATTTCTTGAAATAAATTGTCAAGGTGTTTTTTTATTTTTTTCTATTCCTGTTGTATAAACGTTAAGTTTCGGATAAGTCTTGCTTATACTTATTAGATTTTCAGTAGTACAATTTATAGCAATCAATCTAATTTGTTGAATTTTAACATTATTAATATCTGTTAGATAGAGCATTAACTTAAGCATGTATTTAGTATTAATATTATGCGAAATAATAATGATTTTTTGATATGGATTAATAATTTCTATTATTTGATTCAGGCTAGATATGTTTATAGAATCCAGTATTTTAATAGGAATGAAGTTGATGTCGCATTTAGGTAGTAAGTACTGTAGTTCTTGAATAAGACTTAAATTGTTGTTTGTATTTGTGATAATTGTATATGATTCTTTAGAGTCTATTATTGTGATACTCTTATGCTCATTTATAGTTTTTATTGTTAACTTATGAGTTGTTAGCCAGTTTCTCATAGTTTCGTATAATAAAAATAATCCTAGTTGTTTAAGTGTATGATTTTTGATATTTGATTGTAAATTTTTTTCTTTTGTAATACTAGATAAGTATTGAATTATAGGGTGTGATAGTATGTGTATATTTAGTTTCATTATTCTATTATTTCTTGTATAGAATCTATAATAAATTATTTCAATATAGGTTGGAAAGTTATGTATAATAATTTGCGAAATCAGTGGATATGGGGATTTACATATGGTGCAGAAAATTGGAATGGTCGATTAGCTATGTTAGCTTTTATGATTATTTTTATTTTTGAATTTTTTACTTCTGAGCCGATTATATTATTATTAGGTTTTTAGTGACTAGTGAATAAAAATTTTTGTAAATTCATCCATTTGTTGATCTATAAATAATAAAAACTATCCTTTTGATAAGGATAGTTTCTACTGTTCAAAATGGTTTTTAATCTAGTGGTCTCATTGATAAAACAGCTTCGTTTTCTCTATTAATACCTTTCTCAAATCCAGCAGCAGCAGCTCTGGCTCTACCTGCATGCCATAGGTGACCTATAAATAAGAAGAATCCAAGAAAAAAGTGAGAAGTTGTTAACCATGAGCGAGGTGATACATAATTGAATGAATTAATTTCTGTTGCAACACCACCAACTGAGTTTAGTGAGCCTAAAGGGGCATGAGTCATGTATTCAGCAGCACGTCTTTCTTGCCATGGTTGAATATCATTTTTTATTTTGTTTAAATCTAATCCATTTGGTCCTCTTAGTGGTTCTACCCAAGGTGCTCTTAGATCCCAAAATCTCATTGTTTCTCCACCAAAAATAATCTCTCCGCTAGGCGATCTCATTAAGTATTTACCTAATCCAGTTGGTCCTTGTGCTGATGCTACATTTGCTCCTAATCTTTGATCTCTTACTAGGAATGTAAATGCTTGAGCTTGTGAAGCTTCTGGTCCAGTCGGTCCGTAAAATTCACTTGGATAAGCCGTATTATTATACCAGACATAATTAGAAGCAGTTATTCCCATTATAGATAATGCCCCTAGACTGTAAGATAAATAGGCTTCACCAGACCAAACAAATGCTCTTCGAGCCCATGCAAATGGTTTAGTTAATATATGCCATATGCCACCTGCAATACAGATAACTCCTATCCATACATGTCCACCAATTAGGTCTTCCATATTATCAACACTAACAATCCAACCATCTCCTCCGAATGGAGATTTTAGGATATATCCAAAAATAATTAGTGGATTTAGCGTTGGGTTGTTGATAAATCTTACATCGCCACCTCCAGGTGCCCATGTATCATATACACCACCAATAAATAAGGATTTAATAACTAGTAGAAAAGATCCTATGCCTAATAGTACTAAGTGTATACCTAGTATTGTAGTCATTTTATTTTTATCTCTCCAGTCATAACCAAAGAAAGGGAAAGATTCTTCTAGTGTATCTGGTCCAATAATAGAATGGTATAATCCACCAAATCCTAAAACAGCTGAAGAAATTAGGTGTAAAACCCCAACTACAAAATAAGGATAAATATTATTTATTTCGCCTCCAGGTCCAACTCCCCATCCTAATGTTGCTAAGTGAGGTATTAAAATAAATCCTTGTTCATATAAAGGTTTTTCTGGTACAAAGTGAGCTACTTCAAATAATGTCATAGCACCTGTCCAAAATACCATAACACCTGCATGTGCTACATGAGCACCTAATAGCTTGCCAGAAACATTGATTAATCTTGCGTTACCGGACCACCATGCAAATCCAGTAGATTCAAGGTCTCTTCCTCCGATATCAGTATTTGTATTAAAGGGCGTTTCCACGTGGTAAAACCTCCTCAGGGAATATAAAGTTTTCGTGAGGTTGATCTTGAGCTGCCATCCAAGATCGTATACCTTCATTCAATAAAATATTTTTAGTGTAGAACGTTTCAAATTCAGGGTCTTCTGCAGCTCTTAGTTCTTGCGAGACAAAATCATAAGCTCTTAAGTTAAGTGCTAAACCTACAATTCCGAACGCACTTGTCCACATGCCTGTTACGGGTACAAACAACATGAAGAAGTGTAGCCATCTTTTATTGGAAAAAGCAACCCCAAAAATTTGTGACCAAAATCTATTAGCAGTTACCATTGAATAGGTTTCTTCAGATTGAGTTGGAGTGAATGCTCGAAATGTGTCTGCGGCATCACCATCCTCGAATAAAGTGTTTTGAACAGTTGCACCGTGTATAGCGCATAATAGAGCACCACCAAGAATTCCTGCAACACCCATCATATGGAATGGATTAAGTGTCCAGTTATGGAATCCTTGTAGGAATAGTAAAAATCGAAAAATTGCAGCAACACCAAAGCTAGGTGCAAAAAACCAGCTAGCTTGTCCTAAAGGATACATTAGGAATACAGAAACGAATACGGCAATAGGGCCAGAGAAAGCAATTGCATTGTATGGGCGTATACCCACTAGCCTTGCTATTTCGAATTGTCGTAAGCAAAATCCAATTAATCCAAAGGATCCGTGTAGGGCTATAAATGCCCATAATCCACCAATTTGACACCAACGTGTAAAGTCGCCCTGTGCTTCAGGTCCCCATAGTAGTAGAAGTGAGTGTCCCATACTATTAGCTGGAGTCGATACAGCTGCAGTTAAAAAGTTACATCCTTCTAAGTATGAGCTTGCTAATCCATGTGTGTACCATGAAGTTACAAAAGTGGTGCCTGTTAACCATCCGCCAAGGGATAGATAAGCACATGGAAATAAAAGAAGACCAGACCATCCAACAAAAACAAAGCGGTCTCTTTTTACCCAGTCGTCGATAAGATCAAACCATCCACGGGTTTTTTCTTGTCCAATTGCTATAGTCATAAGTAAACTCTCCAGAGTGGGCTTAATAGTTATATTAAATTAATAAAGCAAGTTAATCAAAACAAAGAATTGAGCATAACTTTACTTTTCTTTACGGTTACTGTAATTATAAATATTTTTTATAAAAAAGTGTATTTACTTATCTAATTATCTTTTTATAGTTCTCTAAGTTGACTTAATATTTAAATTATATTGTACAACACTAACTGAATATTAATCCCGATTTTATAATTAATTGTCTCAATTTTGTTACTTTTATTTTTTTTCAGTTATTCTTTGAAATAAATACCCGGTCCCCCTTGCAGTTAATATTAAATCAGGGTTACTTGGATCATCTTCTAATTTAGCTCTTAGTCTTGATATATGTACATCAACAACACGTGTATCAACATGCCTTTCAGGTGTATAGCCCCAAACTTCTTGAAGAATAGAAGACCTAGAAAAAGGATCACCAGCTTTACTTACTAATAGTTCTAGTAAACTAAATTCCATACCTGTTAACCTAACTCTTTCGTTATGTTTATATACTTGACGTCTATTTGTGTCAACCTTTAAAAATCCTATATTAATGATACCTGAGCTAGGTATACCATTACTTATTGTTATTTTATCTACTCGACGTAGTACAGATCTTATTCTTGCTTCAAGTTCTTTTGGGGAGAAAGGCTTTACAACATAGTCATCTGCTCCTAGCTCAAGACCTGTAATTCTGTCAGAAACATCACCTAAGGCTGTTAGCATAATAATCGGAACATCAGATTCTTTACGTAGCTCTTGGCATACTCCATAGCCATCTAGTTTAGGCATCATAACATCTAGAACGACCAAGTTCGGATATTCTTTTCTGAAAGTGATTAATGCTTCTTCACCATCTGCAGCACTAACTACATTATATCCAATCATGGATAGTCTTGTTTCTAATATTCTTCGAATGCTTGTTTCATCATCTACAATAAGTATTTTTTCTTTTTGATCTTCCAATGCTTGACTCTCCTTTATCAACATATCTTAATAATATCAAATATTTATTTATGTTGATTTAATAAATAAAAACAAATCAGTTATAGTTAATAAGACTTTTGCTTTAAAATTTTTATTGATCCTATAGTTGTTTACTTTTTATTTCTAAATCTAAGAATCTCAAATTATCCTATTTTGTACACTAATTATATAAATTTCTTTGAAAAGCGATGGAATTGACTAAATGATGTAGTTTGATATTTTATTGATTTAGTCTATTCGAAGATCCTATAGAAATATATTAAGCTATTTTTGATTTTAGGGGTTGACAACTGTTTAATAAACAAGTATCTTAATTGCTAATTAGAAGTAAAAAACTAATACAAGAAAAAAATTTGAAAATAAACTATTCTGGATACAATGGAGAGTTTGATCCTGGCTCAGGATGAACGCTGGCGGTATGCCTAACACATGCAAGTTGAACGAAAGCTTATGCTTTAGTAGCGGACGGGTGAGTAATACATGAGAATCTGCCTTTGGGAGGGGAATAACAATTGGAAACGACTGCTAATGCCCCATATGCTTAACAGTGAAAGGAGTAATCCGCCCGAAGATGAGCTCATGCCTGATTAGCTAGTTGGTAGAGTAAAAGCCTACCAAGGCGACGATCAGTAGCTGGTTTGAGAGGATGATCAGCCACACTGGGACTGAGATACGGCCCAGACTTCTACGGAAGGCAGCAGTGGGGAATTTTCCGCAATGGGCGAAAGCCTGACGGAGCAATACCGCGTGAGGGAAGAATGCCTGTGGGTTGTAAACCTCTTTTTTTAGGGAAGAAAATTTGACGGTACCTAAAGAATAAGCATCGGCTAACTCCGTGCCAGCAGCCGCGGTAATACGGGGGATGCAAGCGTTATCCGGAATCACTGGGCGTAAAGAGTCTGTAGGTGGTTCAATAAGTCTGCTGTTAAATATCAAAGCTCAACTTTGAGAAAGCAGTGGAAACTATTAGACTAGAGTATGGTAAGGGTAGAGGGAATTCCCAGTGTAGCGGTGAAATGCGTAGATATTGGGAAGAACACCAGTGGCGAAAGCGCTTTACTAGGCCATTACTGACACTCAGAGACGAAAGCTAAGGGAGCGAATGGGATTAGATACCCCAGTAGTCTTAGCCGTAAACGATGGATACTAGATGTTGCGCGTATCGATCCGTGCAGTATCGTAGCTAACGCGTTAAGTATCCCGCCTGGGAAGTATGCTCGCAAGAGTGAAACTCAAAGGAATTGACGGGGGCCCGCACAAGCGGTGGAGCATGTGGTTTAATTCGATGCAACGCGAAGAACCTTACCAGGGCTTGACATGTCGCGAATTTATTTGAAAAGATAAAGTGCCTTAGGGAACGTGAACACAGGTGGTGCATGGCTGTCGTCAGCTCGTGTCGTGAGATGTTGGGTTAAGTCCCGCAACGAGCGCAACCCTCGTTTTTAGTTGCCATCATTAAGTTGGGGACTCTAAAGAGACTGCCGGTGACAAACCGGAGGAAGGTGAGGATGACGTCAAGTCAGCATGCCCCTTATGTCCTGGGCTACACACGTGCTACAATGACTATGACAAAGAGTTGCTAATTTGCAAAAACAAGCTAATCTCATAAACATAGTCCAAGTTCGGATTGCAGGCTGAAACTCGCCTGCATGAAGCTGGAATCGCTAGTAATCGCCGGTCAGCTATACGGCGGTGAATCCGTTCCCGGGCCTTGTACACACCGCCCGTCACACCATGGAAGTTGGCTACGCCCGAAGTCGTTACCCTAACCCTTGTGGAGGGGGGCGCCTAAGGTAGAGCTAGTGACTAGGGTGAAGTCGTAACAAGGTAGCCGTACTGGAAGGTGCGGCTGGATCACCTCCTTTTAGGGAATATTTTTATCCTAAGATCGTTAATTATGGGCTATTAGCTCAGTTGGTTAGAGCGCACCCCTGATAAGGGTGAGGTCCTTGGTTCAAATCCATGATAGCCCAAAGATAAATTAAGGGGATATAACTCAGTTGGTAGAGTGCTGCTTTTGCAAGGCAGATGTCAGCGGTTCGAGTCCGCTTATCTCCACAAAGAAAAATTATCATTAGAACTATTTGAAATAATATAGAAAAACTTAATTAAGTAAGTAAGAGCTTACGGTGGATACCTTGGCATTCAGAAGCGATGAAGGGCGTGACTACCAACGAAATTCTTCGACGAGCTGGAAGTAAGCTTTGACTCGGAGGTACCCGAATGAGGAAACTTCATGAACTATCTACTGAATATATAAGTAGAAAAGAGCAAACTTAGCGAACTGAAACATCTTAGTAGCTAAAGGAAAAGAAAGCAAAAGCGATTCCCTTAGTAGCGGCGAGCGAAACGGGATCAGCCTAAACCACTAGAATAAGTTCTAGTGGGGTCGTGGGACAGCTAATAGAGATTATAAAGACTAAATGAAATATTTGGAATAATATATCGTAGAAGGTGATAATCCTGTAATTGAAAGTTGATATAACTTAAGCTGAATCCCGAGTAATGTGGGGCACGTGAAATCCCGCATGAATCAACGAGGACCACCTCGTAAGGCTAAATATTCCTGAATGACCGATAGTGTAACAGTACCGTGAGGGAAAGGTGAAAAGAACCCCGGGAGGGGAGTGAAATAGAACATGAAACCGTAAGCTTACAAGCAGTAGAAGGACGACTAATCGTCTGACTTCGTGCATGTTGAAGAATGAGCCGGCGACTTATAGGTAGTGGCAGGTTAAGATAAAGAATATCAAATCCATAGTGAAAGCGAGCTTTAATAGAGCGTAAGTCACTATTTATAGACCCGAAACCGGATGATCTAGCCATGGCCAGGGTGAAGCTTGGGTAATACTAAGTGGAGGTCCGAACCGACTGATGTTGAAAAATCAGCGGATGAGCTGTGGTTAGGGGTGAAATGCCAATCGAATCCGGAGCTAGCTGGTTCTCCCCGAAATGCGTTGAGGCGCAGCGATTGGTGCTTAAGCTTAGGGGTAAAGCACTGTTTCGATGCGGGCTGCGAGAGCGGTACCAAATCGATGCAAACTCTGAATACTAAGTGTGTAGCCAATCAGTGAGACTGTGGGGGATAAGCTCCATTGTCAAAAGGGAAACAGCCCAGACCACCAGCTAAGGCCCCTAAATATATACTAAGTGATAAAGGAAGTGAAATTGCATAGACAGCCAGGAGGTTTGCTTAGAAGCAGCAACCCTTTAAAGAGTGCGTAATAGCTCACTGGTCAAGTGATTCCGCGCCGAAAATGAATGGGACTAAGTATTTTGCCGAAGCTGTGGGATGTTTACATCGGTAGGGGAGCGTTCTGTATTAGTTTGAAGCGTTAGCGTGAGCGGACGTGGACAAAGCAGAAGTGAGAATGTCGGCTTGAGTAGCGAAAACATTGGTGAGAATCCAATGCCCCGAAAACCTAAGGGTTCCTCTGGAAGGTTCGTCCACGGAGGGTGAGTCAGGTCCTAAGGCGAGGCTGAAAAGCGTAGTCGATGGATAACAGATTAATATTTCTGTACTGTGTATTATTAATATCGAGGGACGAAGAAGGCTAAATCATCCGGATGTTGGTTACCGGTTTAAACTTATAAGGTGATGATAGAAGACTAAAACTTCTTGAGCTAAAGAGTAAATACAAAGTACTAAGGTACTAAAGTGATTGATGTCATACTTCCTAGAAAAGCTTGTAATATTATAAATAATACATACCTGTACCCTAAACCGACACAGGTAGGTAAGTAGAGAATACTAAGGGGCGCGAGATAACTCTCTCTAAGGAACTCGGCAAAATGGCCCCGTAACTTCGGGAGAAGGGGTACCCTTGTAGGGTTGCAATAACCAGGCCCAAGCGACTGTTTAGCAAAAACACAGGTCTCCGCGAAGTCGTAAGACAATGTATGGGGGCTGACGCCTGCCCAGTGCCGGAAGGTTAAGGGAATTTGTTAGTCGTAAGACGAAGCTGATAACTGAAGCCCCGGTGAACGGCGGCCGTAACTATAACGGTCCTAAGGTAGCGAAATTCCTTGTCGGGTAAGTTCCGACCCGCACGAAAGGCGTAACGATTTGGGCACTGTCTCGGAGAGAGACTCGGCGAAATAGACTTGTCTGTGAAGATGCGGACTACCTGCACCAGGACAGAAAGACCCTATGAAGCTTTACTGTAGCTTGGGATTGAATTCGGGTTTATTTTGCGCAGCATAGGTGGGAGGCTAAGACAATATGTTTGCGGATATATAAGAGCCAATAGTGAGATACCACTCTTGATAAACTAGACTTCTAATTTTGAATGCCATTAGCTGGCCAAAAAACAGTTCCAGGTGGGCAGTTTGACTGGGGCGGTCGCCTCCTAAAAAGTAACGGAGGCGCGCAAAGGTTCCCTCAGGCTGGTCGGAAATCAGTCGTAGAGTGTAAAGGCATAAGGGAGCTTGACTGCAAGACCTACAAGTCGAGCAGAGACGAAAGTCGGCCTTAGTGATCCGACGGTACCGAGTGGAAGGGCCGTCGCTCAACGGATAAAAGTTACTCTAGGGATAACAGGCTGATCTCCCCCAAGAGTTCACATCGACGGGGAGGTTTGGCACCTCGATGTCGGCTCATCGCATCCTGGGGCGGTAGTACGTCCCAAGGGTTGGGCTGTTCGCCCATGAAAGCGGTACGCGAGCTGGGTTCAGAACGTCGTGAGACAGTTCGGTCCATATCCGGTGTAGGCGTTAGAGTATTGAGAGAAGCTCTCCTTAGTACGAGAGGACCGGGAGAGACGCACCTCTGGTGTACCAGTTATTGTGCCAACAGTAAACGCTGGGTAGCCAAGTGCGGATCAGATAACCGCTGAAAGCATCTAAGTGGGAAGCTGGCCTCAAGATGAGTACTCTTTCTGTAATAACAGTGAAGATCACGGTAAGATTAACCGTTCGATAGGCATTAAGTGTAAGTATAGCAATATATTCAGCTGAGATGTACTAACAGATCAAAAACTTAAAAAGTATAATATATTAATATTCAAATAGTCCTATGTTTTGACGTTTATAGCGTAGTAGATCCACTCCGACCCATCCCGAACTCGGTTGTTAAATGCTACAGCGGCGATAATACTAAGAAGGAAGCTTCTTGGGAACGTAGCTCGATGTCAGGACTTAATTTAAATTTGTATTATATTTATATAATATACAAAACTTTTTATATTACTTAGCTCTTTGTTTTAGAATAGTCTTTATAATTAGACTTGTTCAGGAAATAAATTATGAAATTAGCTGTTTATGGTAAAGGCGGTATAGGTAAATCAACTACCAGTTGTAATATTTCTGTTGCTTTATCTTTAAGAGGTAAAAAAGTCCTGCAGATAGGTTGCGATCCTAAGCATGATAGTACGTTCACCTTAACAGGTTTTTTAATACCTACTATTATTGATACGTTGCAATCAAAAGACTATCATTATGAAGATGTATGGCCGGAAGACGTAATTTATAAGGGGTACGGTAATGTTGATTGTGTTGAGGCTGGTGGTCCACCTGCTGGTGCAGGTTGTGGAGGTTATGTAGTTGGAGAAACCGTTAAATTGTTAAAAGAGCTAAATGCTTTTGATGAGTACGATATTATATTATTTGATGTTTTGGGTGATGTAGTGTGTGGCGGATTTGCGGCTCCTCTAAACTATGCAGATTACTGTTTAATTGTTACGGATAATGGTTTTGATGCATTATTTGCAGCAAATAGAATTGCTGCATCTGTGAGAGAAAAAGCCCGTACTCATTCATTGAAATTAGCTGGTTTAATTGGTAATAGAACTTCGAAAAGAGACTTAATTGATAAGTATATTGACTGTGTCCCAATGCCAATATTAGAGATACTACCTTTAATTGAAGATATTAGAGTTTCTCGAGTAAAAGGTAAAACTTTGTTTGAAATGGCTGAACAGGACACTTCTTTATCTTATGTTTGTGATTACTATTTAAATATTGCTGATCAATTAATTGCACAGCCAGAAGGTGTAATTCCTCAAGAATCTGCAGATAGAGAATTATTTAGTTTATTGTCAGATTTTTATCTTAATCCTACTTCAAAAACAGACTTGCTTAAATCTAATATGAGTGAAAATTTAGATTTAATGATAATTGAATAAATAAAATAATAGGTAACCTGATATAAGATGACTTCTATAAAAGAACTGAAACAAGTTAAGAATTTAACTTTTGAATGTGAGACGGGAAATTATCATACTTTTTGTCCGATTAGTTGTGTTTCCTGGCTGTATCAAAAAATTGAAGATAGCTTTTTTTTAGTAATAGGAACAAAAACCTGTGGGTATTTTTTACAAAATGCCATGGGTGTTATGATATTTGCAGAACCGCGTTATGCTATGGCAGAATTAGAGGAAGGTGATATTTCTGCTCAATTAAATGATTATGAAGAGCTCAGACGTTTATGTATGCAAATAAAAAAAGATAGAAATCCCAGTGTGATTTTTTGGATAGGTACTTGTACAACTGAAATTATTAAAATGGATTTAGAAGGGATTGCTCCAAAATTAGAATCGGAGTTAAATGTACCTATCGTGGTTGCTAGAGCTAATGGTTTAGATTATGCATTTACTCAAGGTGAAGATACAGTTTTAGCTGCTTTGGCACAAAGATGTACGCAATTGCAATTCAATCATTCTTCTAATAATAGTGATAGTCAGAAGAGTCAAAAACCATTAATCGTTTTCGGTTCTTTACCAAATTTTGTGAATAAGCAGCTAACTTTGGAATTGGCCAATCAAGGAATAGATGTTTCTGGATGGCTTCCCTCCTCCAATTATGTGGATTTGCCAAATATTTGTCCAGGTGATTATGTAGTCGGAGTAAATCCTTTTTTAAGTCGTACAGCAACAACTTTAATGCGCAGAAGAAAAGCAAAACTTATAGTAGCTCCTTTTCCGATTGGTCCAGATGGTACTCGTGCATGGATTGAAAAAATTTGTGATGTTTTTGGATTAAAGCCAAGGGGATTAGAAGAACGAGAAAAGAATATTTGGTCAAATTTAAAAGAATACACTGAATTGCTTAAGGGGAAATCTGTATTCTTTATGGGTGATAATTTATTGGAAGTTTCTTTAGCTAGGTTTTTAGTTAGTTGTGGCATGATTGTTTATGAAATAGGTATACCTTATATGGATAAACGCTATCAAAAAGCTGAATTAGAATTTCTACAAGCCACATGTCAAAAAAATGGTGTAATGATGCCTAAAATTGTCGAAAAACCAGATAATTATAATCAGCTTGATCGAATCCAAGATTTAAAACCTGATTTAGTCATTACAGGTATGGCTCATGCTAATCCACTTGAAGCTCGTGGTATTAATACAAAATGGTCTGTAGAATTTACGTTTTCTCCTATACATGGTTTTAGTAATGCTAAAGATGTTTTAGAGTTAGTAACTCGTCCTCTAAGACGTAATAGTAGTTTGCCTGATTTGAATTTTAAGGTTTAAATTAGCTATTGAATAAAATCCACATTTATGGCTATTTTTGTAATAGTCTTGTGGATATTGTTTAATTATCAAATTTATTATATTGTTTTAGAGAATTTTACGTCCTTTCTTTCTTCTTCTTTTTAGAATTTTACGCCCTTTATGGTTCTGTGAAAATTTTCTAAAACCTGAGGTTTTATTTTTTTTATAACTAGTGCTATAATTAGATGATCTATTCATTTATTTTTTACAATATAGTTTCAGTTTGGTACACAATTTTATCATATTTATTATAATTAAATAAGTCTTATATGTTTTCTTTAGGTAAATCAATTTTGTCGATTGCACAATTAAATCGTGACTTTATTCCAAATGTATATTTTCTACTAATTGTGTCTTTTCTAATTCCTTTTTCATTAATTATGACTTGGCAAATTATCCAGTTAATTTTGCTGGAAAGTAATTATTTTAAATTTTATAAAAAAAAACTAGTGATTTAGATTTATCTCAATTATTTATTTTTGTGAAGATACTAATAATGAAAAGGCTATGGTTTCAATCATTAAAATTATTAGAATCAGTAAAAGAAGTAGATTTAGAATATCGTCATCAATATTTTAATACAGTTGGATTTGTTTATTATAATATGAAGGATTATAATTTAGCTAAGAAATATTATGTCGAAGCAATAAGTATAAAGAATAATTATTTGGTTGCATTACAAAATTTAGCAAAGGTTTATGAATTACAAAATAACTATGTGTCAGCACTAGAATCCTATAATTCCATATTATCTTATGAACCTAACAATAAAATAGCTCATTTAAAAGTTACTAGATTGAAAAATCGGGATAGCAGGATTTGAACCTGCGACATCCTGCTCCCAAAGCAGGCGCGCTACCAAGCTGCGCTATATCCCGTTATACTTATAATAACTATATAAACTTTTAGTCGTTTTGTCTATATAGTTATTTAATTTGGATACCAAAACATTCCTTTGATACCATCAGGATCAGGAATAAATCCTAGATTTTTATAAAAATTTATAACTTGTGGATCAGCAAACAATGTAATGGTATTAATATCAGAATAACGGAGTTCTGTTATCACTTCCTTGATTAAAATTTTTCCGAGTCCTTTTCGTTGAAATTCTGGATGTACAACCACATCCCAGATAGTTGCATTAAATGTATTATCTGAAGTAGCTCTTGCAAACGCAATCATTTTTGTTTGATGGTTATTTTTATAAAATAGTGAAACAGTTAAAAAACTATGTTCTATGGCGGTTTTAACTTTTTTTAAAGGTCTACGTACCCAACCAACAGTATCGCATAGTTGTTCAAGCTCATATAGATCTATTTTTTTGTTTTTACTTAAGAAAATTGGTACTTTATCATTTTTGTAATTAAAATCTTGAATAATGATATTATTTCGATAGTTGGACTCACTATTCTTATGTTGATTAATTGAGATATTACTTTTTTTTTGCCATAAAATTTTCCAAAAGGTCATTCTGATTAATTGTTGTAATTTTTGATTGTATTAAATTATATTCAATAAATGTTACTACATATACATAAATTATATAATATATACTATTATCTTGTTGTATAACTGATAATGAATGATTAAAAAATAAGTAACAATTTGTTATATATATGTTTAGTATTTATAATAGGAGTATAAATTTTGAAAAAATTATCTATGATTTGCTTAATAGCTTTTTGTATTTTATTTCTACAACCAGTTGTCTCTAATGCTGATGTTGCAGGATTAGAGCCTTGTAGGGAATCTAAATCATTTGCAAAGCGTCTTAATAACAGTGTAAGTAAACTCGAAGTACGTTTATCTAAATATGAACCATCAACACCTCCATTTTTAGCTTTGCAAAAGCAAATAGATAAAACAAAAATGCGTTTTGAGAAATATGGGAAGGCAGGCTTACTATGTGGTTCAGATGGGTTACCTCATCTTGTCACAGATGGTCGATGGAATCATGCAGGAGAATTTATTTTTCCAGGTTTACTTTTTATTTATATCACCGGTTGGATTGGTTGGGTTGGCAGAGGTTATTTACAGGCTGTTTCTAACACCAAGAAACCTATAGAAAAAGAAATAATAATTGATGTACCATTAGCTCTTAAGTTTTCGGCATCAGGTTTCACTTGGCCTTTAGCGGCATGGCAAGAGTTTACTAGTGGGAAGCTTTTAGTTGACAATGAAGATATTACAGTTTCACCACGTTAATTTCATATGCCTATTGTTTTGTATTTATAATTAGAGATTTTATATGGACAATAATTTAATTAAGTATTTATCAACTGTTCCCGTTGTAGCTTTTATTTGGCTAACTTTTACAGCAGGCCTAATTATTGAAATAAATCGTTTTTTTCCTGATGTACTATATTTTTATTTTTAAGATATTTAAATAATTGATATCTTTTGTTAAACAAGCTTAATAAGTTTATACTTTATAAGCTTGTTTTTTTGATTGTTTGTATAAATTTTGTTAATATAAAATATACTAAGATTAAATAACAGATGATAAAAAGTATGAGTTTAATTAGCCAGATAATTTTAGAGTCAGATAATGAATTACGTTATCCAACGATTGGAGAGTTACAATCAATAAAGAGTTATTTAGAAACTGGCGAAAATAGAATTCGTCTTAGTCTTTTTTTAAGAGATCAAGAGTTAAATATTGTGCAAAAAGCCAGTAAAGCTATATTTCAAATTTATCCTGAATATATTGCGCCAGGAGGTAATGCAGAAGGTTCTCGCAAAAGGTCTTTGTGTTTGCGTGATTATGGATGGTATTTACGTCTTATTACATATGGTATTTTAGCAGGAGATAAACAATCAATTGAAAAAATTGGTTTAATTGGAGTAAAAGAAATGTACAATTCTTTAGGTGTTCCTATTTTAGGTATGATAGATGCAATACAATGCTTGAAAGAAGCTACTCTAGATCTTTTGTCCTTTGAAGATTGTCAAATAATTGCACCATATTTTGATTTTATTATTCAAGGTATGTCTTGATTCTTGACATTTCATCTTTTTTTAAAAAATAGTTGTGTCGCAATCTATATGGTGATATAATTCTCCTAGACTCGGAAAGCTATCAATATAAAAACTAAAATTTGTCAGGACTGGAAAGTAGCAGCAATTTAGTTAACTTATATGTAGTTAACTTTCCGGGTTTTATATTTATTTACTCTATAGATTCTGAAAAAATCAAATAATATTTAAATATCAATAATTAATTTTATAATTTAACTGCATTTCAAGATTGACATGAAATCATCAATTACGCAAGGAGTTAAGCTACTTGCGACAGGCTCTGCTGTACCCAATTTATGTATAAGTAATCAAGTTATTAGTAATATTGTCAATACATCGGATGAATGGATATTTAGTAGAACAGGCATTAAAGAAAGAAGAATATTATCTAATAATAATTCTTTAATAGATATAGCATCTATAGCTTCTTTGAAAGCTTTAGAAAAAACTAATCTAAACGCTATAGATATAGATTTAATTATTTTAGCTACATCAACACCAAATGATTTATTTGGTAGTGCAAGTCAGTTACAAGCTAAAATAGGAGCTAATAATGCAGTAGCATTTGATATTACAGCGGCTTGCTCAGGTTTTATAATCGCAATGGTGACAGCAGCACAATTTATTCAGAATGGTAATTACTCTAATGTATTAGTTGTGGGAGCAGATGTTTTATCTAAATGGACTGACTGGTCAGATAGAAGAACCTGTATTTTATTTGGTGATGGAGCAGGTGCTGCTATTTTACAATCTTCATCTTTAGGTAGTAATAATATTTTGGGTTTTCATTTAAACACAAATGGTCAAAAGTTTAACCAATTAAACATTCACTATGAACTTGATAAGCATCAAGAAAATGTATTGATGTCAAGTATGCAAGGAAAATTTAATGCTATTACAATGAATGGAAAGGAAGTCTATAAATTTGCTGTTTCTAAGGTGCCTCAAAGCATTAAATATTGTTTAGATTCCTTAAATTTATCTGTTGATCAAATTGATTGGTTATTATTGCACCAAGCAAATGTACGTATTTTAAATGCGGTTGCCTCTAGGTTAATGATACCAAAAAAAAAGGTAATTTCTAACTTGGAAAAATATGGTAATACTTCTGCGGCTTCTATACCATTAGCTTTAGATGAAGCTATTCGAGATTATAAAATTAATCATGGTGATTTAATAGTTTTATCTGGATTTGGTGCTGGCTTGACCTGGGGCACTATTGTTCTAAAATGGCAATTTTGATATTTTTATATTATAGAATATGAAGATACAGTACACTGATTAATAATTTCTATCATAATATAGTTATGAATTTTCTAGTTATTTCTAGAAATTTATGATCTGATTAGTTAATCAGAGGTTTATAAATTAATATAGTAGGTTAAGACTAATGACTTCATCATTATCTAATTTTTTAAATAGTTTAATTTTAGGAGCAGTAATTGTTGTTGTACCAATTACTGCAGCACTTTTTTTTGTGAGCCAAAAAGATAAGACTATTAGAAACTAGTGTATAAAGCTTTTGTAAAATAAAATTTGATAGTTCACTGTATATAGATGAAATCTAAAATGTCCTTGTCTGATTGGTTGCTTGTAAAACGCAACATAGTTGCTAAAAAAAATATTAAAAAGTTAAATTTGAAAATACCAGATGGTCTATGGATTAAATGTGATAAATGTGGTTTATTAATGTACCATAAAACATTAAAAAAAAATTTCAAAGTTTGTCCACAATGCGTTCATCATTTTCCTACTTCAAGTCAGGATAGGATACAGCAAATTCTTGAAATAGGTTCCTGGGAACCTCTAAATAGTAATTTATCTTCTACCGATCCATTAGGTTTTTCTGATCAAAAACTTTATGGTAAGAGATTGGAAGACATGAAAGTTAAGACGGGCTTAAATGATGCTGTTCAAACTGGATTAGGTAAAATAGGCAAAATATCTATTGCTCTTGGAGTTATGGATTTTCGTTTTATGGGCGGTAGTATGGGTTCAGTAGTAGGAGAAAAACTTACGCGTTTAATTGAATTTGCAACTATATATAAATTGCCTATTGTTATTATTTGTGCCTCTGGTGGAGCTAGAATGCAAGAAGGGATGTTAAGTCTAATGCAAATGGCTAAAGTTTCTTCTGCTCTTCAAAAGCATAAAAAGTCAGGATTATTATATATTTCAATTTTAACATCACCAACAACTGGTGGTGTTACAGCAAGTTTTGCGATGTTAGGTGATTTAATAATTGCAGAGCCCAATGCTTTAATTGCTTTTGCTGGGCGTAGAGTTATTGAGCAAACTATTCGTCAAGATTTGCCTAATAATTTTCAGACATCTGAGTATTTATTTCATCATGGTTTTATTGATTTAATCGTGCCAAGGACACAGTTAAAATTAAGACTGATGCAAATCTTAAATTTTTATCATCCTTAACGGATATTAAAATTATCTACGTTGTTTGAAAATATGAGTTATGTATTTCGAAATATATTCATAATATAGTCATTAATCACTTTATTTATCAATAGAATTAATGATTTTTGTGATTCAAAAATATATGAAAAAATTTTTTCAAAAAATTTAAACTATACTGAGGTAAATTATGCTTAAAAAAGTCCTTTTTCTTTTTAGTTTTACTGTTCTATCGTTTTTATTACTTTCTGAAAGTGTTGCTGCGTTAGAATTAGATGAGTTTACGAGAACTGTTCAGTTAGAACAAGATGGTCAAACAGTTATATTAACACCTGAGCAGGTTAAAAGAGGTAAACGTCTATTTAATAATACATGTGCACAATGTCATAATGGTGGTATTACAAAAACAAATCCTAATATAGGACTAGATCCTGAATCTTTAAGTTTAGCTACTCCATCTAGAGATTATATGAGTGGTTTAATAGATTATATGAAAAATCCTACAAGTTATGACGGTGAATCATATATTTCAGAATTGCATCCAAGTATAAAAAGTGCAGAAATCTTTCCTAAGATGCGTAATTTAACTGATGAAGATTTGTTTGCTATAGCTGGACATATATTAATTCAGCCTAAGATAGCATCTGAAAAATGGGGTGGAGGAAAAATTTATTATTAAAATATTATGATCAATTTGTTATAGTATTAGGTTAATCATTTATACTTTATTGTGACTACACACAAGAAGTTTTATTATTGTTATTTATAAGGAGAAAAAATTGAGAAAGTCTGTAATAGTTTTACTAGTTTTAGTAACTGTGTTTTTATCCAACTCATTTTCAGAAGTTCGTGCAGCTGACTTACAAGCGGGTGAACAAATATTTACAGCAAATTGTTCAGCATGCCATGCAGGTGGGAATAATGCTATAATACCAGATAAAACTTTGAAAAAAGATATTTTAGAAGATAATAGCATGAATAGTGTTATTGCTATAACAACACAAGTCAAGAATGGCAAAAATGCTATGCCTGCATTTGGTGGAAAATTAGCAGATGATGATATTGATAATGTTGCTAATTATGTCTTAAGTCAATCTGAGCAAGGTTGGGAATAATTAATTATTATCAATGAATCGTTAATTATAATTTGATTGCGTCTACTATTCATAATAGATAGTCTGTATGAGTATTTTATACAACTATCTATTTATATTTTGTATAATATAAATATATATGATACCTAAAACTTGTCCTTCATTTTTACAGTTGGAAGATGGAATATTTTGTCAAGGTTGGTCTTTCGCTCATTCTTTTATATCAATAGGTGAAGTTGTTTTTAATACAGGTATGACTGGATATCAAGAAGTCTTAACTGATCCGAGTTATTGTAATCAAATAATTTTGTTTACTTATCCGGAAATAGGTAATACAGGTATCAATATTGAAGATATGGAGTCTAATCAGTCTTATGTTAAAGGTGTAATTACAAAAAATCTTTGTCTAAGTCCCAATAATTGGCGAAGTGAAATATCCTTAATTCAATATTTAGTTGATAAAAAAATACCTCATATTTTCGGTATAGATACAAGATATCTGACTAAATATTTACGTAATAAAGGTGTTATGATTGGTTGTATTACAACTAATAAATTGAGCTCAGTAGAACTTTCGGAGAAAGTATCTTCTTTTAAGTCCTTACAAAGTCTTGATTTGATTAGTCAAGTTACCACTAGTAAATCCTATCAATATACATCTGAAATATTGCCAAGAATACAATACATGGGTGAAAAAGTAAAAAATGCAACATCTTTGCATGTTATAGTTTTAGATTTTGGTGTTAAGCTTAATATTATAAGGCGTTTAAGTACTTATGGTTGTAATATTACTATTGTACCAGCTTTATCTAGTTATAATTTTATAATGAGTAAGTCTCCAGATGGTATTTTACTCTCTAATGGTCCTGGAGATCCAGCATCAATTAACTTAGCACAGGTTCTAATTCTTCAGCTAATGAATTCGAATATTCCAATATTTGGTATATGTTTAGGTCACCAATTAATGTGTTTGTCTCTTGGAGGTAAAACCAGGAAGTTAAAGTTTGGTCATAGAGGATTAAATCATCCTTCTGGTTTATATAATCAAGTTTATATGACAAGTCAGAATCATGGTTTTGTTGTATCATCCAATACTTTGCCTCAAAACTTAGTTGATGTTACATATTCAAATTTAAATGATAATACAATAGCTGGTATGGTGCATAATTCTAAGCCATGTTTTTCTGTTCAATATCACCCTGAGGCAAGTCCTGGACCTCATGATTCAGAGTATTTATTTGCTCATTTTATAGATGTTATGTTATCATGTAAAGTTTCTTGAATTCAATAGAAAAAATTATTGCTAAATGGTTATTTTTTCAATGCAGGATGTTTAAATAATGAAGCTATAACTTGAACACCTCTTAGTTGATTAAATAAAGGTAAATGTCCTTTTGGTGCTCTATGGTCCCATATAAATTCATTTGGATATCTCATGGCAGTATTGTCAACTTTCCATCCTATCATATGCCATAACTTCTCCCAATTTTTGTTATTATATATCCAGATTTGTTTCTGTATGGAGAATCCAAATTTTCCTTCCGAGTATATTCTCCAAAGTGTGTCTATGGTTTTCAAGTCTTTATAGGGAATCTTTAAAATATCAGTGAAATATAGCCATTGACGTTTATTATTTTTTTTCAAACCAGCTAATTCTTGTAAATATATTTGAGTTAAAAAGTTGGCTTCTCTGAAATTATTAGCTATTAAGGATTGAAAAAGAGGATTATAATTAATATTATTTGATGATTCTAATTGTACAACTCCTTCTTTGAAATAAGTATTAATTGTTTCTTTTAAGTTTATAATTTGTGAATTATAAAGGGATTTAAAAATAATCCCATCTACATAGGATAATTTAGTAATTTTTCTTATTCTTCTTTCGATTAGGAATTCAAGTAAATTAAACGCTTCGAATTGATCTTTACTAATTTGCTTAACGAGTTCTATTTGTTGATTAATTGAAAAGTAATCTTCTAGGTTAGCAATTTTTCTTAGTATTGCTAAATTATTGTTTATTACATTAGTCATTATTAAGTTATTTAATTTATCAGTATGTATTGAATAATAATAATCATAATTCTTTTTTTGATTAGTTTATATTATTGAAAATATAAATTAGCGTTTATTTTCGTTTATTTTTTGAATTACAGCGGTTGAGCATATTTTAATACTTTTACTAATTAATTCTCCTAAAATATATATGATGAGTTTACCTAAAAGAATAATTAAATTATTGATTTTAGGTACAACAAAGTCTTGTATTTCTAAGTAAAGTACTGAGACTAGTTGAATTTTAGATAACTTCAAATAATCAGATATTCTATTAATATAAATATTTTTATAAATAATTTTTTGTGAGCTTACAAATAAGATTTGATAATTAGAGCAGTAAATATTTTGTGGATAGTATATGTATTTGTTAATCCAATTGTAGTTAATTAAATTGTTACGAAAATTTGATAGCAATCGTATTGATTTATACTTTTTATTGCAAATATTATTTAAAGTAAGAAACTCATAAATTGCTTTTATAGATGAATAGTTTTCTAATAAGTTAAAAGCAATAATATTGCTAATTTGTATAATTGCATTTTCAAATAATAGTTTTACATGATTGAAAGGTGTTTTAAGATTGTAGAAAGGAAATTTGTTCTTATCAATTGCATTTGATCCAAAAATTAAATATAGTAGCAGGTAGTATATTAAAGTTTTATGTTCATTAAAAAATAACTGATTATAGTTACTATAATAATTGACTATACAATTTTTTTGCTTAAATGCTAATTTGTTAATAAAACTGCTCATAGTTTTATCAATAATATCATACATGATTTTATCATTTAATTGTTTTATATTGTTAGGATTTAAGTTTATTTCAGTTATATCTAATATAAGTACTTCTAATTCTATTAAGGTTTCTATAAGCAATTGTTTTTTAGCATATTGATCTAATACATCTATTGGTAAATTTGTATTCGTATGATTATAAAGAGATCCCGAAAATTTTTGATATGTTTGTACAAATAGTTCAGCAACAGCTAAGTTTAGATCTATACTTTGTGCATTTGGCCAGTAGATAATCATATGATTTTATATAAATATCGTTTGAGTGTGAATAATATTTTTATCATATTACTGTATAATATTTACATTATTAATAATATTAGTGAGCTTATGATACGTCATTATTTTCTTATAGCAACTCGAGATTTTTTCTTGTATCAAGAACCTATTGAAGAAATATTAAGAGAGAGGATTCGGCATTATAATAATCTTGAAAAAGATATTGACTTTTGTTTAACAGCTAATTTATCCTTTTTAAATTCTCCGGACTTGAGAATTATTGAGAAGCAACTTATAAAACCTTCAGTAGCAATCGTTTCATTGAATCCTAAGTTTATTGACTGGTTAAAACTTCGCACTAATTATGCAATTAAAGGTAGTTTTATGTCTTCTCGATTACAGATGAACAATTCTTTGGTTACTATTGATGATTATAATTCTTGATCAAATTTTGTTATTTTGGTGGTGTAACAAATAGTGTTAAAATCTCTTTACTAAAGGTTCTTGTTGCTCTAGATTTATATCGATTAGGATTAATAATAATTGATAGCATACGTTTGATTGTTACATTTTCAATTTTTGCCCAGTGTAAAATACCTAGTTCAAGCTCTTTTGCAATAGCAGAAACAGAAACAAAAGCAGCACCTAGTCCTGATTGGACAGCATTTTTAATTGCTTCTATTGAATTTAACTCCATCTCAATTTTAAATCTGCTACTATCAATGTCGTGTTCGCTTAATACTTTATCAATTACTTTCCGAATAGTTGATTGTGTATCTAATGCTATAAATCGTAGCCTATATAAATCTTCTTTTTGAATATTTGAACTTTTTGCGAATATGTGAGATGTAGGCAAAATCAGAGCTAGTTCATCTTCAGCATAAGAAGTTATTTGTAGAATGTCTTTCAGTTCATTAGGTACTTCCCCTCCAATAACTGCTAGATCTACTTGACCATTAGCTACACTCCATGATATTAATCTTGTTGAATGTACTTGTAACTGTACATTAACTTGAGGATATCTTTGTCTAAATAAACCAATTAATCTTGGCATTAAGTAAGTACCTGTAGTTTGACTGGCTCCAATTACTAGTGTGCCACCTTGTAAGTTTTGTAAATCCTCTAATGCGCGGCAAGTTTCTTCACATAATGCAAGAATTCTACTGCTGTAGTTTAATAGAAGGTTGCCACCTTCTGTTAATCGTGCTTTTTTATTACTTCTTTCAAATATGGGTATATTTAATTGTTTTTCCAGATTTTGTATTTGTAAGCTAATAGCTGGTTGTGATACGTATAGACTGTCTGCAGCTTTTTTAAAACTGCCTTCTTTCACTATTGCTTTTAAAATACGTAGTTGGTCTAATGTGAAGGGTAAATCTCTCATATGTACTTTTTTGTTTTATTTAACTAATTATTAGAGATATTTTTCATGTAAATTTGTTAGTTTTGCAATTTTTCGTAAAATATTTTCATTTATAAGGTAATTGTATTGGTACAATATATTAGAGGAAGTTTTTATTGATAACTTTCTGAAAATATTATAATATTGGAAATAAAGGTATCTCAATATATGGATAAAAGATTACTAGTGGTATTAATTCCTGTTTTAGCAGCAGCATCTTGGGCTTTATATAATATTGGTAGAGCTGCTTTACAGCAGTTACGCAGCATGGGGTCTTAATTATGCTAACTTATAGGGAATGTTATTTTCCCTATAATAATTTGAGTTTTAAGAAATACGAAGTAAACATATTGACTTTTTTATTTATTGTGAGAATTTTATATTATGGCTGTTCCTAAAAAGCGCACCTCAAAATCCAAAACACGTTCAAGAAAATCTAATTGGAAGCGTAAAGCTTTTTATGCATCTAAACAAGCAATATCTTTAGCAAAGTCTATTTTTACTGCGAAATCGAATAGTTATGTTTATTTATCTAAGGATGTAAATTCTGATAGTGAAACGAATTCTTAATTAGCAATCAAAAAATATTAGTTTTATTTTGAGGATTCTGAATATAATTTTGTGGAAATCACTAATTTAAGACAAAAGTATTTATTTATATCTCCATATTTATTAAATGTTTCAAGTTTCTTAATTAAACTAGATCAACTAGGACAAATATGGTTATTTAATTGTTCTGAGGGTTGTCAGCATACATTAGCGAAGAAAAAAGTTAAAATTAGTCAAATTACAAAAATCATAATTACGGAACTAAGTATACAAAATATAAGTGGATTATTAGGGTTATTATCTAGTTTAAGTTTAAATACGCAAATAAACAAAATAGATATTTATGGTCCAAAAGGTTTAGAGTACTATTTATTTTTAGGTCGAAAATATTCTCAAACAAATTTTCGTTATAAACTATCTATACATGTTATATCAACAGGGTTAATTGTGAGTAGTGATTTTTTTAAGTTATATGCCTTAATCAATCAAGTTTATTCCTCATGTTTTGATTATTATATGATTATTCAAGAAACACCAGGACGATTTAATCTAATAGAAGCAACAAGATATAAAATACCTTTAGGTCCATTATATGGTCAATTAAAGAAAGGCTCTGATTTTATATTACCAGATGGTTACACTGTTTATGGATATAATTTTATCCAAAGTTATAATTTGGGTATTAAGATAGCTTTTTTATGTAATGAGGGTAAGAGAAGCACCATTGAGGGCGCAAAATTTTCCACATATTTATTTTATATATAATGCAAATTTAGTTATACTTATTTTTATCTCATAAATTAGATATTTTTGTATAGGCCTCTTCTTTTAATTGTTTCTTTAGCTAATAAATGATACTCTAAGAAAATATATTCTTATTGTTTGTTAATAATTTATCATATGACATATGCTATTATTCAGATAGGTGGTAAACAGTTTTGGATCCAAGCAGGTAGATTTTATGATGTAAATAAAATTAAAGCTAATCCTGGCGAAACTATTTTACTTCGTAAAGTTCTATTTTTAAATAAAAATGGAGAAATTCAGGTAGGTTATCCTTGTATTGGTACAGTTAATATAAAAGCAAAAGTATTAAAACATTTTAAAAGTAGAAAAATTACTGTTTTTAAAATGAAGCCGAAAAAAAATATGAAATCTAAACGTGGATATAGACAAGATTTGACTCGTTTATTTATCCAAGAAATTTAATTTTTATTAAGTAGATATGGCACATAAAAAAGGTAGTGGAAGTACAAAAAATGGTCGCGACTCAAAATCAAAAAGATTGGGTGTGAAAAGGTACGGTGGCGAAAAAGTTTTACCAGGTACTATTTTAGTTAGACAAAGAGGTAGTAAGTTTGATCCAGGTATAAATGTTAGGGAAGGAAAAGATAGAACGTTATTTTCTGTGATTAAAGGTATAGTTAAATTTGAAATGCTGCATAAAAATAAGAAGAAGGTTAGTGTTTATACATCTTAGGTATAAATTAATAAATATCAAGTATTGTTTAGATAAATACTTGATATAATGAATGTATTTTAATTTTTCCTTTTTTATAAGCTATTTTTCGATTATGATAAAAAAAATAGTGATCTCGCGTTTTAACAATATTGCGGCAATTTTACAGCATAGTAAGACTCAAGAAATTATATCTGTAAATCATGATTATCAAATTAATGATATTTATTTAGGAAGTGTGAGTAAAATTTTCACAAGTATAAACGCTGCTTTTATCAATTTGGGTTTTGATAAAAAAAGTGGCTTTATACATATGAATGATATAAAGTCTTTAAAAAAAAATCATAGCTTTACACGAATTTCAGAGATTTTATCTATAAATCAGTTAATTCTTGTGCAAATTATTAAAGAACCAACTTTAAATAAAGGTCCTAGATTAACGGCAAATATTAATTTATTTGGTCGATATATTGTATTGATGCCTTTTTGTAATACTATTAATATTTCTCGTAAAATATATGATCAAAATGAGCGGTCGTATTTGCAGGCACTAGCTATTTTATTGAAACCTGCAACGATGGGTTTATTGATTAGATCTTCTGCTAGTGGTGTTAATGAAGAGGTTTTATTAGAAGATTTTCGCTTTTTAAAACAACAATGGTATTTTATTCAAAAATTAGCTATTACGATGCATATACCGTCTTTGCTTTATCGAGATGAAGATTTAATTAAGAAAATAGTTCGAGATTGTTACAAAGATAATATTCGAGCAATAATTACTGATTCAGAAAATAGTTTGAAACAAGTTCGTTATTATTTAAATAAATGGCGTTGTATTTCACCTAGTAGTAATCTGAAACTTAAATTATATAAGTACCCAGAATCTGTCTTAGATAAGTTTAGTATTAATACAACAATTTTAAATTCTTTAAAGCCTAAGGTCAATTTAGCTATCGGAGGTTACCTATTTATCGAAACTTATGAAGCTTTAACCGTAATTGATGTAAACTCTGGCTCATTTAATAAAACTGACAATTCTAAAGAGACTGTATTACGTACTAATTGTTATGCTGCAACAGAAATAGCTTATCAATTAAAAGTGCGTAATATTAATGGTGTTATTATTATTGATTTTATTGATATGGAATCTCATCGCGATCAGCTACAGTTATTAGAGCATTTTACTCGTGTTTTAAGCTTTGATAATGCTAAGCCACAAATTATACAACTATCTAAATTAGGTTTAGTTGAATTAACAAGAAGAAGGCGTGGACAAAGTTTATTTGAACTTTTTCATAGTAAAAATAATAAGTATTTTACAAGCTTAAATCCTTCATTATCTATAAATAAAGATAATCTGAAAAAGAATACGATAATATACAAAAGTATTAATACTCTATTTTTTAATCCTTTGTTCTGTAGAAATATTTTTATATCGAAGCGAATTGTTTATATGAAAAATAGATTAAAAATAGTTAGCATTAATCTAGATAGAATTGATTTTTTACAGCTACGTTATACTTTTATTGTACCATTAGTTCTTTATTCTGAAATTATTGATGTTGCTTTTAAGCCAAGTACATAAAAAATGCCCACCAGCAATGCTGGTGGGCATTTTTTATGACATTAAGCTTAAGTTATTTTATAGCTTTTTTGAATTAATCATTAACCATTAATAGAAGGTGCTACTAGAGCTACTGGTAATGATTCGCCAGAAGCTAAATCTAGTGGGAAGTTATGTGCATTACGTTCATGCATTACTTCCATACCAAGGTTTGCTCTATTTAGGATGTCAGCCCATGTATTAATTACACGACCTTGACTATCAACTACAGATTGGTTGAAGTTAAATCCGTTTAGGTTAAATGCCATTGTGCTAACAGACATAGCAGTAAACCAAATACCTACTACAGGCCATAGACCTAAGAAGAAGTGAAGAGAACGAGAGTTGTTAAAGCTAGCGTATTGGAAGATTAAACGACCAAAATATCCGTGAGCAGCAACAATATTGTAAGTTTCTTCTTCTTGACCAAATTTGTAACCGTTGTTTGCAGATTCATTTTCAGTTGTTTCACGGATTAAGCTAGATGTAACTAAAGAACCGTGCATAGCACTGAATAAAGATCCACCAAATACACCTGCAACACCTAGTTGGTGGAATGGGTGCATTAAAATGTTATGCTCAGCTTGGAATACAAGCATGAAGTTGAATGTACCAGATATACCTAAAGGCATTCCATCAGAGAAGCTTCCTTGACCGATTGGATAAACAAGGAAAACTGCAGCTGCAGCTGCAACAGGAGCTGTAAAAGCAACTGAAATCCAGGGACGCATTCCTAGACGATAGCTTAGTTCCCATTCACGACCAATGTAGCAACATACACCTAGTAAAAAGTGAAGAACAATTAGTTCGTAAGGGCCACCGTTGTATAGCCATTCATCTAAAGAAGCAGCTTCCCAGATTGGATAAAAGTGGATACCGATAGCAGCAGAGCTAGGTATTACCGCACCAGAAATAATGTTATTTCCGTAAAGTAAAGAACCAGCAACAGGCTCACGAATTCCATCAATATCAACAGGAGGTGCAGCAACGAATGCAATGATGAATACAGATGTAGCTGTTAATAGAGTTGGGATCATTAGTACGCCAAACCATCCAATATAAAGACGGTTTTCGGTGCTAGTAATCCAAGTACAGAAACGTTCCCACAGGCTTGCGCTTTCGCGTCTTTCTAAAGTAGCAGTCATAATTTTTTAATATTTTAGGATGTGTGAGGATACTTCCCAAGTTTTTTTGCTTGTTAGACAAATTATGACAAGTAACGCATATTTTTTCAAAAAAATGACTGAATTTTTATTTATAAGTTCACTAACCTTTTTATTTTATAATTTGATTGCGGACGGAGAGACTCGAACTCTCACAAGATAATCTTACTAGAACCTAAATCTAGCGTGTCTACCAATTTCACCACGTCCGCTTACATGTAAAATATAGCAAATTTGTCTTGTGAAATCAAGTCCATAATAAATTATCTAAATAATAATTGTTATATAGTGCGTATTCAATTATCATAGTATTGTAGTTCCTCAGTAGCTCAGTGGTAGAGCAATCGGCTGTTAACCGATTGGTCGTAGGTTCAAATCCTTCCTGGGGAGATATCATATAAGTTTGTTGAGTTTATAAAAATTTTTTTACATCTATGCTAATACTAAATTATGAATTTTCTTTATATGTTTTTCAGCAGTTCATTGTACGTTCATTGTATATAGGCTTTTACTTAACCCAACCTTCTTTCGCTTTTTATATATTTGTAAGTGGTTTAATTACTGGCTGTAGTCCTTGTATAATTTCTATTTTGCCACTTGTATTTGCGTATATCAATATAAATAGTAAAAAAAAAATAGAAATATTTTAAGCTTTTTGTTTGGTTTGGCCAGTACTTTAATAATTGTACTTGTGGGTTTTTCTGTCTTAGGTAATAAATATTATCGAATATTTAATAGTTTACCTTTAGTTGCATATTTTATAACTATTATTTTGGGCTTACTTTTTTTGAATATAATACAAATAAAAATAGATACAAGTTTATTTAACAATATTATTCTGAACAAATTTAGCAATATAATAAAAAATTTTATATTTGGATGTTTTTTAGCTGTTAATACTGCGCCATGTAGTACTCCCATTTTGTTGACTTTGGTTTTTATTTTGTCTTTTTCTAGTAATTATTTATTAATTGTTTTTTATATCTCAATTTATTTATTGGGATATATTTTACCAATTATATTGATTATTAATTTTATGTTTCGTTCACAGTATATTAGTGGATTATCTATAATGTTTAGTATAAGTACGTCTTGGGGTGGGGTTATTGTATTATCTTGGGGCTTATTAAAGCTATTAGAGAGTCTATTTCTATAGTTTGATAATAGGTTTGTTATTATTGTATTAATATTGTGGAGTAAATTTATATGACTTCAAGAAATATCTTATGGAGTTTGAGCAAAAAAATTAGTAATTTGAGTTTTTCTATAACTATGTTTTTATTAATTGCATGTGTAAGTATTTTAGGCACTACTATAGAGCAAGATAAATCAATAGATTATTATAAACTAAACTATCCAGAAAATATGTCTTTTTTATTTAACTGGAAAAATATTACTGCTTTGGGTTTAAATCATTTGTATTCAAATTATTGGTTCTTTTTTATTCTTGGCTTGTTTTTTTTAAGTTTAATTTTATGTACATTTTCAACACAGCTTCCTGTTTTAAAACAAGCAAGAAGGTGGAAATTTTTATATAATAAGTCATCTATAGAAAAGATGACTTGCAATGATTCTTCTAGTAGTACATCTTTTATAAATTTTATATATTTATTAAATTTAAAAAATTACTATGTTTTCCAGAAAGGTAAAGCAATTTATGCTTATAAGGGCATATTGGGTAGAATAGCTCCTATTTTTGTCCATTTTAGTATAATTATTACTTTAACTGGATCTGTTATCGGTCTGTCAACTGGTTTCTTTGCTCAAGAAATTGTTCCAATTGGTGAATCCTTTCATATACAAAATTTAATAAAGTCAGGTTACTTAAGTGTTGCACCTGCTGATATACTGGGAAAAGTTAATGATTTTTATATTAGCTATAATAAAGATCAGTCAGTTAAGCAGTTCTTTTCTGATTTATCAATTCTTGATCACTATGGACAATTAATTTATAAGAATAAAATATCCGTAAACCATCCTCTAAAGTTTAAAGGAATAACTTTTTATCAAACAGATTGGAAAGTAAATGCTTTGAGAATACAATTGGGAGATAATTATAATATTGAGCAACCTTTGAGTGAATTAGTTTTTAAGAGCAATAATAACAAATCTTGGGTCTGCAATTTAAAGCTTAGCAAGAAGTATCAAATATCTATTTTAATTTCTAATTTAGATAATTCTATAATGTTTTATAATGAATTAGGTGTTTTAATTAATCAAACCCAGTATGGAGTCCGAAATGTAATTTATGGTGTACCAGTTATTGTGAAAGATCTTATGACTTCTACGGGATTACAGATTAAAAGGGATCCAGGTGTATCTATTGCTTATTTAGGTTTTTTTATTTTAATGGTTAGTATATTGTTAAGTTATATCTCATATTCACAAATATGGGCAAATTGTGTTGATGGTCGATTATATTTTAGTGGTAATACAAATAGAGCTTTCTTGTCTTTTGAAAATGAAATAATGAAAATTTATAAAAGATATATAGATTTAATGATGGTTACTTAGCAAAAAATTTTGTATAATAGTCTTCCCATATTCTGTCCAAAGACTTTCCGGATGGAATTGAATACCCCTAACCATCGTGTATTGCCTATGCTGGCATGCCATAATAATACCATCCTCAGTTTTAGCTGTGACTTTCAATTCATTTGGTAGATTGTTATTATCAATTACTAAGCTGTGGTATCTAGTTGCTAGAAAAGGATTGGGGAGTTTATGAAATATATCTTCTCCGTTATGGTATATTTTAGAAATTTTACCATGCATTGGTTGATTGAGTTTTTTAATTTTACCACCATATATATAACCTATACCTTGATGTCCCAAGCATACTCCTAGTATTGGAATTTTGTAAGAAAAATGTTTAATAACATCAAGTGAAATACCTGATGCTTTCGGGTTGCCGGGACCAGGAGAAATTATTATATGACTTGGTTGAAATTGAAAGATTTCTTCAATAGATAATTTATCATTTCTAGCTATTTTGATTCTATATCCTAATTCACCAACATATTGTACTAGATTATGAGTGAAACTATCGTAGTTATCTATTATTAAGATCATATATTTGTGGTTTTATATCTAATTTATTAAGTAGAAATACCGATACTGGGTGAACTTGGATTAGCTTGTCTTTGTTGTTTCATGCGACCAGCTAATTTTGCATATTTGCCAGACTGTACAGCTAATCTCATTGCATTTGCCATCATTTGAGGAGATTTAGCTTGTGCTATAGCAGTGTTAAGTAAAACACCGTTAGCTCCTAACTCCATTGCTTTAGATGCTTCACTTGCTGTACCAATTCCAGCATCGATTATAACTGGGACTTTTGAGTTTTGAATTATAATAGTTAGGTTAAATAAGCTTTGTAAGCCTTGTCCCGATCCTATAGGAGAAGCTAGGGGCATAACAGCTGAGCAACCAATCTCTTCTAGTTGCTTTGCTAAAATAGGATCTGAGTTAGTATATGCTAAAACATTGAAATCTTTTTTTACTAAATACTCAGCGGCTTTAAGTGTACCAATAGGATCGGGTAACAAGTGCTGTGGATCAGGTATAACTTCTAGTTTAATGAATTTATTATCTGGTTGACCTATTTGTTTGTTAAGCTCTTTACCTAATAATGCGATTCGAATAGCTTCTTCAGCACTTTGACATCCTGCTGTGTTGGGTAGTAGCCATAATTTCTTCCAATCTAGTAGATCGATTAGACTAGCTTTACCTGTATTAATATTAGTAGCTCTTCTGATAGCAACTGTAACAATTGAGGTTTTACTAATTGCAATACTCTCAATAGCTTCTTTTATGTTTTTATATTTGCCGGTACCAAGCATTAAACTAGATTGAAATATTTTGCCAGCAATTTTTAATTCGTGAATTTTATTTGTTTTATTGTATATCATTACTTAAGTTTTAGAATCAAAATTCAAAATAAGCCACATTATAGCAATAATTGTAAATTAATAGTATTTTGTTGTAGAATCAGTATTATTTCTACAATGATTATATTTTATAATACAAAATGAATATAATATTGTTTTTTATTTTTTAATTCAATTATATAAGATAACTATGCTCAAAGGATTGCCTCAATGGATAATAGCGATCATAATACTTTTCGTATTATGTGTGATAATAGTTTCAGTGTATCAATATTATAGCTTCATGCTAAATACCTCTAATATTAAGTTTAATAAGAATAATATTAATCTTGTAGATAGAATAGGAGCTATAATGCCATACTGGTTACCTTTGCTTGAAGGTTTACAAAATTTTGGTCAACAAATTTTGCCAGATTATCCATTTAGTGTTATGAGTATTTATAAAAAAACTTTAATGCCTTTTGTATTGTTCTATGTTACGCATCCAGCTTTAGCTTTCATTGTATTTTTTATATTGTATTATTTATTTGTTAGAGCTAAAAGTCCAATACCGGATAGGCCATTTATTAGATTTAATGTTTTACAATCCATGTTACTTTTTTTAATCAATTCATTATTGGGAGCTGTATTTCGTGCTTTACCTATAGAATTTAGAATGAGTCTTTATGGTTTAATGTTTTGTAATACTTTATTGTGGTTTGTCTTATCTACTATATCTTATTCCGTTATGAAAGCATTAAAAGGTAAATATGCCAAAATACCAGTAATCTCACAAGCTGTTCGTATCCAAATTGATAACCAACAATAATATAATTTTTAACATAATATATCTTTATGAATTTAAATCAATATGAAATAATTTACATTTTAAAACCAGATGTTACAGAAGCAGTCAATTTAGAATTGGTACACTATTATAAATCTCTATTGAAAAAAAATGGAGGTCAGAGTATAGTTGTTCAACATCGTGGAAGACGCCACTTAAGTTATAATATCCTTCAATACTATGATGGTATTTATGTTCAGGTTAATTATGAGAGTAATGGACATTTAGTGGGCATTATAGAAAAATCTATGCGATTGAATGAAAATGTTCTGCGCTATTTAACAATTAAGAAATCTTAAATTCTATTTATTTGTTTATAAATTGCCGAGTTTATTGATTTGCACAAAAATCTATGATGTATAATAACTTTATATCTTTGTTTAAAAAGGTCTTTTAAAA